ATTATAACGAAAAAGAAATTCTAAAAAAAGAAATTCTAAAAAAAAGTTTAAATATAAAAAAATATTGTAAAAAAAAACTAAAAAAAGTTGTTTGAATAAAATTTCAAAATAAAATTTCAAAATAAAATTTGAAAATAAAATATAAAAATAAAAAAGAAAATAAAAAATTCAATTGTATTAACTTTTTACTTTTGCTCTTCGCATCTTCGGTCGCGCTAGAGCATCTTCGGTCTTCGCTCCGCGAGGCTAGCGCTTCGCTCGCTTGCGGGACGCAGCGATGCGAAGATGAAGACCCACGAGCGAAGGAGTGACGTAAACAAAGTTTACAAGTTTCATTAACTTCTTACTTTTGCTCTTCACATCGCTGCGTCCCGCAAGCGAGCGAAGGAGCGCCGTAAACAAAGTTTACAAGTTTCATTAACTTATTAATTAACTTATTAATTAACTTCTTATAAGGCTTTGAATGAAATTTAGCCATTGAAAGTCTTATAAGAAGTTAATTAATAAGTTAATAATAAAAAAATAAAATTAAGAAGCGAATGGGTTAGCGAAAAGTAATGCTAAAGCAACAACTAGTCCGTAAATTGTTAAAGATTCCATGAAAGCGAAAGATAGTAATAGTGCACCACGGATTTTACCTTCAGCTTCAGGTTGTCTAGCAATCCCTTCAACAGCATAACCAGCAGCTGTTCCTTGTCCCATACCAGGACCAATAGCAGCAAGACCTACAGCTAAACCAGCAGCAACAACAGATGCAGCAGCAACAATTGGATTCATATGAATTTCCTCCTAGTAAAAAATCAGTAAAATTATAACAACCGCTTTAAGTATAACTTAAATGTTTTTTTAAGTCAATTTATTTGTTTTTTCAACTTGCGCAAGCATTTGCGCTTCGCTTCTTCTTCGCTCCTTACGCTTCGGTCTTCGCTTCTTCTTCGCATCTTCGGTCTTCGCTCCGCGAGGCTAGCGCTTCGCTCTTCGCTTTTCGCTGCGTTCCTTCGCTTTTCGCTGCGTTCCGCAAGCGAAGGAACGCAGCGAAGGAACGGCTGCAAAGACCGAAGCAGCAAAAGAGCGAAGAAGTTCGCTTTTGCTTCTTCACTTTTTTCTTCTTTTGGTCGCTACCTTCGCAATTATATAATATAATATAATATGATTATTGTTATAATATGTTATATGATATGATTATTAAGTAATATGATTATTAAGTAATATGATTATTAAGTAATATGATTATTAAGAGTTCAAAAAAATAAGAAAGAGTTTGCTTGCGAAGCTCAGCTAAAGAATATGGATCGTTCGAAAGAATTTGCTTCTTCGCTCCTTCGCTCCTTCACACACGGGTCGGCAAAGCCTTCGCTCCTTCGCTCTTCTTTCGCTGCTCTTCGCTCCTTCGCTGCCGCTCCGCGGATCGCATCGGTGCTTCACTCCTTCGCTCGCTTGCGGGACGCAGCGATGCGATCCGCGGAGCGGCAGCGCGACCGAAGCGAAGGAGCGATGCGAAGAAGAAGCGAAAAGCAAAAGATAAGAGTTCAAAGGAATAAGATTAGTACGAAAGATTAAGAGTTCGAAAAGAGTATTCCTTCGAAAGAATAATATTAGTACGAAAGAATAAGAGTTCGAAAGAATAAGATTAATAGTTCGAAGTATTCGGTTGGTTTCGCTGCGCTGAACTTCTGCGCTCTTCGCTTCGCTCCTTCGCTCGCGGGTCTCGGCTTCGCTCTTCGCATCGCTCCTTCGCTCTTCGCATCGCTCCTTCTTCGCTTCGCTCCTTCGCTCCTTCGCTCTTCGCATCGCTCCTTCTTCGCTTCGCTCCTTCGCATCGCTCCTTCGCTTCGCTCCTTCGCTCTTCGCATCGCTCCTTCGCTCTTCGCATCGCTCCTTCGCTCGCTTGCGGGACGCAGCGATGCGAAGAGCGAAGCAATGAGAGTAGTTCGAAATATAAAGATTATTTCGAAAGATTAATAGTTCGAAATACTAATAGGAGTGTTTCGAAGGATTAGGTTGCTTTCGCTGCTTCTTCGCGAAGCGCGAAGCAATTAGATTATTTCGAAAGATTAATAGTTCGAAGGATTAGGTTGCTTGCTTCGCTCCTTCTTTGCTTCGCTTCGCTCCTTCTTCGCGAAGCGTGAAGCAATTAGATTATTTCGAAAGATTAATAGTTCGAAGGAGGTAGAGCAAGAACCATCCTCAAGAAAAGACACCGATTTGGTACATACCTCCGGAGCATACTTCGTTATTTTAATAAGAAATAATAATTTAGTCAATAATAATTTAAAATAAAATAAAATAAAATAATTATAAATTATTATTTTAAATTATTATTTTAAATTATTATTTAAAATTATTATTATAAATTATTATTATAATTTATTATTATAAATTATTTGACATTATACAGAACTCGCAGAGTGTAATTATAAAAGTTCATTGTTTTGTATAAATAATTATGAATATTATTTATAATAATGGTTTAAAAGCCTTTTTATGAATAATTTTTTAGTTATGGGTTTTGGAGTTTATTTGGAGCGAAGACCAAAGCGGAGCGATGTGAAGAAGCGAAGCGCAAGTTGTCGATAATCAAAGATTATTCTGAATCATATAATATAATAAGTAAGATAATAAGTAAGATAATAAGTAAGATAATAAGTAAGATAATAAGTAAGTAAGAAAGAAACATCAAAGATTCCAAAAGATCAAAGTTAAATAATAAATTCTTCAAAATAATAAAATTCCACTTGTAAACAAAGTTTACAAGCAACTTGCGCTTCGGTCGCGCTGCCGCTCCGCGGATCGCATCGCTGCGTCCCGCAAGCGAGCGAAGGAGTGAAGCACCGACGCGATCCGCGGAGCGGCAGCGACCGAAGCGAAGGAGCGAAGACCGAAGCGAAAGAAGCGAAGACCGAAGCGAATGCAAAGCTTTTGCTCGCTCCTTCGCAGCTTTGGTCTTCGCTCCGCGAGGCTAGCGCTTCGCTGCCGCTCCGCGGATCGCATCGGCGCAGCCGAAGCGAATCCGTGACCGCTTCACGGCTATTCGCATCACTCCGTGATGCGAAGAAGACCCACATGCGAAGAAGCAGAGCGAAAAGCAAAAGAAGAAAGAAGAAAGAAGATTGTTCTGAATAATATAATAATAATATAATTAAGATAATAAGTAATTAAGATAATAAGAAAAGTCAATCTTAGATCGTTCTGAATCATACAATTGAATAATATAATTAAGATAAATATAATTAAGAAAAGTCAACTTGCGATCCGCGGAGCGGCAGCGAAGAAAGAAAAAAAGAAAAAAAAAAGAAGAAAAAAAGAAAAAAAAAAGAAAAAAAAAAGAAAAAAAAAGAAAAAAAAAGAAAAAAAAATATTGACAAAAAAATTTTTTTTGATAAATTTATAAATTAGGAATGTTCAAAAAAACAAAAGCTTATAAAAAGCTAAATTGGTCTTTTGCAAAAAAAGATTGATACTTTTCTTATTCTTATATATTCTTTATATATATATTATGAACTTGTAAACTTTGTTTACGTCGCTTCGCGAGCAAAAGTAAGTCTCAATCTTACATATATTACTTATATAATATTAAGTAAATATATTACAACTGCATTCTGAATATTTATATATTTCAGAAACTCATTTTGTCTTTATATTAAATTTTTTTAAAAAAGCCAAAATTACTTGCTGCGTTCCGCAAGCAAAAGAGAGAAAAATTTTTTGGAGAGTTTGATCCTGGCTCAGGACGAACGCTGGCGGTATGCTTAACACATGCAAGTCGTACGAGATGGAATTTAACATGCTCTCTTCTTCGCATCGGTGCTTCACTCCGTGACGCGCGACCGAAGCGAAGGAGCGCAATGTTGAATTTTATTCTAGTGGCGGACGGGTGCGTAACGCGTAAGAACTTACCTTTTGGAGTGGGATAACAGCTGGAAACGGCTGCTAATACCGCGTAGTGCTGAGAAGCTAAAAGTGAAAACTGCCAAGAGAGAGGCTTGCGTCTGATTAGCTAGTTGGAGGAGGTAAAGGCTCCCCAAGGCGACGATCAGTAGCTGGTCTGAGAGGATGATCAGCCACACTGGGACTGAGACACGGCCCAGACTCCTACGGGAGGCAGCAGTGAGGAATTTTCCACAATGGGCGAAAGCCTGATGGAGCAATACCGCGTGGAGGAAGACGGATCGTGGTCTGTAAACTCCTTTTCTTAGAGAAGACAACCGACGGTATCTAAGGAATAAGCACCGGCTAACGAAGTAAAGTGCACTCATAGTTGGCCACTAAACTAGAAATAGTTTGGTAAAAATATTCAGCTCATTTGTTGGGATCTCTACCATTCTTTTTATTTTTATTTTTAATTTTTATAAGAGTGCGGGAAATCAACAGGGAAGTTTCTGAATGCATTTTAAAGAACTCTAACTTATTTTGGTGAGTAAAGTTAGTGTAGTTTTGTTCAACCCATCAAATTCTTTCAATCTTGTTGAAAGAATTTGATAAAACCCAGAATAATCTGAAAAATTATTCTTAGACCTTGGCAAGTCAAACCAGAAATTTTAATTCAAAAAAGGTATTTAAAATCAAAGATTTTAAACTTGAATTAAAAATTCAAAATTTAGGTCCTATGTGGTCATATAATATGTAAATTTTTGTCTTCAAAGTTGTTCGCAAATAAAAAAAAAGGACAAACAATATGTTACAAACAAGTGAATCTAAAGGGAACATCTCTTTAAAAAAACAATTGAAAGAGAAAGGTATTTCGATTACACTTCCAAATGAAATATTGGAAAAAATTAACTTTATCATAAAAGGTAAGGAAATTGTTGCAAAAATTTTAGAATTCTTTGAACCTATTTTAACAATTCCTGGTGAGTTTGGTAAAGGAGCCCTTATATATATTGGTTCTTGGAATGAAACTCATACTGTTTTCCTAGGTAAATCTTCTAAAGGAAATGATTATATTTTACATTTTACTGGTGAAAACGGTGAAAAAGAACTACAAAACTTTAGATCTAACTTTCTAGATTTAGCAGAAAATGCTGCTATAGTAGAAAAAATTAACATCAGTAGTGTTGGAATTCTTTATCTGTTAGAACCAAAAGATGGCATGAAAACTGAAACAGAATTTGAAGAGCGACTTGAAGAAACCATTGCAGGTCAACAACAAACTCTGCCAAAAGTTTCAGGAGAAAGAGGGAGAAAAATCACAATTGGTGGTAAAACTTCTTCTCATAACATCGTGGTAGAATATCATGCATCTTCAGCAGGTAAAATTCAAAAGATCTTGGTTACAGTAAATCTAAGAGATGCTTCTGCAAAAAAATTCTATGTTTTTGTATTAGAAAGTATCAATGCATCAATTCATGATCTTGGTGCTTTTTCAATCATCTCTCTATTAGATAAAGTTACTTTAACACCTATTTTACAGTTTATGAAAGACTGTTTTTCAAAAAATTACCAAGTTGGGCAAGTTGCTATGTATGCTCAGTCTAAACAAAGAAAAACAACAACTCATGGTAAGTTTGTTCTTAAAGCTTTAAAAGGCATTGAGAACAAAATGAAAACAAAAGCATCTTATAAAGAAGCTCAAAGACATCTTGTAGTTTGGGTAGAAAGATTATTAGAAAAAAGATCAGAGTATCCTGATTCTCATGAACTTTTTAATCAACTAAGAGATATTTTAGCAAAAGATTCAAACTATCAACCAATTCAAGAGCAAGTGAAAACTAAAAAAACTCTGGCTGAAGTTTTAGAATTAGCAGGCTCAGATGTATCATCTGATGAAGATGATTTTCTAGATTCAGACCCTGAATCTCCGATTCAGTCTGTGGAGGAGTCAGCTCCTCAAAGCAGAAGTTCTAGAAAAACAACATCTGGAGTCTCTGTACAAGATGATGGTCAAAATAAAATCTATAAAGTAGGTAATTTAGAAGTATCAAAAGAGGAATACGAAAGTTTACCTCCTTCTGAAAAACCATATGATCAAATGAACCCTAATGAAAAAGGTTCTTACACTAACAAAATGAGAAATTATATCCTTAACAAAAGAAGACAAAAAGAAACCGTTCAGGAATCTGAAAAAAGTAGCACAGAGATAGTTAACCCAGAAGATGACGAAGGATCGTCAGATCCTTGGCAGTCCTCCGGGACTATTTCACCACTTGCTTTGTTAGATGATTCTCTAACTCTAGAACAAAAGAAAGAGTTAGAATTAAAGCAAATCATTGAAAGAAATTCTAAAAATGATCCCGCTTTAATGGCTCTTCATGCTGAATATTATAAGAATAAAGGTCCTAAACCTAACAAAGGTTGGGAACCAGATTATCCTATAACTGAAAGAGAAGATACAATCATTCAAGGTTGTCTTTATGCAGATGCAACTTTAGGTTTAAGCGCTTCAGGAAGTGGTAGATTGAGAATTGCTCAAGGTACCAAACAAAAAGGATATGTTATATGGAAATACATGGAACTAAGAAGATTATGTACTTCAAATATACCTCCTACTTATAGGGAAGTACAAAATTATGAGACTGGTGGGTTAAAAAAAAAAAAAGAGTTATGAATTCTATTTAAACAGAGGGTCTTATTTAAAAAAATATCATGACCTCTTTTATAAATTGCAAGGATTAACTTCAAAGGGTAAGCCAAAATATGAAAAAACAATCACAGAAGAACTTGTGGCAGCTATGCCAAAAGATCCAGCTTTTTTAGCTATGATTATGCTAGATGATGGATCAGTAAGAAATGATGCTTACTCAGGGAAAATTGCTTTTCAATGTTTTACTAAAGAAGGACTTCAACTTTTTGTAGAAAAAGTAAAAGAACTTTTTGATGTACAATTAGTCATTGTAACAAGCACTTTTGAAAGTGGACAATTTTATTTGTCAATTCCTGCTGCAGAATTTGGGAAATTTGTGGATCTAATTGAACCAACAGTTAACCAAATTCCAGATTTAGCTTATAAACTAAATGCAGAAAGAAGAGAACTTTCTAAATTCTATGGGTCAAAATCTTCTGGTAAAACAAGTACTTCAACATCAATCCAAACATCTTCTGACATGGAAGTTGTTCAACAACCTGGGGTTGTTGAACAAACTAAACCTAGTATAAAAGATGATGTTAGTTAGTTCATTTAAAATGTAAGTTTGAAACCCTTAAACGACTGAGGAAATGTTTATAAAATTCGACTTCTTTCTTAAACTTAGATTCAGAATTTATAACAGAGTACGAGATAGGTTGTGTTACATTAAAGTAATAGACAATTTATAATATTGCTGAAGTCTTATATAAATATTAGTGAAAATATAAGAACATGGTATAGTCTATCTTATGATGGAAATCATGAGACAAAGTGAACTCCGTGCCAGCAGCCGCGGTAATACGGGGGGTGCAAGCGTTGTCCGGAATGATTGGGCGTAAAGCGTTCGTAGGTGGTTCTTAAAGTCTACTGTCAAATCCCAGAGCTCAACTTTGGACAGGCAGTAGAGAACTCAAGAGCTAGAGGACGGTAGGGGTAGAGGGAATTCCTAGTTAAGCGGTGAAATGCACAGAGATTAGGAAGAACACCGGTGGCGAAAGCGCTCTACTGGGCCGTTACTGACACTGAGGGACGATAGCTGTGGGAGCGAAAAGGATTAGATACCCTTGTAGTCACAGCCGTAAACGATGGATACTAAGTGCTGTCAAAAACAGTGCTGTAGCTTACGCGTTAAGTATCCCGCCTGGGGAGTATGCTCGCAAGAGTGAAACTCAAAGGAATTGACGGGTCTTAGCACAAGTGGTGGATTCTGTGGTTTAATTTGATGCTACGCGGAGAACCTTACCAGGGTTTGACATCCCAAGAAAAACTTAGAAATAGGTTTGTGCTCTTTGTATAAAAGAGAACTTGGTGACAGGTGGTGCATGGCTGTCGTCAGCTCGTGCCGTGAGGTGTCGAGTTAAGTCTTTTAACGAGCGCAACCCTTGTCTTTAGTTAAATAATCTAAAGAGACTGCCGGAGTAATTCGGAGGAAGGAGAGGATGACGTCAAGTCAGCATGCCCCTTACATCCTGGGCTACACACGTAATACAATGGTTGAGACAATCGGCAGCAAACCCGTGAGGGGGAGCGAATCTGGCAAACTCAATCTCAGTTCGGATTGTAGGCTGCAACTCGCCTACATGAAGTTGGAATCACTAGTAATCGCCGGTCAGCTATACGGCGGTGAATACGTTCCCTAAGATTGTACACACCGCCCGTCAAAGGTCGAGAGCAGATTGAACCCGAAGTGGCTTACTCTAACATTATTGAAGAGGGTTCCAACGGTTTGGTTTGTGATTAATCTTAAGTCGTAACAAGGTACGCCTACTGGAAGGTGGGCGTGGAGAACCTCCTTTTTTTATTTTGTTCCTTCTTTTTGTTTTCGCTTTTTCACAGAGCAAAGAAGCAAGTTGGAACATTTAAACTTTTTTTTTTTACTTTCTTTTCTTTTAAAAAAAGCAAAAGAATATCTTTTATTTGTTTAAAACAAAGCTTTAAAGCTTTGTTTTAAAGCTTTGTTTTAAACAAATAAATTTCTCTTTTTTCTTCTTCTTATAAAGAAGAAGCGCAAGTTAATTGCTTGGACCATTAGCTCAGCTGGTTAGAGCGCATGCTTGATAAGCATGAGGTCGTTGGTTCAAGTCCAACATGGTCCACATTTTCTTTTACTTTTGCTCTTCGCTCGCTTGCGGGTCGGCTTCGCCTTCGCGAAGCGAGCATCGGTGCGCCCACGGAGTGGGTCTTCGCATCGCTGCTCGCTTCGCGAAGGCGAAGCCGACCCGCAAGCGAGCGAAGCGCTCCGCGGAGCGGCAGCGACCGAAGACCGAAGCGAAGGAGTGAAGCGAAGGAGCGAAGAAGCAAGTGCTTTTGCAAGTTCTTAATTTCTAAAAAAAGGGGGTATAGCTCAGTTGGTAGAGCGTCTGCCTTGCACGCAGAAAGTCAGGAGTTCGAATCTCCTTATCTCCACCATTTTCGTAATCATATGATCATATGTATGATTGTTCTTTTATTTGCTGCGCTTTGCGGAGAAAAAAAGAAGCAAGATCATTTCTATGTTTCAGAAAGAAACATATGATTGCGAAAGAAAACATATGTTTTCTTAAACTTGCGCTTCGCGTCGCTGCGCAGCCGCTTCGCTCGCTTGCGGGACGCAGCGATGCGACCGAAAGCACAGCGGAAGCGAATGCAAAACTATAGAAATTATATGATTAGGTCAAAAAAAAGAAGGCTCACGACGGAGACCTAGGCTCTCAGAGACGATGAAAGGCGCGATACCAGCGATATGCTTTGGGGAGTAGGAAGAATGCATTGATCCAAAGATTCCTGAATAGGGCAACCTGTCTGACTATCTATGAATTCATAAATAGATTAGAGGCAACCTGGTGAACTGAAACATCTCAGTAGCCAGAGGAAAAGAAAGCAAAAGCGATTCCCGTAGTAGCGGCGAGCGAACTGGGACCAGCCTAAACCAATTTAATTGGGGTTGTGGGAAGACAAACTTGCAAACTTGTTTGCTCGGTGCTTCACTCCTTCACATCGCTTGCGGGACGCAGCGATGCGATCCGCGGAGCGGCAGCGCGACCGAAGCGATGCAAAAGAAAGAAAGAAAAAAGACGAAGCAGCTGAATCCTGCACCATAGATGGTGAAAGTCCAGTAGTCATATTCAATTCTTTTATTAAATCAACGATTTAATACTTTGATTTATTAAATAAACTTGCGAAAGCATTTGCTTTTGCTCGGCTTCTCCGAAGCGGAGCGAAAAGCAAAAGTCAAAGAAGCAACTAAAATGTCTATCCCGAGTAGCATGGGGCACGTGGAATCCCGTGTGAATCTGCGAGGACCACCTCGTAAGGCTAAACACTCCTGAGAGACCGATAGCGAAATAGTACGGCGACGGAAAGGTGAAAAGAACCCCCGTAGGGGAGTGAAATAGAACATGAAATCGTGAGCTGACAAGCAGTGGGAGGATTTCTTTTTGAATCTGACCGCGTGCCTGTTGAAGAATGAGCCGGCGACTTATAGGAAGTGGCGGGTTAAAGAGTAAGATCTGGAGCCTAAGCGAAAGCGAGTCTGAATAGGGCGCAAGTCACTTCTTATGGACCCGAACCTGGATGATCTAACCATGAGCAAGCTGAAGCTTAGGTAACACTTAGTGGAGGGCTGAACGGACCGGTGTTGAAAAATCGGCCGATGACTTGTGGTTAGCGGAGAAATTCCAATCGAATTCAGAGCTAGCTGGTTCTCCCCGAAATGCGTTGAGGCGCAGCGGCAGTGATGGGCAATCTAAGGGTAGAGCGACTGTTTCGGTGCGGGCTGCGAAAGCGGTACCAAGTCGTGGCAAACTCCGAATATTAGATATGCTTTCCATATGCCAGTGAGACAGTGGGGGATAAGCTTCATTGTCAAGAGGGAAACAGCCCAGATCATCAGCTAAGGCCCCTAAATGGCTCCTAAGTGGAAAAGGATGTGAGAATGCTGAAACAACCAGGAAATTTGCTTAGAAGCAGCCATTTTTTAAAGAGTGCGTAATAGCTCACTGGTAAAGCGTTTTTGCGCCGACAATGGCCGGGACTAAGGAGCCTGCCGAAGCTATGAGATTTTTTATTTCTTTTATTTAAATTCTTTTAATAAAGTTCTTTAAATAAAGAAAGAATAAAAATCGGTAGGGGAGCGTTCAGCATTGGGTGAAGCTTTGACGTAAGTTTGAGTGGACGATGCTGAAGTGAGAATGTCGGCTTGAGTAACGAAAACATTGGTGAGAATCCAATGCCCCGAAAACCTAAGGGTTCCTTTACAAGGTTCGTCCATGAAGGGTGAGTCAGGACCTAAGGCGAGGCCGATAGGCGTAGTCGATGGCAAACAGGTTGATATTCCTGTACTTTTTTGAAGGGGAACCGAGGGACGAAGTCGGCTAAATTGAGTCTGTGAATGGAATGCAGTGGAAGTGTCCGAGGTTACACAGATCGAAGAAAAACGAATCTGTAGCTAAGGCATGATCCCACTCTCCTGAACTTGTTCGGGTAGAGTGTCAATGATGTCATACTTCCAAGAAAAGCTCGTACACCATCTTTTAAGATTAAACCTTCAAAAAACCTGTACCTGAAACCGACACAGGTAGGTTGGTAGAGAATACTAAGGGGCGCAAGAGAACTCTCTCTAAGGAACTCGGCAAATTGGCCCCGTAACTTCGGGAGAAGGGGCGCCTTTGATTTTATCAAGGGCCACAGTAACAAGATTCAGGCAACTGTTTACCAAAAACACAGGTCTCCGCAAAGTCGTAAGACAATATATGGGGGCTGACGCCTGCCCAGTGCCGGAAGGTGAAGGAAGTTGGTTATTTGGGCCTTGCGCTCAGAGAAGCTGACGACCGAAGCCCCGGTGAACGGCAGCTGTAACTATGACAGTTCTAAGGTAGCGAAATTCATTGTCGAGTAAGTTTCGACCTGCACGAAAGGCGTAATGATCTGAATACTGTCTCAGAGAGAGACTTGGTGAAATAGACTTATCCGTGAAGATGCGGATTAACAACATTTGGACAGAAAGACCCTATGAAGCTTGACTGTATCCTGGAATTGGGTTCGGGCTTTTCTTGCGCAGTCTAGGTGGGAGGCATTGAAGATTTCTTTCCGGAGAGATTGGAGCCATCAGTGAGAGACCACTCTGGAAAGGCTAGAATCCTAAGAGTGATCCCTAATCGGGACATTTGACGTTTTCAGGAAGGCAGTTTTTTTGGGGCGAAAGTCCTCCTAAAAGGTAACGGAGGCGCGCAAAGGTTTCCTCAGTCTGGACGGAAATCAGACGTTACAGAGTGTAAAGGCAAAAGGAAGCTTGACTGCAAGACCTACAAGTCGAGCAGGGGCGAAAGCCGGCCTTAGTGATCCGACGGTATCCGCGTGGAAGGGCCGTCGCTCAACGGATAAAAGTTACTCTAGGGATAACAGGCTGATCTTCTCCAAGAGTTCACATCGACGAGAAGGTTTGGCACCTCGATGTCGGCTCATCACATCCTGGGGCTGTAGTAGGTCCCAAGGGTTGGGCTGTTCGCCCATTAAAGTGGTACGTGAGCTGGGTTCAAAACGTCGTAAGACAGTTTGGTCCATATCCGATGTTGTCGTTAGAGCATTGAGAGGACCCTTAAATAGTACGAGAGGATTTTTAAGGTCGTGCCTATGGTGTATCAGTTCTTTCTCCAGAAGGAAACGCTGAGTAGCTACGCACGGTTTAGATAACCGCTGAAAGCATCTAAGTGGGAAGCTTTCCTCAAGATGAATGCTCTCCATTATGCCACAGCTAGACAAGCTGATGATAGGTATCAGGTGAAAGGTCTGCAAGGATTTGAGCCGAGATATACTAAAGGCCAATTGATTTTGACCAATTTTTCTTTCTTTCATCTTATAATATTACTTGCTGCGTTCCGCAAGCGAAGCGAAAAGCATTCGCTTTTGCGCAAGCAAAAGTAAGATGAAAAGAAAGAATACACGCCGGAGCTTTGCTCCGCTGAAATTCTGGTGCTCTATGCTAAAGTGGAACCACGCCAATCCATCCCGAACTTGGCTGTGAAACTCTTTAGAAGTTGATGGACTTGTTGGAAGTCTGGCAGGAAAACTCAACTAGCGCCAGGATGATCTTTTTTCTTTTTTAATCTTCTTTCTAAATCTTTCTTTCTAAATCTTTCTTTCTAAATCGGGTTCAAAAATCTTACTTTTGCTTTTTCGCTCCTTCTTCGGTCTTCGGTCTTCGGTCTTCGGTCTTCGGTTTTCGCTCTTCGCTCCTTCGCGGAGCGAAGGAGCGAAGAGCGAAAACCGAAGACCGAAGACCGAAGAAAGAGCGCAGATAATCATATGATAATCATATAATGATTCCAAAACAAGAAGAAAAAGAAGATCATTCTTTCACTTCCTTCGCTCCGCGTCTTCTATTATTCTGAATAATATAATATAATATAATATAATATAATATAATATAATATAATATAATATAATATAATATAATATAAAATCATATAATAAGAAAGAAGCAAGTTTTTCTTCGCTTCACGCTTTCTTTAGCTGCTTCGGTCGCGCTAGCGCTTCGCTCGCGGAGCGATGCGAAGACCCACGCTTCTTTCACTTCTTCGGTCGCGCTAGCGCTTCGCTCGCGGAGCGATGCGAAGACCCACGCACGAAGGAGCGCAGAAGAAGCAAAGGAGCGCAGAAGAAGCAAAGAAGCGAAGAAGAAGCAAAGAAGCGAAGAAGAAGCAAAGAAGCGAAGAAGAAGCGAAGCAAAGGAGTGAAGAAAGAAAAACTGCAAACTATCTTAAGATTGACAAAAAGATTGATGAAAAAAAAAGTAATTCATATAATGACTTTTGCTTTTCGCTTCTTCGCTTCCGCTTCTTCGCATGCGGGTCTTCGCATCGCTCCGCGAGCGAAGCGCTTGCGCGACCGAAGCAGCGAATGCGAAGAAGCAGCAAAAAGCAAAAGTCATTATATGATATGAATGCAAAAAAAAAAGTTGCAAGAAAGAAGCAGCAGGAGAGATGGCTGAGTGGTCGAAAGCGACTGATTGCTAATCCGTTGTACGATCTTTTTCGTACCGAGGGTTCGAATCCCTCTCTCTCCGTTTTTCTTCCATTTACTTCTTCACTTCTTCACTTCTTCCATTTACTTCTTCGCTTCTTCACTTGTTCACTTCTTCGCTTCTTCTTTGATTTGCTTTTGGAATTTATTGTCTTTTCTTTCTTTCTTTTTTTATTTCTTTTAATATTTCTTTTAATATTTCTTTTAATATTTCTTTTAATATTTCTTTCTTATATAATATTTCTTATATAATATAATAATATAATAATATAATAATATAATAATATAATAATATAATAATATAATAATATAAGATTATTTCTTTTCTTTTGCTTCTTCACGAAGCGAAGAAGGAGCGAAGCGAAGAAGGAGCGAAGCGAAGAAGGAGCGAAGCGAAGCGAAGAAGAAGCGAAGCGAAGAAGAAGCGACGAAGAAGCGAAGCAAAGGAGCGAAGAAAGAAAAACTCGCTTCTTTTCTGAATCGAAGATTATTCAGGACTTGCATCTTCGCTCTTCGCTCCTTCGCTCGCGGAGCGATGCGAAGAAGGAGCGAAGATGCGAAGATGCAAAGAAGCAAAAAGCAAAAGTCTAATCTTCTCTTCTTAAAGAAAATCTTCTTAAAGAAGAAGTGTAAGAATAATCTTCTTGAATAATCTTCTTAAAGAAGAAGCAAAGAAGAAACAAAGAAGAAACAAAGAAGAAACAAAGAAGAAACAAAGAAGAAACAAAGAAGAAACAAAGAAGGGAGCACACGCATAAAAACTTATTTGTTGAATTTTTTTAGCATAATGAATCGCATTTTAAAGCCTATAAAATAAAAAATTAATATATTTATTTTCAACTTTACTTTCTTTTGCTTGTAAACTTTGTTTACAAGTTTAATTTATATTAAAATGAAAAACAAAGTTAAAAAAATAAATATTTCTTTATATTTTTATTTTTTTTATTAATATTAATAAAGAAAATAATTATAAATAAATAAAGACAGTAACAAAATTTTCTACAAGAAAGCAAATAGAAAATAATTAAATAAAAGAAAAAACATGTTAACAATTTTATCTTTAGTTACTTCAGTAAAAGACTATATAGAAGTCCTTCATAAATTAATTGAAACAGATTCAATGGATGGATTAAATAGTTATTATGATTTTGGAGCTGGAACAACATTTTTAGTTCTAGCGACTAAAGAAATTCTTGCAAATTTTTTTAGTTTCAAATGGTTACAAACCATTTGGTCTATCCCAACATTGGTGCCTGATATTGCATCAGCAATGATATCTGAAATATCCATTTTTAATGGATCTTTTCAAAATTCAATGACATTGCTAGAACAACCAATATCATATGGAAACCAAAATCTATTTTTCTATTGTCTAGAAAAATTTATGATTGGGGCAATGAATAGTGTATTTTTATTTCTACCAACATCGACAGCTCATATTATTACTTTACGTCGATTTGTAATGCAAGGATTAGAAGCTGGATATATTGCTGGTTTAGGTACCATTGCAGGAAATTTTGTTTGGATTGGAAGTGTAATATTTGGTTTTAGATTTTTAGTAATTCCATGGTTATCATTTGATATTTTAAGATACTTATTAGGTTTTATTTTATTAGTAAAATATATGTGGGATAGCTATTCTGAAAGACGTTCAGTTTTAGATGATCTTTCTAAATATAAAATATTTCTTCTAAACTTTTTATTAGCTTTTACAGAACAAACAAATTTATTTCCTTTTTTAAGTAATATTTCTATTGGTTCTGACTCTACATTACTTGAAACTTTTCCAAGTTTAAATACAAATATTTTTGAATTTTTTATGGTTCATGGATTCTATTTAATTGGTATTTTAGTTGGAAGTTTAAGTCTTCTACAATTAACTTGCTGGTTTTGGGAAAATCCTGCCTATAATTTTTATATTTGGATTATTTCATCATTTAAAGTAACAACAACTTTTTACTATAAATTTTTAAACTTTTTATTTTTATACTTAACAATGATTTGTGCCATTTCAAATGTCACTTATTTAGGTTTAGATTATACTATAACAAATCCATTAGGATTTACCCATGAAGATCGATTAGTAGAACAAAAAGTTTTATTGGAAACATCTTTTTTAAATAGTAAAGCATCAGATCGAAATACTAGAAGAAATAGAGGGCGTCATGGTCGTAGAGAAAGATGGAAACGTAGAGTCAGACGTTATCGAACATTTGATGCATCTTTATATGATCAAGGTACTTATGATTTATTTACAATTGAAGATTTAAATTATGGATTTGACCGCTTTTGGTTAAGACGTAAAATTCGAAACCATAGAGTAAGATTTAGATTTTTTCCAGGTCCATGGATGAGATCTTTTAAAAAACAATTAACTCGTCCTCGATTAGAATCTTTTATGGGTCCTAGAATTGAATTTTTCCGAATTTTATTTGAACAAGCTTATCATCCAGAATTTCATGAATTTAAAAACAAACCAACTAAAAATATAGAAAATTCAATTCATCAAAATGAAAAAATAATGATACCTTTAGAAAACTTTAAACAAAATCCACGAAATGTTTCAATTTATTTTGATCAAAAATTAAAAGAAAAGAAACAAAATGTTATCACACAAAATTCAGCTTTACGTAAATTTTTACGAAAAACAGAAAACCGAGTTAAATTAGCGAAAATACAACAACAATTACAAAAAACAACTCTAAATAAAAAAGCTTCTAATTTTATGAAATCTGAAACAGCAAATCTTGAACCTATTTATTCAAAAAGATGGAAATATATGTTTTCAAAAATTTCACATAATCCTAAAAAAGCAAATTTAAAATTAGAACAAACTTTATTAGAAAAATTTTATAAAAATTCTTTTGCTCTTCTTTCACTTCGCTCCGCGCACAAAGGAGCAAATGAAGCAAAGCAACTAAATTTTAAACAAGATATACAAAAACAACTTTCTAATAATGAACGCCTTATTTTAAGATATAAAACTTTTTTAAAAAATGAAAACACTTATACTAACCAAAATATAAAAGATAGGGAAGAGTCCCAAATTAAAATGCTTTCATTATTAAATAAATCTTTGAATGAAAACTCTTCAACTATAAAGGAAACTGAAGAAACTTCTTTAGGGAACTTTACACACAAAACAAATAAATTAAATAATTCAGCTCCATATGAACTTTATAAACCAATTACATTATTACATCCATTAAAATATTATTTACAACAAGAAAAAGCTTTTAAGAAGAAATTAAATTTCTATGGAGTAAATCAATATAGAAATTTTGGGATTGAAAAAAATGCACCTTATTTTAGAGTAATGATGAAAAGATTTTTTTATTATTATAAACCAACATTACGTTGGGAAAGAACCATGAGAGTTGCTACAATGAGAAAAGCAAGACGTAAAGGTTCTAGAATTCCAAGAAAATTAAATATTAACAGTGAAACAAAAGCATTAGCAACAATTCCTAATAATACATCATTTCCTTCTGGAATAGAAACAAGTCTCCGCCCTTTTCACTCCGCAAAGGCATCTACAATTCCACAAAGTGAAGAAAAAACTGGAATAAATAATGAATTAATAAAATTAAATAATATTCAAAAACCTACACATTTTTATTCTTTAGTTAGTAAAAAAGCAAGTCGTTATAGATATGAAATTTATAAAGATGTGTTACAACATTGGTATTATAGTCCTTTCAATCGCTTATTATTAAAATTTGATGTGGATTCATTTATTCGTCGACAACCAAAAAATCATTTTTTAACAAAAAAAGATGAAAGTTTATTGCATTTTAAACGTTTCTTAATGTCAGAGTATTATGATTCATTACGTTGGTATACATATATGCAACATTATGAATCAATGAAAACAAAAATTTCTGGTACTAAAACATTAACTAGTCGTGTATATAATCAACAATTTATTGGAACTTTTAAAAAAATTCGCCATTTATTTGCAATAACACCATTTTCAAATGATCAAACAATATTAAAATTTGATCAACCATTATATAATGAATTTCCTAATGATAAAAATCAATCTTTATTATCTGATTCTGTTTTTCATGAAGAAATTTTAGCAGATGAAGATTTTAAATGGATTTTTTCTTCAAAATCTAATAGTTCATTTGATTCTATTCCTTCAAATTCAATGGGTTATCAAAATGAAACAAATATAAATGACCAAAATGAAATACAAAAAAATACATATTCAACACCAATAATAACTGATTTAAAAAACCAATCTGCTGATATTATTCGTGAATATTTAAAAAAATCAACACCAATTCGTGAAGAATACATAAAATATTTATTAAATAATAAAGATTATTCTGAATTAACAAAATTTTTATTTCGTGGTAGAAAATTAAGAGGAGTAAGTCCTATCACAAATGAAAAAGACTTTTTATTACAAGAAAATAATGTTTTATTAAAAAAATCAGTTTTATCAAAAAGTTTTGAAATCAATGATGATTCTGAATCTATGACTTTTGCTGGCGCTAAAGCAAATGCTGCGCAAGTTCTGAAAAATAATGTTTTATGGTTTGAACTTTTAAAAAAATGTCATAATAAACTTTATGATCAAAAAGCTTTAAAAAATTATGTATTAAGTCGAGTTGATAAACATGAAAAACAAAAACAAAGAAAACAAAAAAACTTAAAATTACGTATAGAAAGAATTAAAAATTGGTATGTTTCAGATTCTTCTTCAATTTCAAAATCTCAAAATTTACTATCTTATAATGGATTGTCATCATCTTATATAAAAGCAATAAAAGAAGCTTATAATATAAGTGTTAAAAATAGAAAAACAAAACAAACAAAATCACAAAAATTTACAAAAAATCAAAAAATTCAATTAAAAAATTATTTAAACATTCGTTTAGAAAATTCTTTTAATAGAATCTATAACTTAGAACAAAATTTCAAAAAAGCATATAATTCAAATTATCCTGCAGGTTCTATTCAGCAAAAAGATAATATAAGCAATTTAGAAAAAATGATGAATTTTGTAATCCATCGTACTTCAATGCCATTTGAATATTTAAAAACTAAAATTTTAAATAAAGAAAATTTAAAATTAAATAAAACAAATTTTATCAATCTATTTAAAGGACAAAAAGATTTAAATCAATGGAGAAAAAATGAAACAGTATTATCAAGACGTAAAAAAATACGTAAAACATTAAAAAGATTAAGAAATAATAATAATTTATCATATATTCCTAATAATTATGAAAGTAATAATTTGAAAAATTTCAAAAAATTTGCTCGCTCCTTTGGGGAAGCCAAGCCAAATTCAATCAATGCACAAAGTGAAGAAACATTACCTTCATCAAATGTAAGAAAAAAGAAAGATTTAGAAGAACTTAAACTTGTAAACAATGTTTACAAGCAACCTGCGCTACGTGGAACGAATGCAGAGCTTTTGCTGCATTCCACAAGCGAAACGAAAAGCACGCAAAAGAATAAAGAAAATAATATTAACAAATTATATAGTTCAAGAAGAGAGAAAACTTGGCAAAATTATACAAAAAATTCTCAAAATTTTGTAGAAAATTTATTTACAAAAAAATTCAAAAAAAGACGTTCACGCATGAGACGTTATCGTTTCTTAAAAGGCCGTGGACCTATTAAAAAAAGAACATTAGGAGAAAAATTAAAAGGTCAATTTAGATTTTTAAAAAAATATGCAGCTAGCTCAGCACAAAGTTCAATTGATACAAATGATCAAGAAAAAATTCAAAATAAAAAACTTTTAATATTTAATAATCTATTGAATCAAAAAAACCAAAAATCTTCTTCTAAAACATTTGAAACACGTGAAATAAAACAAAGAAGAACTCGTATACGTAAACACCGTTTTTGGAAAAAACATAAAAAACAAAAAGATGCTCTAGCAAGACGTAAAATTAAAAAAAGACGCCGTTATGGAAAAGCAAAAATTAGAGTTTTAAATAAAAAATTAAAAAATATAAAAGCTTATAATGATGTAAAAAAATGGTGGTGGCAAGAGTTTTTACCAACTTTCCAAAAAAACACAGATAATGTTTGGCAAACATTATCATATAATAATATAAAAAATGAATTAAAAGAATTATCTATTCCTGAAATTTTAGAACGTGATAATATAAATCCTAATATTCTACAAATTGGAGATAAAGATTATAAACCATTAGCAATCCCTGAAGCAATTCGTATTCGTGATGCTTATTTAAAACAAATGGCTTCATCTGTAGAAAAATCTGTAGAAACTCTAAATTCTTTGCATCGCTCTGCGAGTGAAACACAAAAAGTTGTGGAAGAAAAAATAAAAAATTCAAAAAATATTGTAGATAAAATTTCAACTAATATTTTTAATCCATCAGTTTTTGAATCTCAAAAAACAGTAAATTTATTATCCAATAATAATGAAAAAAGTACTCCTTTTATGGTAGCAACAAATCCAATGCCTTTTTATGCTGGTTGGGATGAAAGTTCTCGTAAGTTTGTATTAACTAATAGATTGTTATCAAGAAAAGATGCAGGTTATTCTTTCATGAATAATGAAAATACATTTACTGAATACTTAAAAGCACCATTTAATGGTATGAATGCACCAACAACATTATATTGGCAAATTCCTTTTACAACTTATGATCCTGATCAATTTTTCGCTTTAGGAATGGATGGTTTTTCACCTATTGGTTGGAGAAATTTCCATTTTAAATCTTCAAAACAAACTACAAAACCAATTTTAGTTAAGAAAATTGAATCAACTTTAACTTCAAATTCAAACAAATTTTCTAAAGATCTTCATATTAAATTTATAAATAAAACTTTAAACAATTCTATCACTTCTCAAACAGAACCAAGTAATCCAATTTCTGAATCTTATAATAACAACAATATCAAAAATATAAATGATAATCGCCAAAATCAAATGAATCTTTATAATCGAATTCAAAAACGTTATAAACGAGTTAAAAAGCACCCAAGACCTCCTGTTTGGTTCCCTTCCGGAACATTAGCAAATCAGGTATTACCTGTTCATTATATTTATGTTTTTTATAAACGTTATCGTTTACCAAGAGATCGATATGTTCGTAGAAAATTAAGACGTAATAAAAATGAAGATTTAAAACCTTTTATTAAAAATTTAAATCAATGGACAGATTATACATTACGAAAACGTGCAAAACCAAAACGTAAATATCATAGAAAAAATTTAAAAATGAAACATAAAAATGAAGACTTTTTAGCTCATTTAAAAAGAAGAAAATTCAGAGGATTTGCAGATGAAACAATTCGTTTTCGACCAATTTCTGAAACTCAAAAACTTAAAGAACTTAAACTACGCAAAAAACTTTTAACAAAAGATAAGAAAAAAACAGATTTAAATAAAAAACAAAAAGTTTCAAAAGATAATATCCGATTACGCCAATTAAGACGTCGAGTTCAAAGACAAGTTTTCCGACCTGTATGGCGTTATAAACCACAATCTGGAGGTTTTGTTTGGCCTGGAGATTATTTAAGATTAGAATTAGTAAAAGCTCCTAAACTTCAAATTAATACAATTAGTTCGTCAACAAACTTAAAAGTTTCTGAAAAACAAAGAAATATTCGTAAGAAAAAACGTCGTGTTATTCAAGAATGGCAAGTACAACCTAAAAAATATTTCTTGCAAAAACATAATCTAAAAGTTATGAAAAAACGTTTACAAAAATCACAGAATTTAACTTTTTAGTTGTAACAAAAAATTTTATTTTGGTTCTTTTTTCAAAGCACTTTTTTCAGAATCTTTAATCTTTTGGAATCTTTAATTATTCTGAATCTTAAGATTCAGAATAATTAAAGATTCCAAAAAACCATAATCTTTAAGTTTGCTTTGCTAAAATTCAGAAAATAAAATTTTGGATGTTCAGGATACAAGATCATTCAATGACTTTTGTTTTTTGCTTCTTCTTTACTCCTTTGCAAAGTGAAGAACCGCAGAACGTGGCAAAAGAAGCAAAAGCAAATGCTTAAACAAGTTTATTATTTTTACTGAATCTTTGTTTCAGAAAGAAAAAAATTTGCTTGTTGTCAAGTACTCAATCTAATATTTATGTCAATCTAAAATTGACATAAAAATAGATTGACAACAAAAAAAGTTAAAGAAACCTTTTTTTATTATAGACTATTTCAATTTTTTTTGATAAAATATAATAATCAAATTTTTAAACTTTTCTAAAAGTTTAAAAATTTGATTATTATATTTTATCAAAAAAAATTTTTAAGAATGAAAAAAAAAATTTTTGGCGGCATAGCCAAGTGGTAAGGCAGAGGATTGCAAATCCTTTATCCCTCAGTTCGAATCTGAGTGCCGCCTTAAAATTTGTGAAAGGTATTTAAACCATTAGATACTTCTTCTTTAGCTGCTTCGGTCTTCGCTCCGCGATGCGAAGACCCGCGCGCGAAGAAGCGAAAAAGAAGAAAATATAAATTTTTAGGAAGTTGCTTCAAATTTCAAAAAATACATTTGAAATATATTTCTACTAAATTTTAAAAGTAGAAAAATCAAAATCATTAACTCAATTTTTTTTATAGTTAGTTAATGATAAAAAAAATATTTTTTTTTTATAGAATTTATGTTAAGTCCTAAAAGAACAAAATTTCGGCGACATCATCGTGGACATTTAAGAGGTAAAGCTAGCCGTGGAAATAAAATTGCATTTGGGGATTTTGGTTTACAAGCATTAGAACCTTGTTGGATTACTTCAAGACAAATTGAATCAGGACGACGTGTTTTAACAAGATATGTACGTCGTACAGGAAAATTATGGATTCGCATTTTTCCAGACAAACCTGTAACAGTGCGACCAGCAGGAACTCGTATGGGTTCTGGTAAAGGTTTTCCAGAATATTGGGTTGCTGTAGTTCATCCAGGAAAAATTATTTATGAAATTACTGGTCTTTCAGAAGTTTTAGCAAAACAAGCTTTAAAAACAGCAGCTTATAAAATGCCAATTAAAACAAAATTTTTAAAAGCTGAAAATAACTAAAAAAATTTATATATTTAAGAATTTATTATTTTATTTATTTGTTTTCTGAATCTTTAATCTCATGCTTCACTTTGAAAAGTAGCACAGCAAAACAATGTTTTTAGATTGACAACTATTTTTGATATCATCACCTTGTGCTTTGCTTCATCAATCCTTCGCTTCTTCGCTTCTTCGCTTCTTCGCTCTTCACTGTGTTCCTTCTTCGCATCGCTTGCGGGACGCAAGCGATGCGAAGGAGTGAAAAAACGAAGAAGCGAAGAAGCAGCAAAAGAAAAGTGAAAAAGCAAAAAGCAAAAGTCATTATATGATGTCTTCTTTGCTTCGTTGCTTTGACAAAGTTGAGTGAAGAAAATAAATAAAAAAATTTTTAATAAAAGAATTTAATATATATATGATGAAAATAAAGTTTCAATATTCTTAATAAATTTATGATAAAACCACAATCATATTTAAATGTTGCTGATAATAGTGGAGCACGCAAAGTAATGTGTATTCGTGTTTTAGGTGGAGGGCGTCAAACAGCTGGTATTGGTGATGTTATTATTGCAGTCGTAAAAGATGCTTTGCCTAATATGCCATTAAAAAAATCAGATGTTATTCGTGCTGTTATTGTTCGAACTACAAAAGGTGTGCGTCGCAAAAATGGAATGATGTTACGTTTTGATGATAATGCAGCTGTTGTAATTAATAAAGAAGGCAATCCTCGAGGAACACGTGTTTTTGGCCCAATTGCTCGTGAATTACGTGAACGTGATTTTACTAAAATTGTTTCTTTAGCACCAGAAGTAGTTTAAAAAATAAAAGAATATAGAATTTAAACTTCTTTATTTTTAATAATTTAATTATTTATTAAAAATAAAAAAGAAGTACTTCTTTTTTTATTCACAATCTTTGATTTTTAATAAAAAGAATTTCTAGTAAAACAAATTCAAAGATTTTTTAGTACTTTGCTGCTATTTTTTTCTTCATGAAAAAATTAATTCATTTTGCTTTTATCACTCTAAAATTGACAAAGGAAGTTGGTTTTGAAGATTTTAAAAGAAGAACCAAAGAAAATGATTCTAAATCTTTAATTAGACAGAATAATCTATGGTTGGGAAATAGTAAAAGTGTGCAAAATGAATTTTTAATTAAATACAATTTATTTAAAAGTTAACTTTTTTTATTTGTTAAAAAAAAACAAAGAAATTGTATTTTAAAAAATGTTGAATAAAAAAACATTGAAAATTTTTAATTTTTTTAATTTCTCTTTTGTTTTAAATGAATTAAATTTTTTATTCTAAGTACTATTAAATACTGCTTATTATTTTATGCAGCATATAATTTACTTGCTTCTTTCTTCGGTTCTTCGCATCACTACGTGAGCGAATGCAAGCGCTGCGTTCCGCAAGACGCGCTCCGCGCGCAAAGAAGCAAAAAGCATTCGCTTTTGGTTCTTCGCAACCGCTCCTTCACCCACGGAGTGGGTCGGTAGTGCAGCCGCTCTGCGGAAGCAACCGAAGAAAGGAAGCAAAGAACCAAAAAAGCAAAAGTAGGAATAAAAAGTTTTTAAATTTCAAAAGTATGAAAAAATTTTAATATAAAAAAAATGAAATTTTAAATGCATTTATTATTTGATTTAGTAAATCTGTGATTTAATCAATTAAAGAATATCAAGAATTGAATTATTAAATAGATATTTAATAATTCAATTCTTGGATGTTTTAATTGTTTTTTTAAATAAAAGATAGTTCAGAACTTGCACAATATTCACTTTTGATTCTTTCCTGCATCGCTCTTTTGAGGAGCGATGCACAACAGTCAAATAATAATTCTTTTAGTTTTTAATAAATTAAAAACTAAAAAAATAAATGCATTTATTATAAGTTAAATAAAATTTATTTATAATAAAAAAATGACTCAGCGTTTAAAACAATATTATATGGAAAAAATTGTCCCAACGTTATATAGCCAATTTGGCTACAAAAATATTCACCAAGTGCCTCGTATTGAAAAAATTGTTTTAAATCGAGGAATAGGAGATGCTTCTCAAAATAACAAGATTCTAGAATCTTTTTTAAAAGAATTAGGTCTTATTTCTGGTCAAAAAGGAGTTGTAACTCGTTCAAAAAAATCAATTGCTGGATTTAAAATTAGAGATAAAATGCCTGTTGGTGTTTCTGTTACTCTTAGAGGAGAACGTATGTATGGTTTTTTAGATCGATTAATTCATTTAGCTCTTCCTCGAGTACGAGATTTTCAAGGAATTGATCCAAAAAGTTTTGACAAACATGGAAACTATAGTTTAGGACTAGAAGAACAATTAATGTTTCCAGAAATTGAATATGATAAAATTGATCAAATTCAAGGAATGGACATTTGTATTGTTACAACAGCAAAAAATCAAGAAGAAGGGCTTTCTTTATTAAAAGAATTTGGTTTTCCTTTTAAACTTTAATTAATCAAGTTGTCAATCTTAAGCTTTTGTTTTTTTGCTCCTTTGCGCCATGGATTCGCTTCGGTCGCTCGCTCCGCGGATCGCATCGCTGCGTCCCGCAAGCGAGCGAAGGAGTGAAGCACCGATGTGAAGAAGAAGCAAAAGCTTTGCATTCGCTCCACTTCTTCGCTCCTTTTGCTTCTTCGCGAGCAAAAGAGCCGATGCGAAGAGACAAAGCGCAAGTTGACAACTTACAATTTAATATTTTTATTCATAGAAAATTTTTTCTGTGCGTTTTCTTAAAGGATTTTTATAATCCTTAAATTTTGTTCGGGTTTTGCTTATTTCATTTGTAATCTTGGAATTCACTTTTCTCTTTGAGTTCTTTACTTTCATTTTTTTCTTTGCTCAATCTTGGCTTTTTTCACTAGTTTTTTCCACTCCTTCGCTTCGGCTGCGCCGATGCGAAGAGCAAAGCGCTTGCGTAACTGAAGTGAAAAAATGCAAGTGTTCAAAAAGCAAAAGTTAAAAATTGCAAAAAACTGAAGGGTTCAAATAAATCAAAAGAATAATCAAAAGAATAATCAAAAGAATAATCAAAAGCAAAGATGATCCCGAAAGAATGATAAAATTTTAAAAATAAAATATATATGGTAAACGATACTATTAGTGATATGTTAACTCGTATTCGTAATGCTTGCATGGTTCAAAAAGGAACAGTTTTAGTGCCTTTTACAAAAATGAATCAAAAAATTGCTCAAATTTTAGAAAAAGAAGGGTTTATTCAAAATTTCCAATTTTCTGAAGATTCAAAAAATTTAATTTTACGTTTAAAATATAGATCAAAAAAAATTGGGAATACAAAACGCAAAGAATCTTGTATTACTAATTTAAAAAGAATTAGTAAACCTGGATTAAGAATTTATGCAAATCACAAAGAAATTCCTCGTGTATTAGGAGGCGCTGGTATTATTATCTTATCAACACCTGAAGGACTTCTTACTGACAGAGAAGCAAGATCTTTAGGTGTTGGGGGTGAAGTTTTATGTTCAATTTGGTAAATAATAATTAAATACATTATAAAACATATTTTATGAATTAAACAAATATAAAATATGTTTTATAATGTGTTTAATTATTATTTATATAAAAATATAAAACAAAATATCTTTAATTATTTTTATATAAAAATATGCTTTTTAATAAAAACAATTAAAAATTTGAAAGAGAAAAATTTTTTAGATATAATATATTTATATTAAAAATAAATAAATTTTCTTTTTTGCTATTTTATTTTTGTTACTTTGTTTTGAATTGTAGCTTTATCAAGCTTAGATGTCTTAGCTCACTCCTTTGCTTTCTTTTTCTCCTTTGCATCGGTGCTTCACTCCTTCGCTCGCTTGCGGGACGCAGCGATGCGATCCGCGGAGCGGCAGCGCGACCGAAGCGAATCCGTGGATCGGTGCGCTAGCGCGACCGAAGAAGGAGCGGCTGTGAAGACACAAAGAAGCGCAGAAAACTACAATTTGGAAATAAAGAATAAATATGAGCTCGCAGCCGCTCCTTCGCTTCGGTGCTTCACTCCTTCGCTCGCTTGCGGGACGCAGCGATGCGAAGGAGTGAAGCACCGAAGCGAAGGAGCGGCTGCAAAAGATAAATTTTTTTAATACTATATTTCTATGCATTGTTAATAAAAGTTTTAGAATTGACTCTTTTACTTGAAAAAAAATTTATACTCAATTTTTTTGCTCTACTTTTTTTCTAAAAATATTTTAGAATTTATTATTTAACCTTGTCAACTTGCGCTTCGCTCCACTCTGTGGATTGGCAAAGCCGAAGAAGCGCAAGCAAAAGAATGCAAAGCCTTTGCTAAACTCCTTCGCTTGCGGAACACAGCAAAGGAGTTTAGCAAAAGAAGAAAGTTAAATAATCTTTATGTAGAAAAAAAGCAAAATAATAGTTAATAAATCATAAAAAAGCGTAAGCTTTACTAAAAAATACAAATCAAGTAAATGGTTCAATATAATTAAGAGTTGTTTAAAAAACATTCTATAATATGACAATTAGTTCACCAGAACGCGAAGCTAAAAAAGTAAAAATTGCGGTAGATCGCAATGCTGTTGAAACAAGTTTCGAAAAATGGGCGTGTGACCTGAAAAAAGGATTAGATATTGTAAATTATAGTTTATATAATAAAACTAGCCAAAAAAAAATTCTTTAATAATTTTTTTAAAGTACTTGATAAAATCTTTTTTATCAAGCACTTTAAAAAAATTATTAAAAATCATTTTTCTAAAAATGTATTTTATTAAAAATAAAAATATATATAATTAAATTTTTTTATAAAAAATCTATTTTTAAATTAGATTTTATTGAAAAAAAAAACAGGTATTTTTGTATGTATAAATACTTAAAGAATATAAAAAGAGTTGATTTTGACTTTTGCTTTTTCACTCCGCTTGCGGAACACAGCAAAAGCTTTGCATTCACTTCCGCTTCGCGGCTGCGAAGCACAAGTTGTTTAAAAAAAATTAAAAATGTAAAAAATTATAGAGTTAATAAAAATAAAAACAATTCTTTTTTATTTTTTTGTTTAAAAAAAAAAGAATTGTTTTATTTTATGTTTTTTAAACATATTAATTATTATATTAATCTTCTATTTTATTATCATTGTTTCTCATTTAAAAAAATTCAATACATTATAATAATGAAAACTTTTTCAACTTGTGCTTCGCAGCCGCAAAGCGCAAGTGAAGGCAATGTTTTTGTGCAAGCAAAAGTCAAAAATTTTTCAAAAAAAAATGCACTTGTTGCTACTTCACTTCTTTCAGAATCTTTGACTTTTGCTTTTTCGCTCCGCGAATCAAAAACAAATACAGCACAAGTTCAGAAACATGTTTATATAACAAAAGGACATGAAAGAAATAACAATTTGATTTATAAAATAAACTTGCTTCTTTCTTCAGTTGCGCAAGAGCAACCGGTGCAATCCACGCGCGAAGAAGCAAAAAGTATTTGCTTTTGCTTTTTTTGCTGCTTCGGTTCTTCGCATCACTACGTGAGCGAATGCAATCACTGCGTTCCGCAAGACCCGCGCGCGAAGGAGCGAAAAAGCAACAGTCAAAGAAGCACTAAATTTTTTAATAAATTATCTTTAAATAATAATATGTTTTTTTTATTCAACAACAAAAATTGTTTAAATAATATGATTTTTGAAATCTATAATAGAGTTTTATTCTTAAATAATTACTTTTCAATTTTTATAAATAAAAAATATAAAACTTTTAAAACAGATAATTTCATTAAAAATAAAACTTTTAAATGTTCTAAATTAACTCAAAATATTTACAATTTAAAATTACTTTTAAAATTTCAAAAAATATTTTATTGTATTGAAATGACTTATTTTCTCTCAAAAAAAAATTTTTATAATAAAAGAAAAAAATTTTTATTTTTTAAAATACAAAAACTTTTATGGAATCATTTTATTTTAAAAAAAAAATCATTTTTAACATTGTATTCTATTATTTTTTCAAAGAAAAAATATACTGATTTTTCTTATCATTATAATAATAAACTTGAAAATAGAAAAAGCCAAGAAGGACAAAAGCAAAAAAGCAAACCAAATACTTATTACAAGACTTATAACTTGCAAACTTGGTTTGCAACAACTCATAAACAAAATTTACAAGCAACTTGCGCTTCGCAGCCTTTTGCTCCACTCCGTGGGCGAAGAAGCGCAAACGACTGCAAAGCTTTTGCGCAAACAAAAGAAGAAGAAAGTAAGAACTTTAATAATATAAAAATAAAAAAAAATATATTTTTAAATATTAAAAAAACGCAAATATCTTCAACTTTATTTTATGCTGCTCATTTGACACCTTCTTTTGTTCTTTTAACTTCTTTTTTAAAAAGAAATAAGATTCAGGAATGTAAAGCAAAAAATTTTTTTTCAAACAATATGAAAAAAAGCAACAGAAAAATTGAAATAATATTGGGACCATTAAAATTTGGATTATCTTTTGAACTTCATTGTAATATTTTCTCTTATTATACTTTCAATTACTTTATCAAACAATCAATTAAAACAATTAAAAGCAATTTTTTATTTTATGATTGTATAAATTTCTATAAAAAAAAAATTTTAAATAATTATTCTTGCTCTTCTTTTGCTGGGCTTTCACCAAGTGAAACCAGTTTTGTTCTTTTGGAATCTTTTTTTTATCTTCGCTCCACAGCATCTTCGAATTGTCAAGTTGCACTTCTTCTTTCACTGCGTAAAAGAGCAAAAGAAGCGAATGCAACGCTTTTGCTGCTTCGGCGAAGCCGACCCGCAAGCGGAGCGAAAAAGCGAAAAAGTAAAAGTCAAAGATTCCAAACTCCAAACTTGTTTTGTTTCAACAATCTTAAATGGCGCTTAGATTTGTACAAACGCACAAATGTGAAAGTATCTAATATGGGTCTGAATCATATAATAAGAAAAGACAGTGAAGAATCACAAACAGAAAAAAGAAGCAAACTGCTAAAAAAAATTTTAATTAAAAAAAATATAATTTATGAACTGTTATTAAAAAAACAAAATTTAGTTATTAATAATCAAAATTTCTTTTATGTTTTAAAACAATTAATTGAAATTTTAAAACAAATTAGACCTTTTAAATTTATATTACATCTTAAGAGATATTTTAATTTTAATAAAAATTTAAAAAATTTTATTTATTTTAATTTTATATTAAAATCTTTTTACCCATATGATAAAACTTCCAATTTTGTTTTAAATTCTTTTGAAATTGAAAATTATTTAAAATTAAAAATGTTTTTTCTTATAACAAAATTTACAAAAATAAATATGTCATTTAATAAAAAAGAAAAAAATAAAAATATTGAATATATAAAATTATATAATATAGGTTTTTATTATGGATCTTTTTTATTAAATTTTAATATAAATATTTTTGATATCATTGATATTCTTTATAAGAATTTTTATCGCTTCTTTCTTTGCATTTTCCACAAATCCTTTACTCCTTCACTCGACAAAAGAGCACTTGCATTTGCTTCACTCCTTCGCATAGCTTGCGGAGCAAAGCAAATTAAAGCGCAAAGAATCAAAGCAACATCAAAGATTGACGACTATCTAAGATTGACAAGATCTAAAATTTATAAAAATAAAAGATTCAGAAAGAAACTCAAATTCTTTAGAATTAGAACAAGAAAATCTCATACTTTTGATTGCAAACAAAGTTTGCAAGTTTTGTTGAATAAAAATTCTTTTAAAACATATAAAATAAATTTATTTAAATATAAATTTTTCAAATTTGTTTTAGAAAAACTGTTTTTAAATAAAAAGATTAAGAAAAAAAAATATCTTCGCTCCTTTCACTCACTCCGTGACTGCTTCTTCGCCCACAGAGTGGAGCAAAAGTCTGCGAAGAGCAGCGAAAGGAGCAAAGGCAAAGCCAATCCACAAACGAAGACATCAATATTTTCACTCTGCACTAAATATGAAAAAAGTTTAAAAAATAAAAATTTATTTTTATATGATTTTAAAAAATTTCTTTTTAATTATTCGTTTTTTACAGTCTATAAAAATTTTCAAATAATTAAAATTCAAAACAAAAGTAAATTTTTTTTAATAAAAAAATGGCATCTTTTAAAAACAATATATCAAAAAATATCAAATTATATTTGGAAAAAGAATAAAATTTCTTTTTTTTATGAAACAAATTATTTTAATATTTTTTATAACAGCAAATTTGCAAATTGTTTGATAATAGATAAAAATAATATTTTTGTTTTGAATAGTAAATATAATATTATTAATAAATTTGTGGATGCTACCTTTAGATGGAATAAAAAATTTAATCTCAATTGTAAAGAAAATATTTTCTGTTTAAAAAAAAAGAAAATATTAAGCTTAGAAAAAATGTATTCATTAAAAAAAAATGGATTAAATTTTAAAGGTTTTTTTTTATTTTTTATATCCAATAAAGTATTGGATATAAAAAAAGAAAAATTTAATATAAAAGAATCTTTAATTATAAATTATTTAATAAAAAAAGAAATTTTTATTTTAAAAAATCACTTCTTCAGTTGTGCAAGCGCTTTGCTCGCGGAGCGATGCGAAGACCCGCGAGTGCAAAATTTTCATTCTGAATATTTCAATTTTAAAATTAATACTGGTTTGATACCTTCAAAAAAATTTTTAAAAAAACATTTAATTTTATTAAAAAATATTATTTTAAAATATAATTCTGAAACTCAAAAAAAACTTCTTTATAAATTGAGTTTCAGAATAATGAATTGGAGTTACTACTATAAAATAGTAACAAATTCTCAATTATTTTATTATTGTGATAGTTTTATCTATAAATTTATTTGGAAATGGGCTTGCCATAATCATCCTAATAAAAGTAAAAAATGGATTCAACAAAAATACTTTTTTTCTTTAAAAAATAAAAAATGGGTTTTTGCTATTCTACCAAAAAATTTTGATTCAAAATCATCTAAAAAAGATATTTTTTATTTACCTTTTCATAGTTTTTTAATAAATTTTTAAGAAGAATCTTTTTTTCTTTCAGAACTTGCGCTTCTTCTTCGGTCGCTTCCGCGAAGCGGCTGCGCACCGAAGCGCGGAGCAAAGCAAAATAAGTGAATGCATTTGCTTTTGCTTTTTTGCTTCATATAAGGAGTAAAAAGCAAAAGTCAACGATTCTTCTTTTTCAATTTTTGATTATGTCAACTTGCGTAAGCAAAGCTTTTGCTCGGTGCGCTTCCTTCTTCGCATCGCTCCACGAGTGAAGGGGCGAAGACCGAAGTGGAGTGAAAAGCAAAAGTCTAAGATAGTTGTCTTTATCAATTGCAGATTGATGATTTAAAAATTTTTTTGTTTTGCTCTGCTTCTTGTTTACACTTGCACTTCGCTTCTTCTTTGGTGATTTGGTTTGATCTTTGCTCCTTTGCTTCCACTGCGCGGCTATTCGCTTGCGGGACACAGCGAAGAAGCAAGCACACCTAGCGAAGCAAAGAAAAACTGCAAACAATCTTAGATTGACAAAGAATATAGAATAATTTTTATTTTTATGATATAAAAAATATTAAAGAAATTTAAGCACACAAATTGTTCAAAAAATGTTTTATATAAAAATAAAATTATGGCAGGTAAACCCGTTGAACGTCCTTTTTCAGACATTTTAACAAGTATTCGTTATTGGGTTATTCATAGTATTACAATTCCAGCTTTATTCATTGCAGGTTGGCTTTTTGTAAGTACAGGTTTAGCTTATGACGTATTTGGAAGTCCTAGACCTAACGAATATTTTACAGAAGATCGTCAAGATGCTCCATTAATTACAGATCGTTTTAATGCATTAGAACAAGTAAAAAAACTATCTCAACAATAATTAAATAAAATAAAAAAAAAAGTATAAAATTTATACTTTTTTTTATTAAGTATGAATTCTTTAAAATAAAAAAAGAATTCATACTTAATTTTTTTTATTATTAACTTCTTAATAGAAATCTATTTTTATTAATAAAAAAGAAAGTCTTTTGTTTTTAAAATTATAAAAAAATTTGAATATATTTATTTTTTTTTTAATTTCATTAATGTCATTACTATAGTAAATAATACTATAATAAATAATCAACTTGTAAAGAAAGTTTACAAGCAACTTGCGCTTCTTCGCATCGGTGCTTCACTCCTTTGCTTCGGTCGCGCGTCACGGAGTGAAGCATCGACGCGATCCGCGGAGCGGCAGCGACCGAAGCAAATAGCCGCTCCGTGGAAGTGAATGCAAAGCTTTTACGCAAGCAAAAGAAGTTAGAATGCTTTTTTTTTACTGTTAAAAAAATAAAAAATGAAGCAAATCATTATGTATTTCTTTCTGAGTCAAAGAGAAAATTTAAAAAAACGAAAAGATTTTTAAAACTAAAAGATCAGAAATTCCAAAAGTAAAAAATGCAAAAAAAGTTAATTAGAATAAAATAAATTTTTTTGATATCATGACATAAAAAAAATTTATTTATAAAGAAAAAATGTCTCAACAAACTGAAAAAATGGAAATTTTAGTTCGAGCAGTTGGTAGACGTAAAGAAGCTGTTGCTCAAGTTAAAATTGTAAAAGGTTCTGGTAAATTTTTAATTAATAATAAACCAGCTTCTGATTATTTACATAATAATTCAAATTCAATTTTATCAATCCAAGCTCCATTTGAAATTTTACAAAAACAAGAAGTAGTTGAAAAAAAGGAAGACCAAAATACAACAAATTCTCAAGAAAGTTCAGAAACAACTTTAAATGATCAAGTGCTTTCGCATTTGATTCCTTCAAATCTAGATGCACATGTAAAAGTAGAAGGTGGAGGGTTAATGGGACAAACGGAAGCCATTAGATTAGCTGTTGCACGAGCAGTTTGCGAAATGAATGGAACTGCAGAAATTCACAAAAATTTAAAAGATAAAGGATATTTAACTCAAGATTCACGTATTAAAGAACGTCGTAAATATGGGCTAAGAAAAGCAAGAAAAGCTCCACAATATAATAAACGTTAATATTTTAAATTTATTTTAAAAATATTAATCAACTCTTTTTCTCCTTTTTTTCTTCTCTCCTTTGCTTTTGCTCCTTCTTTGCTCAGTACGCTTGCTTCTTTGCATCGCTGCGTCCCGCAAGCGAGTGAAAGGAGCGAAGACTGAAGTGAAAACCGAAGCGAAGAAGGAGTGAAAGCAAAGGCAAGTGAAGACATCTAAGATTATTCAGGATGAAATATCTTGAAAGAAAGAAAGAATAAATATGAAATATCTATTTATAGAATAAAAATTTGATTATTTATTTCAAATAAAAAAATATATTATTTTAAAAATAAATAATAAAAACAGATTATTAAAGATATTTTAGATATAATGGATTATTAACAAATTAAGGAGATGTTTTTACAAAACTATAAAAATAAAAGTTAGAAATTTTTAATATTTATTAAAAAAAGATTTTTTTTTATATCTTATAAAGTTTTACATTTCTTTTTGAATCTTAAAAATAATTTATTTTTTTATAAGATTTTTAAACTTTTTAAAAAATTATACTTTATATTATTATGAATAACGAAAATTTTATTCGACGTTATGTTATTATTGGAGAAAGAAGATTAAGTAATTATTGGTGGGCTACAATTATTTTAATTGGTGCTATTGGTTTTTTGCTAACTGGTATTTCAAGTTATGTTGGAACAACAAATAATGTTTTTCTTTCAGAATCTTTTATTTCAAACACAAATATTTCTTTTTTTCCACAAGGATTATTAATGTGCTTTTATGGTAGTTTAGGTCTATTACTTAGTTTTTATTGGTGGTTTTTAATTTTTTGGAATGTTGGTGGTGGTTTTAATGAATTTAATAAAAAAGAAGGTATCATTCGTATTTTTAGATGGGGCTACCCAGGTAAAAACCGTAAAATTGATTTGTCTTATACTTTAAAAGATGTTGAATCAATTCGAGTAGAATTGAAAGAAGGATTTGATTCTCAAAGAACAATTTTTATGACATTAAAAGGAAAACGTGAAATTCCTTTAACTGGAATTGGACAACCTTTAACAATTCAAGAAATTGAAAAACAAGCTTCTGAATTAGCAAACTTTTTACAAGTTTCCTTAGAAGGTTTATAAATTCTTTTAATAAAGAATTTTCTTGCTTTTATATGCTTTGTCTCACTTCTTTACTTTCTGTCTTTTTTTCTTTGCATCTTAGCTTCTTTGCATCTTAGCTTCTTTGCATCTTAGCTTCTTTGCATCTTAGCTTCTTTGCATCGCTCCGCGAGAAGCTAAAACATCTTTGACTTTTGTTTGCACAAAAGCTTTGCATTCACTTATTTTGCTCTTTGCATCGCTTGCTTCTTCGCATGCGGGTCGGCTTCGCCTTTTGCTGCTCCTTGCATCGGTGCGCATGCGCACCGATGCAAGGAGCAGCAAAAGGAGCGGCTGCAAAGCGAGTGAAAGAGCAAAGTCAAGAGCAAGTTTTAATTTTTTTGCAATTTTTAATTTTACTGAATCTTAAAGATTCAGGAAAGAAAAAAAGATTCCAAAAGAATAAAAAGTGAAGAAATTAAATAAAACACTGCAAAGCACTATTAAATTTATAAAAAATCATAGATTGTTCAAAATCAAAAATTCAACTTGCAAACAAAGTTAGCAAGCAACTTGCGCTTCTTCGCTTGCGGGTCGGTTCGCGCAAGCGCGTCGCTCCGCGAAGAGCGAAGGAGCAAAAAGCAAAAGAAGAAAGAAACATCAATGATTCAAAAAGTAAAGTAACAAAGTGCTAAATTTATGAAAAAAGATCATATAATGAATAAATATCTTTTTTCTCTATTTTTAAGTTTTATAGTGAAATTATGTTTAATATATTTTAATTTAATTTATTACTAAAGTAAAAAAAAACTGATAAAAATAAAATATAATTTTTAAAAACAAATATTGTTTTAACCTTTTAAAAAAAGGGAAACTTCAATAAAAAAATGAGTCCAAAGAATAAATGTTTAAAAACAAAAAAGCAAAGATTTTTTTATAATATTTATATATATTAAATCTTTTATTATTCTTTCTAAATTTTATAATCATTTTATGATTTAATAATTTTATTTATTAAATTTTTTAAATTAGAATTTTTGGGCTCCTCAAAAAAATGAGAAAAAAATTATGCCTCGTTCACAAAGAAACGATAACTTTATCGATAAAACTTTTACTGTTATTGCAGATATCTTATTAAAAGTTTTGCCAACTTCTCAACGTGAAAAACAAGCTTTCATTTATTATCGTGATGGAATGTCAGCACAAGCTGAAGGGGAATATGCGGAAGCTTTACAAAATTATTTTGAAGCAATGCGATTAGAAGTAGATGCATATGATAGAAGTTATATTTTATATAATATTGGATTGATTCATACTAGTAATGGAGAACATGGAAGAGCATTAGAATATTATTACCAAGCTCTTGAAAGAAATCCCTCTCTGCCTAGTGCTTTAAATAATATTGCAGTAATCTACCATTATCGTGGAGAACAAGCCATTGAAAATGGACAATCAGAAATTTCTCAAATTTTATTTGAAAAAGCTGCAGATTATTGGAAAGAAGCCATTCGATTAGCACCAACAAATTATATTGAAGCTCAAAACTGGTTAAAAATGACAGGGCGAGATAGTGGAATATAATTTAAAATAAAAATTGTTTGAAATAATCTATTTTTCTTTTTAATGCTATCATTGTGCAGTTTTTAATTAATAATTTATTTCTTTCACAATAAATTATTGATCTAAAAAAATCGAAGATCATTTTGAATCTTTGATTCAGAAAAGAAATATAAAAGATTATTTGGTTGCTCTTTATTTTTTCTTCACAAAGAAAAAATAAAGAGCAACCAAATAATAGATTGCAAAAGAACAAACAATAAAAATTGTTAATATGCAAAAGAATGGTACAAGAGAAAAAGAACAAAATTTTTAAATTTAAAAAACCAATTTCTTGCTTCTTCAATTTTTTCAGATAACATTCTTGCTGTCAACTAAGTTTGATGATGCATATTTGGAGCGTTTGCTTCTTTTGCTGTGCTCTGAATAAGCGTGAAGAATAAAAAAGAAAAAAAGAAGAAACAGAGAAATAAAGCAAATTCTTTTGTTGTTTTTTTAATTTATTTATCTATAGTAGATACTATAATTCTTTTTTTTAATATTTTAATAAAAATATTAAAAAATTCTTTTTCTTATATTTAAAAATAAAAAAAACGGAAGTGGTTCTTGAAAAAAAAAATTTTTATAATTATGAAATTAGCTGTATATGGTAAAGGCGGAATAGGAAAATCAACAACAAGTTGTAATATTTCTTTAGCATTATCAAGAAGAGGTAAAAAAGTTTTACAAATTGGGTGTGATCCAAAACATGATTCTACATTTACATTAACTGGATTTATGATTCCTACTATTATTGATACCTTAAAATCAAAAGATTATCATTATGAAGATGTATGGCCTGAAGATGTTATTTATCAAGGTTATGGAGGTGTAGATTGTGTAGAAGCTGGGGGTCCTCCAGCAGGTGCTGGATGTGGTGGTTATGTTGTTGGAGAAACAGTAAAATTATTAAAAGAATTAAATGCTTTTTATGAGTATGATATTATTTTATTTGATGTATTAGGAGATGTTGTATGTGGAGGTTTTGCTGCTCCATTAAATTATTCAGATTATTGTATTATTGTTACAGATAATGGTTTTGATGCACTTTTTGCAGCAAACAGAATTTGTGCTTCAGTAAGAGAAAAAGCTCGCACACATCCTTTACGTTTAGCTGGTTTAATTGGAAATCGAACAAATAAAAGAGATTTAATTGAAAAATATATCGAAGCTTGTCCAATTCCTGTTTTAGAAGTTCTACCTTTAATTGAAGATATTCGCATTTCTCGAGTTAAAGGTAAAACTTTATTTGAAATGGCTGAAACAGAAAAAACAATTACTTTTATTTGTGATTATTATTTAAATATTGCAGATCAATTACTTACAGAACCAGAAGGAGTTATTCCACGAGAATTATCAGATTCAAATTTATTTTCATTATTGTCAGATTTTTATTTAAATCCAACTAATAATAATAAAAATGAACAAAATTCTTTAAAAATATCTGGAGAAAATAAAATAAAAGAAGAAAACATTGAATTCCTTTTAGTTTAATTTTATTTTTTGTGTCAAATGTTTTTGATTTTTTTGGAATTGTTGATTATTCAGGTTTTATTCTTTATTTTCTAATAAATTTCAACTTGCGCTTCTTCACTCGTGGGTCTTCGCATCACTCCTTCGCTTCAGCGGAGCAGATGCGAAGAGCGAAGCGCTAGCCTCGCGGAGCGAAGACCAAAGACGTGAAGAAGCGCAAGCGAAAAGCAAAAGTCATTATATGATTTTTTCTTCTTTCAGGATTGAAGATCCTAACATAAAGAAAGTAAAAAATAAGGCAAATTTTAACAATGTTCTAATTCTTTCAAAAGAAATTAAAAATTCTTTTGAAAGAATTAGATTCCAAATAAAGTTCATATACAAAAAATATTTTTGTATTTTTGAACAATAGTTAAAAAAAATGAAAATTTCAAAATTATGAAAGTTCGTTCTTCTGTAAAAAAAATTTGTACAAAATGTCGACTTATTCGTCGAAAAGGTAAAGTTATGGTAATTTGTACAAATCCAAAACATAAACAACGCCAAGGTTAACTTTAGTATTAAATATGATTTATTTATAATTTATAATTAACTTATTCTTTATGAATAAAGAATAAGTTAATTATAAATTAATCATACAATATTTTTATCACAATTTTTCTATTTTTTTATATTTTAAAAATGTTTATAGAAATTATTATGATATAATAATCTTATAGAGAAGAAAAATTAAACTTTAAGTTTTAAAATTTTGTTTTTATTAATTAAAAAAAATTAAATTAAATTTTTAAAAATAATAATAATAACAAAATTTGTATAAAACAATATATAAAATAGAATATATTTACTAATAATTTTCATTTATAAAAAATTATTAGTAAATAAAAATAAAAAGAAAATTTCTTTATTTTTAGTTATTTTTAAAAATAATAGTAAATATAAAAAAACTATTTGTTTAGTATTTGGATTTATTATTATTAGAATAGCATTTTATTTATTTTAATAAAAAATTACTTCTTTTTTTATTAACTTTAAATTTTAGATAAAATCAAATAATTTAACTTTTCTTTGAATGAAAAATTCAAATTGGCTTACTTTTGCTTATCTTCACTCCGTGACTGCTTTGGTCTTCGCTTCTTCTTTTGCTGCTTCGGTTCGCGCAAGCGCTTCGCTCTTCGCTCTGCGAAGGAGCGATGCGAAGACCCGCGCGCGAAGGAGCGACGCGCTAGCATCTTCGCTTCGGTGCGCTAGCGCACCAAAGCGAAGGAGCGAAGACCTATGCGAAGCAAGCGCTTCACTTTGTGAAAAAGCAAAAGCAAATGGTCATTTTTTTGTTTTTTTTAGTTTGAAAATTATTTGAAGTTGTTTTTGATAACTCTTTATTTTAACAAAAAAATATTATGTCATATAATAATTTTGAAGGGTCGTTTAAAAAAATGATTTTATCTGTGGGGATTGTTTTTGGTATCCTTTTTAATGGAATTTCACCAGCACAAGCATATCCAGTTTTTGCTCAGCAAAACTATGAGAACCCACGTGAAGCAAATGGAAGAATTGTTTGTGCAAACTGCCATTTAGCTCAAAAATCAGTTGAATTAGAAGTTCCTCAAGCAGTACTTCCTGATACAGTTTTTGAAGCTGTGGTAAAACTTCCTTATGATAAACAAGTACAACAAGTATTAGGAAATGGTAAAAAAGGCGATATCAATGTTGGTATGGTTTTAATTTTACCAGAAGGATTTGAATTAGCTCCAGCAGATCGTGTACCAGAAGAAATGCAAAAGAAAGTTGGAAAGTTATTTTATCAACCATATAGTCCAGAGAAAAAAAATATTTTAATTGTTGGTCCAGTACCTGGTAAAAATTATAGTGAAATGGTAGTACCTCTTTTATCTCCAGACCCTGCAACAAATAAAAATGTTTCTTACTTAAAATATCCAATCTATTTAGGAGGAAATAGAGGTCGTGGTCAAGTTTACCCAGATGGTTCAAAATCAAATAATAATTTATTTAATTCACCAGCAACAGGTAAAATTACAAGTGTAGCTGTTGGGAAAAAAGCATATGAAATTACTATTGAAACATCAAATGGACAATCTATTGTAGAAAAAATTCCTGCTGGTCCAACATTATTAGTTAAAGAAGGGGATTCTGTGCAACAAGATCAACCTTTAACAAATAATCCAAATGTTGGTGGATTTGGACAAAAAGATGAAGAAATTGTTTTACAAAACCCTGCGCGTATTCAAGGATTATTAGCTTTCTTCTTTACTGTTTTATTAGCACAAGTATTACTAGTTCTTAAGAAAAAACAATTTGAAAAAGTACAATTAGCTGAAATGAATTTCTAATTTTTTTTAGAATGTTTTTTTGCCTTTTACTTTTTATTTTTAAACCTTTGTGTTGTTTTATTCTGACTTTTTAGTTGCAATTTTTTATTTCAACTTTAATTAAATATTATAAAGATTGTGTTTTATTGAAAAGAATTTAAAAAAATTCTTTTTAATAAAATACAATCTTTATAAATCAACTATTTTAGAAAATAAAATAAATATAAAGAAAATTTAAACATTTTTTTTTCTCTTTAATTTAATATTGTTTTCATATTTTTGCTTTTCGCTTCTTCGTGCGTCGCTCCTTCGCATCGCTCCGCGAGCGAAGAAAGAGCACGTCAGAATACCTTGTGCAACTGAAGAAAAAAGCAAGTTAAAAATTTAAATATATAAAAAAATTTTCTTAGCAAATAAAAAAAGTTTTTTAAAAAGGTTCGAAATTTTATTTTTTCTTTTTCACTTCTTTGCTTCACTCCTTCGCTTTGGTTGCAAAAGTGTTTCACGCGCCGGTCTTCGCATCGCTTCGTCCCGCAAGCGAGCGAAGCGCTTGCGCGACCGAAGCAGCAAAAGAGCAAAAGAATGAGCAAAGAAGTATGGATCAAAGCAAACAATTTGTCAATTTTAGATTATTGTCTATCTTAGATAGACAAAAAAGAGATTGATAACCATCTTGTTTTGTTTAAAATATTTTATTATAAAGAATACTTTTATTCCTTATTATCTCTTTGATTTTCAAAGAAAGAATGATATATCTTTCTAAAAAAACAAACAAACAAAATAAAAGTAATTCTTTTACAAAGCAAATTCAATGATTGAAATTTTATTTCAAAAATTATGAACCTTTAAATTTAAAGAATTTATTAGTTTTTCAAAATATAAAAAGATTATTTAAACTTTTTTAAGAATCAATCTTTTATTCTGAACTTGCGCAGCATTTGCTTTTGATTCTTTGCAGACGCTCCTTCGCGTCGGTCGCGCTAGCGCACCGAAGCGAAGAAAGCAAAAGAGTGAAAAGCAAAAGTCATTATATGATTATTGTTAACTTGCGCTTTGCTTCTTCGCTCTTTGTAAGAATACAAAGCTTTTGCTTCTTGTGGAGCAAAGAAGCAAAGCGCAAAAGTCAAAAATTGACAATCAAAATGTTAAATAATAAATTGAAAAAAATCTACAATTCTTTTGAAAGAATAAGATTCTTTAAATTATTTGATTATAATAAAAAATAGTATAGACGCTGTTTAAAAAAGTAAAATAAAAAATGTCAGTTACAAAAAAACCAGATTTATCAGATCCAGTTTTAAAAGAAAAATTAGCAAAAGGTATGGGACATAACTATTATGGAGAACCTGCTTGGCCAAATGATCTTTTATATATTTTCCCAGTTTGTATTTTAGGAACATTTGCAATAGTAATTGGATTCTCTGTTTTAGATCCAGCAGCTATCGGAGAGCCAGCAAACCCATTTGCAACACCTTTAGAAATTTTACCAGAATGGTATTTCTACCCAGTATTTCAACTTTTACGTACAGTACCAAACAAACTTTTAGGTGTGCTATTAATGGCCGCAGTACCTTTAGGTTTAAGTTTAATTCCTTTTATTGAAAATATCAATAAGTTCCAAAATCCATTCCGCCGTCCTATTGCAACTACACTTTTCTTAGTTGGGACTTTAGTAGCTATTTGGTTAGGTATTGGAGCAACTTTACCAATTGACATTAGTTTAACTTTTGGTTTATTCTAATAAAATATTTATAAAATATAATTATGTTGTAAGTAGTTTTTTATAAAAAAGTGCTTATAACATAATTGTATTTTTAATAGTAATAAAATATTTACAAATTTTAATATTTGACAAAATTTTGCTTTTTAAATAAAATAATGTTGTTATTTCTTTATATATTTTTTATTTTTTTAAATTTTTTAATTATTAAAATAATTCTTTCTTTTGCTCATGGAGCAAAGTAAACAAAGTTTACAAGTTAAAAAAAATTATTTCAAAACTATTTTAGAGCTTATCGTCTAATGGATAGGACAGGAACCTTCTAAGTTTCTAATGTAGGTTCGATTCCTACTAAGCTCAAATATTGATATTAATCAAATAGAGAAAAATTTGAAGAAATATTTTTTTTTTTTACTCTTAAATATAAAGATTGATTTTATTATTGAAAATTTTACAATAATAAGATAAAATCATCAAAAATTATTATTTAGTACTTACCTTAAAAATAATTTTTTTTTTGCCTACTTAGCTCAGTTGGCCAGAGCATCCGTTTCATACGCGGAAAGTCACTAGTTCGAATCTAGTAGTAGGCATTAAAAACTAATAAACAAATTATCCTTTAAGTATAATAGCTATTTTGTTAATCTTAAATGTTATGCTTTAAAAGCATATGGAATTTTTGATTTACTGTAATTTTTATTTTTTACTCTAACAATTTAAAAAAAAAATTCATTTTCTAAGTCTTTAATTTATTAAAAACTTAAAGAAATAAAAATCTCAAAGATTTAAATTTTGTTACTTTTCACAAACCACAAAATATTTTTATTTTCAAAATTTAAAATAAAAATATTTAATCAATTTTTGTTTTATAGCAACTTTTAAAAACTGATTTTTTTTATTTAAACTTGTAAATTTTGTTTAAAAGCAAAAAAAAGTAATTATTTTAAATTTCAAAATAAATTAAATTTAGTGAAAACACTTTGTAATTTTTAAAAAAAAAAAATATAATTGATGGCAAAAAACAAAACTCCTTATTTTAATAAGAAAGAAAATTTTTTTCAGAATCATTTTTTTTTTATGACAAATTTTTTTCTGACTTGCAAAGAATGTATTTTAGAAAGTCCCACGAATTTTTATGGCTGTTTTTATTTAGGTCCTTTTAATTCAAGTCAAAGTTTAACTGTTGCTAATGGTTTAAGAAGAACTTTATTATCTGAAATACCTGGATTAGGTATTGAAAGTATAGAAATAGAAGGAGTTGAACATGAATTTTGTACTTTTCCTGGAATTAGAGAGTCAATTTTAGATTTATTATTAAATATTAAAGAAATAGTGTTAAAATATAATAATAATGAACAAAAAAAAACATTTTCTGAATTTTCACCAAACAAAGAAGAATTCTATCAGATTCCAAAATCTGATTTGAATTCAAATAAAAAACCACTTTATGGATATTTACAAGCAAGAGGGCCTGGAATTATTAGAGCTTCAGATTTAAAATTGCCAGCGTCTGTCATAAGTGTTGACCCAAATCAATATATAGCAACACTTACAACAGATGGTTTTTTAAATATTCGATTCACAATTTGTGAAGGTTTTACAAAAATGCAAAATTCTACAGTAAAATATAACCAAATAAATAAAAATTTAGTTGAAAAAGAGTTTTCATGGTTATTTGAAAGTGAAACTTTTAAAAAAAATGAAAGTCTTTCTAATAAAAACCTAGAAAAAAATATTCTCGATCTTCACTCTGTTCACATCGGCTCTGCCGAAGCGAAGACATCAAAGATTGACAAAAATAATAAAATATTTAAAAATACAAAAACTTTATGGTTAGATCCAGTATTTACACCAATTATAAAAGTTAATTATATTATTGAGTCTTATGGCTCTTTAGAATTAAATCCAAGCAATCAAGTAATTCTTTTAGAACTTTGGACAAATGGAAGCATACACCCTCGTGATGCTGTATATTCAGCCTTAAGTCAATTAAATTTAATTTTTTCAAAACTTGAACAAATGAAAATATTAAATAATATTTTTGCAAAATCAATTTTAAAAGATAATAAATTTTATTCTAAAATTATTAAAAAAGTAAAATATGATTACAGTTTTTATAAATCTAATAATTTAAAAAAATTAAAAAAAAATTTATTTGGAATTTCAGGTTATTCACAATCAACTTTTTTAGAATCTTCTATACCAAACTCACTTCTTTATTTTTCTCAAAACAGAGCAAAACTACAAAAAGATGTAAAAGATGCAAATGAATTTCCTATTATTGAAAAAAAAATTTCTTCATTTTCAAATTCAAATAATGAAATAAAAAATAATCCAGAATTAAATATTCTAAAAGCAAATGTTTTTAAAGAAAACTGTACTATAGATTCTCTTGATTTACCTTTTCGTATAAAAAATAGTTTAAAAAATGCAAATATAATAAATATTGAAAATCTTTTAAATTACCAAATTGAAGATTTAAAAAAAATTCCAGGAATTGGAAATCAATCTCTAATTTTATTGATAAAAAAATTAAATGAAAAAGGATTAAAATTGAATAGATAAAAATTTTTTCATAAAAAATTATAGAAATGCTCACTTCCATTTTTTAATTTTATTTTTTTCTAAATTTTAAATTGTTTCTAACTTTTGGTTGCTTTTCGCTTCGCTTCGGTCGCTTCCTTTCGCTTGCTGTGCTCCGCATGCAAAGCGAAGGAGTGAAGCACCGAGCGAAGGAGCGGCTGTGCACCGAGCAAAAGCGAATGCTACGCTTCATGAAGCAAGTTAGTTTAATAAAAAAATTTGATTGATACAGAACTACCTTTTAATTTTTATACAAAAGTTAGTTCTGTATCAATCAAATTTTTGATTATAAAAAAAAGTCTAATTTGTAAACTAAAAACCTTAAATTTTCTTTTTGCAATTTTGACTTATATCCTTTAAAAAATTATTACTATTATTAATAAATTAATAGTAATAATTTTTTTATTCACGCCCTGTAGGACTTGAACCCACGACATCAGGTTTTGGAAACCTGCGTTCTACCAACTGAACTAAGAGCGTTATTTTATTTTTCAAGATAAAAATAAAAAAATATAATCTTAATAATTTTTATAAACAAATATTGATATATTTAGTAAAAAATTAATAAATATACACAATATTATTACATATTAATTTTTTTGTGTCAATTTTATATTATCTAAATATCAAATAAAATGTTTAATGTTTTAAGAATTTAAATATTTTTAAAAGAATTTTATTAATAAACTTCAATTTTCTTGACAATTTTTTATATATTTGTAAAATATTATAAATAAAATAACATAATTTACAAAAAGGCCCCCATCGTCTAGAGGCCTAGGACACCTCCCTTTCACGGAGAAAACGGGGATTCGAATTCCCCTGGGGGTAATTTTTTTTTTTTACTTGATTTAAAAGTGTAAAATATAAGTTATTTTTTTTTTTGGCTTTGATGTACTTTTAAAGTATATTTTTTTTTATATAAAAACCATTTATATGTCAAAAGTAAGAAAATCTCTTAAAGTGTTCGTATAAAAAACATCATGTAAAACAGAGGTACTTTTTTTTTTCTGGAATTCATTCTTTAAAATTTTCTCTGTATATTTAAGTAATTTAGAAACCAGAAAATTTCTAGAAAATTTCTAGAACCAGATAAAAAGTTCAATGCATAATTTTTTCGAGAAAAAATCGAAATTTTAGTTTATAGCTCATAGTCTTTTCTGTTTATATTAAACAAAAATTTAATATCTAATTATTACATTTTATTTTTTTTATAAAACTTTTTTAAATGTATTAATTAGTAAAATGAAGATGACTTTATATTATTTGAATTATCTTAAATAAATTAATAAATTTTATCTAATAAAAACTTAAAAATAAAAGGCTATATTTTTTATAAAATAAAATTTAATAGTAAAAAACAATTATATTAAAATTTTATTTATGAGATAAAATTTTAAAATTCTATTATAAAAAAGTAAATTTTAAGTCTTGTTTATTTATTATAGATTTTATAAAAATTTTTTATTTAAGAGACTAAAAATATCTTTTATTTTAAACAGAATATTTTTTTTTGGATTTTTAACAAGTAAAAACTAGTTTAAAATTTAGAATTCTGATATATTAAACGTAATATTATTTATTTTAAAATCATTCTTTGATGTTTATATGTTTTAAATCAAAGATTCAGAATAATTATAGATGTTTCTTTCAGTACTTGTGCAGCATTCATTTCTTTGCTCCTTCACGAAGGAGCAAAGAAATGAATGCTGCACAAGTTGATGAGAATCTTTAATTCTGAAACTAACATCTCCAATTAAAAAAAAATTTTGATTTTTTAAAATCAAAGAATGTATTCAATAAGAAATAAATAAATAAAGAAAAAATATAAAAATATTTTTTATATAGTAAGTTCGTAGCGCTTACATAACATTTATTTTTAATTAATAAAATTTTTTGTATATAAATTTTGTTAATTAAAAAAATAAAATTAACTATTTTTCAAAATTAGAAGGTTTTTTTTATTTAATTATCTATTTTTTGCTTTAAATTATAAATAAATAAAAAACAAAATAATAAAAAAGACCAAATGTATTAAAAAGCTTTTATTTTATAAATAAATTTTTTTATTATAATTTATTTTATTTATTAAATGTTTGATATTTTTTCATCAATCTATTTTGTATTTTCTGAATCATATAATGATTCAGAAAGACCTAAGATGGACAACTATCAAAGATTATTCTTCATAAATTTAAGATTGACAATAATCTTTGATTCAGAACAAATAATAAACTAGCACTTTGCTTCTTCGCGTGCTCTTCTTCGCAAGCAAAGCGAACAAATGCATTCGCTTTTGCTCGGTGCGCAGCCGCTCCTTCGCTTCGGTCGCGCTTTGCGTCGGTGCGAAGCGCGACCGAAGCGAAAGGAAGCGACCGAAGCAAAGCGAAAAGCAAAAGTAAAATAATAAATTCTTTTTTTATATGTTTTTATTATATATTATTATTTAATTTCTTTCTTTCATGAACTTGTGCTTCACTTCTTCACATCGCTCCTCAAAGGAGCGATGTGAAGAAGCAAAGCAAAAGTCAAAAATTTAATAAAACAAATAATTAATTCATTATATAATGATATATATCAAAAGACATAAATATAGAAGCAAAGTTCGCTTTGCAAACACTGAGCAAATTAGGAGTCAAAAAACATATTATGGCAACAAAATTGTTTCCTAAATTTAGCCAAGGTTTAGCTCAAGACCCTACTACTCGCCGTATTTGGTTTGGACTGGCGGTAGCGCATGACGTGCGAGTGGTTATCAGCTAGGTATGCTGAGGTCACTCAGACAGATAGACAGAATCTGAAACCAACCGACTTACCTGGAAGAACAGAATATGAAACAGATCTTCAAGTGGGAAGAAATAGATAAAAAAAGTAGCGAAAGCTAAGGGGACAATAGCATGTCGGTAAAGCCTGGGGGAGTAGCGACTCTTGGGCAAGGTAAAGGTTGAAACATGGATGAATCATTAGATGAACCTTTTCCGAGGTTGGGTCGCCTACCCCAAATGGCCAATAGGTCATTATCTAATCCTATTACTACAAAGTCGTGGTAGTCAATTTCTGTTAGGAGAAGAACTTATGTCTGTTCTAGAACAGACATCCAATAGGAGGATTTAAGGCATCCATAAACAACCATGACCTGGTATGAAAAACCACTGTGCTGACTAAAGTCTTGCCACTGGAAGTGGGGACAATGTCAGGAGAGGCAGGGAACCTGAAGAGGGGGTGCCTGCCAGGAGGACCGTCCTACGTTGGAGGCAACAATGGGAAACCGGGGCTGGAATGTAGGCCCTTAATGTGAATCTAACAAGGGGAATAAACAATGAGATGGTTAATCACCAAAATAGCTTAAGAAGAGAATTCTAGAACAAGAAACAGAAAAGATTATAAATTTTAACTGGAGGACATATGGCAAAAAAGGCACAACCTTTTAAAGGGGCATTGGACCCAAACAAAACCATAAAGATGCAAGTGGAAGACCCAAACTTAAGAATCGAAAAACAACATAACACAGATTCGGGATATGACCTAAAATCAAAATTAGAAATAACCATACCAGCAAAGCAATTCAGAACAATACCAACAGGCGTAATGTTAGAATTACCATCAGAATTAGAAGCAGAGATAAGACCTAGATCAGGACTAGCAAAAAATTTCGGAATAACAGTACTAAACAGCCCGGGAACCATAGATTCAGGTTATAGAGGAGAAATAAAAGTTATATTAATGAATCACGGGGAAAAAGAGTTCAAAATAGAAAAATATCAAAGAATAGCCCAAATAGTTTTCAAAAAGAAAGAAACATACAACTTAATAGAATTACAAGAGATTAACAAAGACACAGAAAGAAAAGAAGGAGGTTTCGGATCCACAGACCCAAAGTCGAACAAAAAATCGAAAGAAAAATAAAAGAAACACCACTACTAAGATTAAAGATCACAAACCAAAGAATAGACATGAGAATGCAAAAAATAAAAGAGGAAAAGAAAAAAATCAGCACAAAAGAGACGAAAGAAATCATAGAAGAAGAATTCGATGATTACTACAGAACAGCAAAAATTCTAGGAAACATAAGAAAAAGAGCAGAGACACAAGAAGGACCAAGATTTGATGATTTATATTCACTCTTAACAAATGAAGATTTAGCAATGCAAGCAATCACAAATTTAAAAGGAAACTTAGGGTCATCAACACCAGGAGTAGATCAAGAGACATTAGATAAGTTCAATAAAGAAAACGTTCAAGAATTACTACAAAGCATAAAAGAAGAAACATTTAAATTCAAACCAGTAAAAAGATTGTACTTTCCAAAACCAGGGAAAAAAACTCTAAGACCAATTGGAATACCAACTTGGAGAGACAGAATCATACAAGAAATGATAAGACTAATATTAGACGCAATATACGAACCATATTTCACAATAGAATGTGGAAATGCTAACTATGGATTCAGACCTGGAAAAGGTACACATGACGCAATAAAAACACTGAAAGAACAAACTCAAGGAATGCAATGGGCAATAGAAGGAGATGTTAAAGGGGCATATGACAACGTAAATCATAAAAAACTTATCAACATACTCAGAAAAAGAATAAGCGATGAAAAATTCTTACAATTAATTTACCAAGGATTAAAATCAGGATTAATACATAAAGGACATTATGAACACACCCTGTTAGGAACACCACAAGGAGGAATAGCTAGCCCAATATTATTCAATATATATATGTCTGAATTTGACCAATATATAAACATAAACTTAAGACAAAAAATAGAACAAATTAATACACAAGAAGGAAGACAACCAAAATTGAAATTAAAATGGTACAAAAGAGTATCAGGAAATATAGGAACAAGAAGAAGACAAATGACTAGAGTTAGTAAGGAAGCCAGAAGCCTAGGATATGAAAGATTTAAACAATGGCCAATAGAATTACAAGAAAAATATTTAAAATACCAGGAAGACTATGATCTACTAAAAAAGAAACAATTAAAAATCCCATCAATAGACATGAGAAGATCATACATCAAATTCACATATGTAAGATATGCAGATGATTGGATCTTGATAACAACGGCTTCCAAAGAAGAAACAGAAAGAATCATGGAACTACTTAAAAAATTCCTAGCAGAAGAACTAGGATTAGAATTAAGTATGGATAAAACAAAGATCACTAACCTGCACAGACAACAAGCCATATTTTTAGGGTTTAAACTTTCTTATTATAAACAAGCACAAAAGGTTATGAGAATCAAAAACACAAAAGAAATAAAACTAAACCCACTAAATAGAAAGAAGGTAAAAATAGTAAAAAAACTGAAAGAAACAGGACCGATGATAAGAAGAACAACAGGACATCAATTATTAGTAGGCATAGACACACAAAGATTAATTTCAAGATTAATAACAAAAGGATTCATAAATGAACAAGGAACGAGAGGAGTAAGAAAAAAACCTTGGTCAGTACTGAGCATGGAAGAAATTATCCAGAGATACAACTACATGATTAGAGGATTGTGCCTTTATTACCTACCTATGGTTAGAGATGCCTCGCAATTAAACAGATACATCTACCTATTAAACTTTTCATGTAATCACACTCTAGCAAACAAGTACAGATCATCACTCAGAAAAATTAAGAAAAAATATGGAAAACCAGTAAGAATAAAACTAAAATCAGCTAAAGATAAAGAAAAAGAATACAAATTAATGGATTATAGATCAGCGCTTAAGGATTATGAAGAAATCAAATCAAAACAGAGAGAAAAACTAGCAAGAGATTTATGCACCACACAAGATCCACTACAAACCAGAATAAACTGGAGAACAGCATTCAAGTTTGACAGATATTGCATAATATGTGGCTCAGAAGACAGAGTTCAAAGCCATCACCTAAGGCATGTACACAATGGAAAAATAATAGGATTTACAAAAGTCATGAGCAATTGAAATAGAAGAACAATCATGTGTTGCTGGACATGCCACAAAAAGATTCACAGAGGAGAATATGACGGAATGAGACTAACAGATTTATATGACCCAGACTTAGCAACATTCTAAAGAAAACAACTAAAAAGAACAAAAAAAAACAAAATACAAAATAAAGAAAAAATAACAATAAAAAAAAGTAGTTGAAAAAAAAAGAAAAAAAATGATAAAATAGAAAAACAAGAAAAGAAAAGAAAAGAAGCTGAATCAGACATAGAGAAGCAAAGAAAAGAAAAGAACAGAAAAGATCATATATTTATTAAACGGAGGAAATTAAAATGTCAAGCAGTCCAGATGAAACTCAAGGAAGCGGAACACCAGATCCTGCAGCAAGTGCAGGCAATACAACATCAAGTCAAACAACACCAAGTTGGGATGATATCATAGATTTATCAAACAAATCACTGGAGAACAAACCACCATCAGCAACAGAAATCACTAGACCTCCAGGTGAAGCATCGAAAGAAACATGCAAGAATATATTATTGAAAATTCAACAAGTGTCAAAGTCTAAAAACATAGGAGACGTGACAGTCAGTGTAAGCATTTTATTGCAAAAAGGAGCAACAAGTCCAAAAACGGCAGGAAATCAAAAGAGCTCTTGGGGTAGCACAACCATAGATGTAGAAATGATTAGAAACGCATGCAAAGTAAATTCAGTAACAGTTAGACAATTCGCAAGAGGAATGAAAGACATCGTAGCAAATCAAATGAGAAGCCTAGGAAATTTTGGAGCAAAAGGAAATTTAAGTAGAAAAGCATCTCTAGAAATTGAAAATATGACAACGGAAGAAGAAATCTGGGCATCAGATTTCCAAACATATAACCCAAACTGCCCCGCAAGAGTTAAAAAATGGCTAGTAAAGAATTTTGAAAGCAGATTCTCGAAAGAGTAAAGAAACAAATGACGTAAAATGAAACAGAATAGGATGAAACAGAGGTAAACAGAACAAAACAAAAGAAGCAAAATAGAAAAAAAAAGAAAGGAAAAGGATTAACAATGAAAAAAGTGAAGAAAAAGAAAAGGAAAAATGTCTCGTTGTATAATTATTATAAGGTCATCTGGAGAGCTGGATGATGGGTAACTATCACGTCCAGTTCGGGAACGAGCGGTTGTGAGTAATTGTGGCCGTTTAGTTTCATTTTGAAAGTCATGATGGGATGACAGAAGAAAATTTATATCAAAAAATTTTTGCATCTCATTTTGGACAATTAGCAATTATTTTCCTTTGGACTTCTGGAAATTTATTCCATGTAGCTTGGCAAGGAAATTTTGAACAATGGGGGGCAGATCCTTTACATGTGCGTCCAATTGCTCATGCTATTTGGGATCCTCATTTTGGTCAACCTGCTGTAGAAGCATTCACTCGTGGAGGTGCTTCAGGACCTGTAAACATTTCAACATCAGGTGTATACCAATGGTGGTACACAATTGGTATGAGAACAAACCAAGATTTATATGTAGGTTCTGTTTTCTTAGCATTAGTGTCTGCAATTTTCTTATTTGCAGGTTGGTTGCATTTACAACCAAGTTTTCAACCATCTTTATCTTGGTTTAAAGATGCAGAAAGCCGTTTAAATCACCACCTTGCTGGTTTATTTGGGGTTAGTTCATTAGCTTGGACTGGTCACTTAGTTCACGTAGCAATTCCAGAATCTCGTGGAAAACATGTTGGATGGGATAATTTCTTAACACAACTCCCACACCCTCAAGGATTAACACCTTTCTGGACAGGAAATTGGGCAGCTTATGCACAAAATCCAGATTCTGCAAGCCACATTTTTGGAACTTCTGAAGGATCAGGACAAGCAATTTTAACTTTCTTAGGTGGTTTCCACCCTCAAACTCAAAGTCTTTGGTTAACAGATATGGCTCACCACCATTTAGCTATTGCTGTTCTTTTCATTGTAGCAGGACACATGTATCGTACTAATTTTGGTATTGGACACCGTATGTCTGCAATTTTAGAAGCACATGTTCCACCAGGAGGACGCTTAGGTCAAGGACACAAAGGATTATTTGATACTGTAAATAATTCTTTACACTTCCAATTAGGTCTAGCTTTAGCTTCTGTAGGAACAATTTGTTCTTTAGTTGCTCAACACATGTATTCATTACCACCATATGCTTTCTTAGCAAATGACTTTACAACACAAGCAGCTTTATATACTCACCACCAATATATTGCTGGATTTATTATGTGTGGAGCATTTGCACATGGTGCAATTTTCTGGATTCGTGATTATGATCCAGAACAAAATAAAGGAAATGTATTAGCACGTATGTTAGATCATAAAGAAGCAATTATTTCACATTTAAGTTGGGTTTCTTTATTCTTAGGATTCCATACTTTAGGTCTTTATGTACACAATGATGTAATGCAAGCCTTTGGAACACCAGAAAAACAAATTTTAATTGAACCTGTTTTTGCTCAATGGATTCAAGCATCTCATGGGAAAGCTTTTTATGGTTTTGATTTCTTATTATCTTCTCCAACAAGCTCAGCAGCTTCTGCAAGTCAAAGTTTATGGCTTCCAGGATGGTTAGATGCAATTAATAATAATCAAAATTCTTTATTCTTGACTATTGGACCAGGTGACTTCTTAGTTCACCATGCAATTGCATTAGGTCTTCATACTACAACTTTAATTTTAGTAAAAGGTGCTTTAGATGCACGTGGATCTAAATTAATGCCTGATAAAAAAGATTTTGGTTATAGTTTCCCTTGTGATGGACCAGGACGTGGAGGAACTTGTGACATTTCAGCTTATGATGCTTTCTATTTAGCTGTTTTCTGGATGCTTAACACTATTGGTTGGGTAACATTTTACTGGCACTGGAAACACTTAACTTTATGGCAAGGAAACCCTTCTCAATTTGATGAATCTTCTACTTATTTAATGGGTTGGTTAAGAGATTATTTATGGTTAAATTCATCTCAATTAATCAATGGTTACAACCCATTTGGTATGAATAGTTTATCTGTTTGGGCGTGGATTTTTTTACTTGGCCACTTAGTATATGCGACAGGGTTTATGTTCTTAATTTCTTGGCGTGGTTATTGGCAAGAGTTAATTGAAACTCTTGTATGGGCTCATGAAAAAACTCCTTTAGCAAATTTAGTTTATTGGAAAGACAAACCTGTAGCTTTATCAATTGTTCAAGCTCGTTTAGTTGGATTAGCACACTTCTCTGTAGGTTATGTATTTACTTATGCTGCTTTCTTATTAGCATCAACATCAGGTAAATTTGGATAAACCTAATTTTTAAAAATAAATACTTTAACTTTAAATATAATTTTTAAAGTTAAAGTATTTATTTTTTTTGACTTTTGCTTTTCTTCTTCGCTCCGCGAATCCGTGACTGCTTCGCTCCGCGAATCCGTGACTGCTTCGCTCCGCGAATCCGTGACTGCTTCGCGAAGCGAGCAAAAGCTTTGCAGCCACTTTGCGGAAGCAAGTTGTTTTTTTGTTTTGAATCTTTTTTCAGAAGAATTAACAATGATTTTTTTGCAATCTTCTTTTGGTATCTTCAAGTTTTTTTTCACTTCTGCGCTCTTCTTTTTGTGAAGAAGCAATGCTTAAAAAGCAAAAGCAAATTATTGCACAAGTTCAAAACCTATGACATCTAAAATAGTTGTCAATCAAAAATATATTTGCTTTGCTCTGTGAATAAAGGAACAAAAAAAAGAAAAACAGCAAACTATCTTAAATTAACTTTTCTGAATCTTTGATTCAGAATGATTTCTGATTCAGGATCTTGCATCCTGAATCAGAAACTTTTATGATTAAAAAAAAAATTGCTTTAATTTAAAATATTAAAGAGTTTTTTATACTTTGAAAATTTAACTTTGCTTTTAAATTTATTTTTTATTAATTATAAATATATTTAGTTAATTTTTGGAACAAATAAATTTTTAATATAAAAGTTGAACTTTTCAAAAGATATATATTAATTAAAAATTTGAATTTTAAATTTGAAATTTTTAATTCAAATTTTAATGAATCAAAGAAATATATTTATATTTTTTATTTTTTCATAAGATTTCAAAATAAGGAGCAAATTTAAAAAGCCCAATTGTAATTCATTTATTTTTTTCTGAATTTTTAACTTTTGCTTTTTGCTTCTTTTTGGATTCTTCACATCGCTCCTTCGCTTTGGTCACGCGTCTTCGCATCGCTGCGTCCTGCAAGCGAGCGAAGGAGTGAAGCACCGATGCGAAGAGTGAAGACTCATGGAGCGTAGCAAAAGAAGCAAACCACAAGTTCAGAACAATCTATAATTGAGAATTAATAATTTTTTATTGCAAACAAAGTGAAGAAGTAATTATTTGACTTTTGCTTTTCACTTTGTGAAGCAAAAAGTGAATGCATTCTTTCACTTTGCTCCCCACGCTAAGAAGCAAAGCACAAGTTTATTAAAAAAAATTAAATAAGCAAATTATCATTGATCCAGAAACAATGAAAGAAAAAAAACAGTTTATACATAAAATTTGTGGAAATTTATTATAATGTCTACTAAAGAAAAAAAGAATCATATTCTTTTAAACAAATATTCAGAAATTTATTTGAATTCTCTTTTTTTTTTTAGTTTACAAATTGGTCAGAAAGAAAAATAGAAACTTGTGTTTCGCTTCTCACTTTGGTTCGCTCGCGTATTCGCGGAGCGAAGATGCGATGCGTCGCATCGGCGCTTCGCGAATACGCGAGTGAAGGAGCAAAACACAAACATTTGTAATAACTTTTAAAAAATTTAATGATAAAGAGGGTTTATTTAATAAAATTAAATAAAAACTTAAATAGAAAAAACATACTAAAAATGTCTTATTTTCAATTGGAAAATTTTTTTTCAAATTTTTCCTTTTTAATATTATTTATTTCAATGATTTACTATTGGATAAATATTGCTTTTAATTTAAAAAATAAAAATTTAGGGACTTTTGGAATGATTCTAGCAAATTTTTCAATTTTTACTTTATTAATTTTGCGTTGGAAAGAATCAGGACATTTTCCATTAAGTAATTTATACGAATCTTTTCTGTTTTTATCTTGGAATTTAACACTTATTCATTTAATTTTAGAAAAAATAACTCCTTTTTCTAATAAATCAGAAAAATTTTTAGGTGCAATTACTTCCCCAACTGCATTATTTACAAATGCTTTTGCAACGTTTAGCTTACCAGAAGATATGAGATCCCCTTCTCCGCTTGTACCAGCTTTACAATCAAACTGGTTAATGATGCATGTAACTGTTATGATTTTAAGTTATTCGGCGTTAATTTGTGGATCTTTATTATCAATTGCTTATTTAATCATAACTTTTTATAACAAAAATACAAAAGAAAAACTTTTATATGCATCTGATAATATTATTTCACAATCAGAAATTGAACTTGTAAATAATATTTACAAGCAACCTGCGCTTCTTTCGCTTGCGGAACGCAGCGAAGGAACGAATGCAGAGCTTTCGCTGCGTTCCGCAAGCGAAGCGAAAAGCACGCAAAAGAAGAAAGAACAAAATGTTATTTCAAATGAAAACTTAAATAATTCTTTAAGTAGCACTTCTCCAATTTCTACAAATTCAAAAATATATTCTTTGAATTTTTCAAATAATTTATATAATACAAATTTAAATAATATTAATGTTGTATCTAAAAAAATAAAATTAGCAGATGATTTAGACAATTTAAGCTATAGAATTTTAGGAGTTGGATTTCCGTTGCTTACAATTGGTATTTTATCAGGAGCAGTATGGGCAAATGAAGCATGGGGTTCTTATTGGAGTTGGGATCCCAAAGAAACATGGGCTTTATTAACTTGGTTAGTGTTTGCAATTTATTTGCATACTCGAATTATAAAAGGATGGCAAGGTAAAAACCCAGCCATTATTGCTTCATTAGGATTTTTTGTTGTTTGGATTTGTTTCTTAGGTGTTAATTTATTAGGTGAAGGTTTACATAGTTATGGTTTTATTAAAATGAATGGATAATTTTATGTAATGTAATATCCACTTCTTAAGTTTTTTGTATTTAGATTTTCACTTGACTTAAACCAAAATACAAAAAACTTAACTTAAATTAAAACTTTAAAAAATTAAAAGTTTAAAACTTTGGTTTTCTTTAACTTTTTTTGCTTTTCTGAATCATATAATGACTTTCACTTTTTGATTCTTCTTTACTCTTTTCTTCTTCGCTCCTTTGCTTCCGCTTCTTCACACGCGGGTCTCGGTGCTTCACTCCTTCGCTCGCTTGCGTCCCGCAAGCGAGCGAAGGAGTGAAGCACCAATGCGAAGAGCAAAGCGCTAGCGCGACTGAAGCAGCAAAAGGATGCAAAATAAAGAAGCCGAGCAAAGTGCTTCTGCGACCAAGCAAAGGTCAAAGAAGAATAAAAGTGCAAGTTGCAAACTCTCTTAGATGTTTTTGCTTTGCTCTGTGAGTGCAGCAAAAACATGATCTATAATTCAAAAAAAACTCCAAATATAAAATTTAAAGTTAAATAATAAATTGAAATTATTTAATAAGTTTAATAGAATTTTTTAAATATGTTTTCCAATTTGGTTCCATCTTTATGGACAAGTTTTAAAAGAAATATTTTAAAATGATATATTTTTTATATACTTAAAAAAAGTAAATACTTTAATTTTAATTTTTATATTTAAAGATATTATTTTTTTTGCATATAAAAAATTTTTTCATTATTTTTATTTTTGGTTTGCTGTATGAAGATTTTAAAAATAAAATATAAAGATTTTTAATTATATTAATATAACCAATCAAAGATTCAATAAAAAATGAAAGCAAAAATGAAAAAATGTTTAAATTTTAATTTTAAATAAAATATCTTTTATTAATAATTTTAATAATTTATTAAAATTATTAATTATTTTTTTCAAATTTAAAATATTTGTATAAACAAAAAACAATAGAGGTTTTTAATAAAAAAACATAGCAACAGTTTTTTATACTTCTTTATTTTGTAAAATGGTCTTTTTTTTTCTTTTTTTAATTAAATAATCAATAAGAGTATTTAAAAATTAAATCTTTAATTAAATCTTTAATTTAATTAAAACTTGTAAATAAATTTTACAAGCAACTTGTATTGGGCTTTGCTCTGCGAGCAAATGCATTGCTTTTGCTTCTTTTGGCTGCTTTGGCAAAGCCGACCAGCACTTCTTTGCTTCTTCACTTTGTGAAGTAAGGAGTCAAGAAAAAACAAAAAGTAAAAAGCAAAAAAAGAAAAAATAAATTCATCATTTTGAAATCTTAAAATTTTTAAAGAAAGAGCAAAAGAAATAAAAGTATTAAAGATTGTTTGTTTACTGATTTTATAAAAAAAGTTTAATATTTTTTTAAACTAACTAAATAATTCTTATGCCTCTTCCCAAAAAATTATTTCTTAAAAAGAGAAAAAATTCATATGACATCAATTCTTCAAATTGCATTATTAGCCCTAATTGCTGTTTCATTTGCTCTAGTTGTTGGAGTACCTGTAGTTTTTGCAACACCTAACGGTTGGTCTGAGAATAAAGGATTTGTTTTCTCTGGTTTAAGCCTTTGGCTTCTTTTAGTATTTGCTGTTGGTATTTGCAATTCATTTGTAATTTAATAGAAAAAAATAAATAAAAATAAAAAAGAGAATATTTTTGTTAAAAGGAAATATTCTCTTTTTTATTTCTATTTATGGATTTTTATAATAAAAAAAATAATATTTTATTAATTAAATTTTTTATTTAATAAAATATTATTTTTTTTTTAATTTAGTATAAATTTTTCTTAATCTCCTTTAAAGGTTCAGTTATTACTGAAAATTGTTTTTATGAAAAATTATTTTTTCATTTAAAAAATTCAAATATTTCTATTTGATTTAAAAAATCAACTTTTTTATAGTTTTTTAACTAAAAAAAAAATTTTGTCAAAATCGAATAGAAGCTTTTAAAAAAATAAAGCTTTTAAATGTTTTTTATTAACTTTTTAATAAACTTAAAAAATAAATTTTAGTTTTTTTTTTCACATTATTTAATTATTTTTAACTCCTTTTGCTTTTCACTTCTTTTGCGGAGCAAAAAAGCAAAACCTATTCATTTGCTCTTTTGCTTCGGTCGCGCGTCTTCGCTTGCTGTGCTCCGCATGCAAAGCGAAGGAGTGAAGCACCGATGCTTCCGCAAAGCGGCTGTGCAAATTGCTTGTAAACTTTGTTTATAAGTAATATTTTTTATAAATATTAATGTTATAAACATTTTTTTTAAGTTTATTTTTTATAAATTAATAAAAAATGTATTTAAAGATGTAACAAATTTTAATAAAAATTAAAAACACCATGGAAGTAAACATTTTTGGGCTAACTGCAACTGCATTATTCATCATCATCCCTACTTCATTTCTTCTTATTTTATATGTAAAAACAGCAGCAAATGAATCTGCTTAAAAATTAAAGAATAACTTTTATAAAAAAAAATTTTATTATAAAAGTTATTCTTTAATTTTTTATTAATATATAAATTCTAGAAGTATAAATAAAAAGATAAAAAACTTGATTTTCTTATGAAATTTATATAAAATATTGCCATATTAACTTTTTTTAGTTAAAATTTAATTTAAAGTTGAAAGAACTTTTTTTTTCATACAAAAATTTTAAATGATAAGGGCTTGTAGCTCAGTGGACTAGAGCATGTGGCTACGAACCACAGGGCCGGGGGTTCGAATCCCTCCAAGCTCATAAATAAAATTTCATTTTAAAAATGTAGATAAATCAATGGATTTTTTAAAGTAAAATTTTGGTTAATTAATTAACCAATTTGTCTGCATTATAATAAAATTCTTTGACTTTTTTTTTCTGAATCTTTTATTTTGAAAAATATATAATTGTAGTCAAGTTCTTCTTTTTGAATTTGCAAATTCAAAAAGAAGAAGTAAAAAAAGATTATTCAGGATTGAATATTATTGTCAATTTGCACTTTGCTTGTTCACTTCCCGAAAGAATGCAAATCTTTGCGCTCCTTCGCTTCGCGAAGCGAAGGAGCGCAAAGCAAAAGTCAAATGATCTTGAGGATTAAAGATCCTTAAAGAAAGAAAAGCGGATTTTAGATTAACAGAAAATAAATTATTCTGAACTTGTGTTTTATTTTGCAAATGCATTCATCTCTGTTTTGCAAAGCAAAAAGCAAGCAAAAGTAAAAGTAAAAGATTCAGACAAGACAAAATATAATATCTTTGATTTAAATCAAATAATAAATTCATAATTTAATTTTGATTAAAATTAAACTTTAAGTAATCTATATGTTTTATAAAAATAAGAAATTATAATTATATCAATAAATAATGATTTATTTTAAAAGAAAAAACACAAAAAATATTTTTTTCTTATCCAATTAAATATTGAAATTTTTCCATAAAAGAGTTATAATATTATTTAATATTATCTATTTAATATTGAACGGGATGTAGCGCAGCTTGGTAGCGCATATGCTTTGGGAGCATGGGGCCGCAGGTTCGAATCCTGTCATCCCGATCAAAAATGCAAAATTTATATAATTTATGCTATAAGTTATAGCATATAACTTAAATAAGTGTTAGATTAACTTTTATAACAACAAAATTTGTCAATGGCAAATTTTATTTCCATTTATTTAAAATGCTTTATATTTGTTTATATATGTTTATATAAAACAAAACTTTTGTTTATATATATATATATATATTCATATCCATATATATATAGATATTTTTTTTTAGTAGTAGTAAATCTATTTGTCAATTATAGATTGACAACTTGATGACAATCTATAATTTTTTTTTTTTTCATTCTTTTAAAATAAGTAGTATGAAAAGACTAAAAAAATTTCTATTAGCGTATTTTAAATTTATTATTAATATTTCTTTAAATTTAATAACATAAAAGACTATTTAAATTTTTAAATAGTTGTTTTAATTTTATAAACTATAAAAAAATGTTTAGCATTCTAAAAAAATTTTTTTATTGGTGTCAATCTATTTTTTTTTATTGTCAATCTAATATTGAGAATAATCTTAGATTGACCACTTGACAAAAAAAGAAATGTTTTTAAATAAGTTAAAATTATATATATTCTTAATTATAAGAAGTTCTTTTTTTATGAGCGATTCTGTAAATACAAAAAACATCGGACGTATTGTTCAAATTATTGGACCTGTTTTAGATATTGCATTTGGACAAGGTCAAGTACCTAACATTTATAATGCATTAACAATTTCATCTAAAAATGCTGCAGGACTAGAAATGAGTGTAACTTGTGAAGTACAACAACTTTTAGGAGATAGTTGTGTTCGTGCAGTTGCAATGAATCCAACAGATGGTTTAATGCGTGGAATGGAAGTTTTAGATACAGGAAAACCATTAAGTGTTCCTGTAGGTAAAGCAACTTTAGGACGTATTTTTAACGTTTTAGGAGAACCTGTAGATAATATGGGTCCTGTTAAAAATGAAGAAACTCTTCCAATTCACAGAACACCTCCTGCTTTTGTGGACTTAGATACTCGTTTATCAATTTTTGAAACAGGTATTAAAGTTGTAGACTTATTAGCACCTTACCGTCGTGGAGGTAAAATTGGTCTTTTTGGTGGAGCAGGAGTTGGTAAAACTGTGTTAATTATGGAACTTATCAATAATATTGCAAAAGCTCATGGTGGTGTTTCAGTATTTGCTGGAGTAGGAGAACGTACACGTGAAGGAAATGATTTATATGCTGAAATGAAAGAATCTGGTGTAATTGTTGAAAAAAATTTAGCTGATTCCAAAGTAGCTTTAGTTTATGGACAAATGAATGAACCACCAGGAGCACGTATGCGTGTTGCTTTAACAGCTTTAACAATGGCAGAATATTTCCGTGATGTTAATAAACAAGACGTTTTATTCTTTATTGATAATATTTTCCGTTTTGTGCAAGCTGGTGCAGAAGTTTCTGCTTTATTAGGACGTATGCCATCTGCAGTAGGTTACCAACCAACTTTAGCAACAGAAATGGGTACTTTACAAGAACGTATTACATCAACTAAAGATGGTTCAATTACTTCAATTCAAGCTGTTTATGTACCTGCAGATGACTTAACAGACCCAGCTCCAGCAACAACATTTGCTCACTTAGATGCAACAACAGTATTATCACGTGATTTAGCTGCAAAAGGAATTTATCCAGCAGTTTCACCATTAGAATCAACTTCTACAATGTTACAACCTTGGATTCTAGGAGAAAAACATTATGATTGTGCACAAAGCGTTAAAAGAACTTTACAGAGATATAAAGAATTACAAGATATTATTGCAATTTTAGGTCTAGATGAATTATCTGAAGAAGACCGTTTAATTGTTGCTCGTGCTCGTAAAGTAGAACGTTTATTATCACAACCTTTCTTTGTTGCTTCTGTATTTACTGGAGCAGAAGGAAAATATGTTTCTTTAGCTGAGTCTATTGAAGCATTTAATAAAATTTTATCAGGAGAGTTAGATGATTTACCAGAACAAGCTTTCTATCTTGTTGGTAATGTTAATGAAGTATTAGCAAAAGCAGCTTCTATGAAATAATAAAATTTTTTAATTTTTCCATCTTTTGCTTGTAAACTTTGTTTACAAGTTTTAATTATTATCTTTTATTGGTTTTTCTTTTTGAATCTTAGTTTTCAAAAGAAAAACCAATCTTTAATTATAAGATTTTCTTCATTTCAGGAGCAAAGTCTTCTTTTTCAAAGTTAAGAAGTGAACAAGTCATTATATGATTATTGTCAATCTTAGATTGACAATAATCATATAATGACTTGTTCACTTCTTAACTTTTATTGGTCTTCGCTCCTTCGCTTTGGTCGCGCTGCCGCTCCGCGGATCGCATCGCTGCGTCCCGCAAGCGAGCGAAGGAGTGAAGCACCGACGCGAAGAAGAAGCAGAGCAAAGAAGCAAAAGCAAATGCTTGCACAAATTCAAAACTTGCTTTTTTCCTGAATCTTCAATTCAAAAGCATCTAAGATTAATGAAAAAATAGATTGTTTGCTTCCACGGAGTGGCTGCAAAGAAGTAAACTTATTTATTATATAATCAATTTTAATTTAAAATAAAAATATAAATTTATATCTTTTTTTTTTACAATTTTTTTTGTATTATTAAATATAATATTTGGAAAATTGGCTTATACACAAAAATTTATTAATGAAAAATTTTATGGCACGCGCAAAATTTGAACGCAAAAAACCACATGTAAACATTGGAACAATTGGTCATGTTGACCATGGAAAAACAACTTTAACAGCTGCCATTACAATGGCTTTAGCAGCTCAAGGGGGTGGCAATGCAGGAAAAAAATATGATGAAATTGATTCTGCTCCAGAAGAAAAAGCTCGTGGTATTACAATCAATACAGCACACGTTGAATATGAAACAGAAAATCGCCATTATGCACACGTAGATTGTCCAGGCCACGCAGACTATGTAAAAAATATGATTACAGGTGCTGCACAAATGGATGGTGCAATTTTAGTTGTTTCAGGGGCAGATGGTCCTATGCCTCAAACAAAAGAACACATTCTTTTAGCAAAACAAGTAGGTGTACCAAATATGGTTGTTTTCTTAAACAAAGAAGATCAAGTTGATGATGCAGAATTATTAGAATTAGTTGAATTAGAAGTTCGTGAAACTTTAGATAAATATGAATTCCCAGGAGATGAAATTCCTATTGTTACAGGTTCAGCATTATTAGCATTAGAAGCTTTAGTTGAAAATCCATCAACAAAACGAGGAGATAATAAATGGGTTGATAAAATTTTAGATTTAATGGATCAAGTTGATAAATATATTCCAACTCCAGAACGTGAAACAGACAAACCTTTCCTTTTAGCTGTTGAAGATGTTTTATCTATTACAGGTCGTGGTACAGTAGCTACAGGACGTGTTGAACGTGGAACAATTAAAGTTGGAGACAACGTTGAACTTATTGGTCTAAAAGATACAAAACCAAGTGTAGTTACTGGATTAGAAATGTTCAAAAAAACATTAGATGAAACAATGGCTGGAGATAACGTTGGGGTTTTATTACGTGGAGTTCAAAAAAAAGATATTCAACGTGGTATGGTTTTAGCAAAACCTGGAACAATTACTCCACATACAAAATTTGAAGCTCAAGTTTATGTATTAACAAAAGAAGAAGGTGGAAGACATAGTCCATTTTTAGTTGGTTACCAACCTCAATTCTTTGTTCGTACTTGTGATATTACAGGAAAAGTAACAGCTTTTAACCATGTAGAAATGCATACACCTTCTTCTGTAGCAGAAGAGCATTCAAACAAAATGGCTATGCCTGGAGATACAATCTTAATGACTGTTCAATTAATTAGTCCAATTGCAATTGAAAAAGGTATGCGATTTGCAATCCGTGAAGGAGGCCGCACAGTAGGGGCAGGTGTTGTTACTAGTATTGTTGAATAATAAATAAAAAATTTAAAAACTTGTAAACTTTGTTTACTTTGCTCCTTTGCATCGCTTGCTTCCTTTTGCTGCTCGCTTCGCGAAGGCAAAGCCGACCCGCGCGCGAAGAAGCGGCTGCAAAGCGAGTGAAAAAGTGAAAAGCAAAAGAAATAAGATTACTTTATATGATTTTTTATTTTAATATTCTAAAAATCTTTAACTTTTACTTTTTTTAATTTGAAGTAAAGTAAAAGTTAAAGATTTTTTGTTTCTTTTAAAATTTTAATTTGCTTTTTTATAGATTGTAATTTATTCTTTCTTCTTTTGCTTTTCGCTCCCCCACTCCGCAAAAGTAGTGAAGGAGCGCAAGTTGTAATCTTTGAATTTGTTCATTTCCATACATTGTATACACATGCACTTTTTCATCGCTTATTTTTACACTTTTATTCTTTCTCTTTGAATTTGTTTTTTTTTATCAATCTAAGATTGATGACAGCAAAGCAATTTTGGTTACTTCATGAACAAAACAGAATAAAAAAAATTAAATTTGAACTTTATTAAAAACTTGCAAAAATTTTTTTTTTTTTATATAATATTTAAACTTGTAAACTTCGTTTACAAGCAACTTGTGCTTCACTCCGCGAATGCAAAGCTTTTACTTCGCGGAGCGAAAAGCAAAAGAAGAATGAAAGGCCCATAACTCAGTTGGTAGAGTGATTGCCTTACAAGCAATAAGTCATCGGTTCAAGTCCGGTTGGGCCTATAAATTTTTTATAAGATAAAAACTCTTATATTTCTCATGTAAATACATTCTTTTGGAAAAAAACAGCTTGTAAACTTTGTTTACTTTGCTCCTTAGATCTTTGCTCCTTCTTGAAGAAATGAAGATCAAAGAAGCAAAGATCTAAGGAGTGATGCCAAAAACAACTTGCGCTTCTTTATTTAATAATATTTTTAATAATATTAAAAACAAACTAAGAATAAAAATTAAAAAAATAAATTAATATAAACCTTATTTTTAAAAATAAACTTGTAAACTTTGTTTACAAGCAAAAGTAAGTTTTATATTATAATTTATAATCTTTAAATTGCATTTATTTATTTTTATTTCTATTTTTTCTTTTAGAAAAGTTGATTTTTGTTTTTTTTTATGTTATAGTATTAATCAAGCCCAATACTTTAAAAAAATTTAAAAGAAATCGTGTCAGGACTTTTATAGTAGCAGCATAGACTTTAAAACTTTTTTGCAAAGTATTTGCTAGAATTTAAATTCTAGGTTGAGTTTTTTTTAACTCTTCGGCAACTTTTTATCTTATTTGAAACATTGAAAATCATAGTTTTGCTTCTTTTGCTCTTCGCATGCAGAGCGCAGTGAAGGAGCAATTTGGCGCTCCTTCGCTGCGTCCCGCAAGCGAAGAGAAGCGCAAGAAGTTTATTTAAATATTTAAATATAAATTTAAAATGGGGTGTCGCCAAGTGGTAAGGCTGCGGTTTTTGGTACCGCCATTCGTAGGTTCGAGTCCTTCCGCCCCAGATTATTTCATAAGATGATTAAGTGTTTTTTATATTTTGCATTTTCTTGGATGCATTAACATGCACTACTTTTTCAAAGTAGTATGTGAATAATTTTTTTTTTTTTTAGTTTTTTTTTGAACTTGTGCTTTGCTTTGTGAATGCATTAACTTTTGCTGCGTTCCGCAAGCGAAGTGAAAAGCAAATAAAAGTCAAAAATTGGTTTTTTAAAATTTATTATTGCTCTTCTAATTTTATTCTGAATTTTTTATTTTTTTTTTAATCTAAAAATAAAAGATTTAGAATAAATAACTTGTGCTTCTTTTGCTTTGGTCGCTTACGCGGAGCGGCTGCGCACTAATGCAAATAGCCGCTTCGCGGAAGCGATTGCAAAGCTTTTGCGCAAGCAAAAGAAGAAAGACAAAGAAATTTATAAATTGTTGATTTCAAAAAAAATTAAATTTTCTTTTATTAAAACAAAATTTAATAAAAAAATTAAAAAAATTATTAAAATAAAAAAAACATTTTCTTCACTACATTCTTGAAGAAATATTTCTTTGATGGTTTCTAATGAATACATATTTAAATTTACTAAAAAAAGAAAATATTTTACTTCAAAAAAATCAAATAACTAAGAGTTCATCTCAATTTAAATTGATTTTTTTTCAAAAAGAAAAATATGGATTCTTTTTTATTAAAAAAAAGTTAAAAAATCAAATGTCTACTTTTGAACTCTGTTATTCCAAAACTAGATCTAATAAAAATTCTATTATTTGTTCAGCAACTAAACTACAAACAAATTATTTGAATGATTATTCAAAATTAAATAATTCTTTTACTTTACAAAAAAATAAAGTTGACTATAGATTTCAAATCTATAATTCAAAAAAATCTGCAACTTTTTCAGAATCAAAAATTCAACTTGCAAACAAAGTTAGCTTCTTTTGCTCCTCTTCTTCGCAGCCGCTTCGCGGAATCGAGGCAAAGGAGCAAATGCAAAAGAAAGAAAAAAATTATAATTTAAATTTTTTAAAAAAATTAAATTGCTTTAATTTTCTTTTTAAAAATAATGCAACAAATAAATGGGTAAATTGGGTTTTAGAATCAAAGATTAATGACAACTTGCGCTTCGCAGCCGCTCCGCGGAAGCGAATGCAAAGCTTTTGCGCAAGCAAAAGTAAAAAATTGTTGAAAAAAAATGATGTAAATGTTGAATCTTTTAATAAAATTGGATCTTTTCCATCCGATTTGCATGTGCAAAGAAGTGGAGAAGTAAATCCTTTAAATAAAAATCTTTATAAATCAGGTTATTCTAAAATTCATGAACTTAAACTAGTTAGCGTTGAAATTGCATCTTCAGAAAAAATAAAAGAATGGGCTGAAAAAGTTTTGCCAAATGGAAAGGTTTTTGGAGAAGTTACAAATGCAAATACTTTACACTATAAAACATTTAAACCTCATAAAGGTGGATTATTTTGTGAACGTATTTTTGGCCCTTTAAGAGATTTTGAATGTGCTTGTGGAGTGCGTTCAAAACCAATTGAATTGGAATCTTTTGTAAATGAAAATCAACAAAAAAAACGTTTTTTTTGCATGAATTGTGATGTTGAATACACTTGGTCTGTTATTCGTCGTTATCAATTAGGTTATATACAATTAATTTCCCCAGTTAGCCATATTTGGTTTTTAAAAGCTAATCCAAGTTATTTGAGTCTTCTTTTAGATTTTAGACGTAGTCATTTAGAATCTATAATTTATTGCACAGAATCAATAACATTGGAGAATCTTTGGAAAAGTTCACAAACTCTTGGTCTTGATACTTCACCTTCTACATTATATTCAATTTGGCAAAAATTATTAGAAGAAGAAAAATTGATAAAAAGAAAGCATAAAGAAATAAAAAAAATTAAGTCCCTTTTCACAAAGGGTAGTACTAAAAATATAACTTTACCTATTTATTATCTAAAGCAAAATAAAAAACGTTTGAATTTAATGTATTTATATGCAAACAATAAAGATTTATTTTATAAAACAACAAATATAATGTATGATTCTATACAAAATTCTTTTTATAAAAATAAAATTTTTTCAAATAATCAATTTTACAATTATGAAAAATCTTATGAAAAAAGTTTAAAATTGATATATAAAAAAACATTTTTTCAAATTTTAGCATTTACAAATAAAACTTTTTTATTTTCACATGTTCATTTGAAAGTGCTAAAAATTTTATTTTTTAAAGATTTAATAAATAAGTTAGATATATATAATTCTCTTTCTAGCAAAAGTAAGAGTCAAAAAGAAATATTGAAGGTTACAAAAAAAGTAGATTCAAAGATTGCAACTTGTGCTTCGCAGCCGCTCCGCGGAAGCGAATGCAAAGCTTTTGATTCTTTCACGGAGAGAAGAAGTGAAAAGCAAGTAAAAGAAGAAAGAAAAAATCTTCATTTAAAAAAACAAATTATTTCAAATATACATGAAAAAGAGATTATGCAATTTAAAGACAATTTTTTAGTATTAGCTGAATCTTTTTTTCAAATTTATTTTATTAAATTGTATCTTAAAGACAAGAATCTTATAATACAAATACCAAATAATATTCTACAACTTTTTTGTGAATTTTTTGTTTTTTATTATATACAAATTCAATTTAATTTTTATATCAAAAAAAATCCTTTAAATAATTTACCAAAAATTTTATCTGTTAATAAAAAGAAAAAAAGTTCAACTTATAATAAAAACAACTTGCGCAAAAGTCAAATTTTTTATTTAAAAAAAATAAAAGAAGGAAATAAAAAAATTTTAAAAGTATCTTCAAAAATTAAAAAAGGAATTCATGGGACAACAGGATTTTTTTACTATACAGGAATTTGTCTCTTTAAAAAACAAATAAAATTAAATACTTTTTTTCAAAAAAATAAAAAACTTCATTTGAAGTTTCCTTATAATAAAGAAACAACATATAAAATCAATTTTAATAAAAAAAATAATTTATTTGAAAATGTGAAACTTCTCTTGAATTCAATTGAATCTTTCAATACATTTTCATCAATTTCTATTTCAAAATCATTCATTCAAAATGTACAATCAAAAAAACAAACAAATATATTACAAAACTTAATAAGAGAAATTCATTATAAGAATGATATTTTGTCTCAACAAAAAAATAGAAAAAATGTATCAGATATTTTATATCTTTTATATGAATTTTATAAAAAAGAAATGGTTTCTTTTACTTGCAAAGAAAGTTTGCAAGTAACTTCCGCTTCGCAGTCGCTCTTTCACTTAGCGAAAGGAAGCGAATACAAATCTTTTGATTCTTTTGCTGCTTCGGTTCTTCGCATCAGCGCAGCCGAAGCGAATGCAAGCGCTGCGTTCCGCAAGACCCGCGCGCTAAGAAGTGAAAAGCAAACAAAAGAAGCAAGAATACCAGAAATTGAATATAAACAAGATAAAAAGTATAGTATATTAAGTGAGATTTACAGTTTAAATACATTTTTAAATCTGTTTTATGTAAAAAATCATAAATATAAATTTTCAGAAATTATCAATTGTAATAATCTTATTAATTATCTTTGTAAGATTTCAAATAACTTGCAAATAAAATTTGCAAGCAACTTGCGCTTCTCTTCTTCGCATCACGGAGTGAGCAAAAGAAGTAAGAAATCTAAATTAACAGAAAAAAATAATATTAAAAAAGATAAAATTCTTAAAATACAATCTAAAAATGTAATAAATTTAACAAAAAACTATTCAAATTTAAACTTGAACAAAAAAAATACCCTTACTCAAAGAAAAAAAATTTTATTTTTACAAAAACAAAAATCTTTAATTTTACGAAATCCACAATTTTTTTCATCCATCTATTCTAAAAAAACTTCAAATAATAAATATTTCACAGAGCGATCAAAATTTTCGAAATTTTATAATAAAAAATCAAAAGAAAGGCAATATAAAGAAGATTGGCAAATCCCTTTACAAAAAAAAATGTTAAAGAATGATCTTTATACTATTTCTTATAGTCATTTATGGCCTTTAAATGCTGATTGGAAATCATTTTTTTATTATAATTCAGCTCCAAAAGATTTTGAAGATACACATATTTATTATTCATATAGAAAAGGAAATTTTTATAATAAAATAAATAAATTTAATACAAAATTGGATATTCTTTCTCAAATTGATGATATTATTGTTTCAGATTCTATGATTCAAGGTCAAAGAAGCACTGAAGATTTAAAATACAAACAAATTTTTTTCACAGAGCAACCAAAATCAAAAAATACTTATTTAAAATCTTATTTTGGTAGGCAAAATGCAAATACTCAAAGTTTTTCACTTTCACAAAGCGAAGCGCAAAGAACAGTGAGTTTTGAATCAAAGATTCAAAAAGAACAAGAAGCAAAAGTTACAAAAACAACTGAATTCCTTTCAAAAATGAATTCACCTCTTGCAGGAGCAGCAATTGTGAAAAAATTACTTTCTGAATATACACCTTCTGAATTAAAAAAAATGGTTAAACAACATCAAGTATTATTGCCTAAATTAAATCAAAATATAAGACAACTAAAAGAAAAAGCAATTAAAAAATTAGATTTTGTTAAAATACAAAAGTTATTAAATAAAAGAGATCATATAATTAGACGTTTAAAATTAATTCGCAAATTTTCGCGTAAAAATGTTGATCCTACTTCAATGATTTTATCTGTTCTTCCTGTTTTACCTCCAGATTTAAGACCTATTTTAAAACTTCAAAACCAAATTGCTGCTTCAGATCTTAATAGATTATATCAAAGAATTATTTATCGAAATGAAAGATTAAAAAAATTTTTAAAAGACCCTTCAACAAGTCAATCATTTGAAATGAAATATGCTCAAAGATTACTTCAAGAAGCTGTAGATAATCTTATCCAAAATGGAAAAGGCAATGTTAAACCAGAAACAAACTCTCGTGGTCAAGCTTTAAAATCCCTTTCTGAAATTTTAAAAGGAAAACAAGGACGATTTCGTCAATATTTACTAGGAAAACGTGTGGATTATTCTGGACGTTCTGTTATTGTAGTTGGACCTAAATTAAAATTATATGAATGTGGCTTGCCTAAAGAAATGGCTATTGAACTTTTCTTACCTTTTTTAATAAAAAGAATTTTACATTATAAAATTGCAAGAACAGTAATTGGTGCAAAAAATTTTCTTTATTCAAATAAAACATATTGTATTAATTTACTTAACGAAATCATGCGAAATCATCCTGTTTTACTAAATCGTGCTCCTACTTTACATAGACTTGGAATCCAAGCCTTTCAACCAAAATTAGTTGAAGGACGTGCCATTTTATTACATCCTCTTGTTTGTCCAGCTTTTAATGCTGATTTTGATGGAGATCAAATGGCTGTACATTTACCAATTACTGTAGAAGCAAGAGCAGAAGCTTGGACTTTAATATTTTCTAGAAATCATTTAATTTCTCCTGCAACAGGAGATCCAATTGTTTTACCTAGCCAAGATATGGTTTTGGGTTGTTATTATTTAACAAGTGAGAAAAAAAATATTAAAAGATTCCAAAAGCATAACAAAGATTTTGTAAATTCACCAAACCAACTCCATTCAGGAGCTGTGTTTCATGCGCATACAAAAACAAATGAAAATACAAATATTAATGATAAAAAATATAAACATTTCTTTTGTATTTCAAATTTATTTAATTTGGAAAAAGTTTTAAATGCTTACCAATTAGGTAAAATATCAGTCCAATCTATTGTATGGATAAAATGGAAAGGAAACACACAATTTGCAAATGAACCTTTATCTATGTTAGAAATGCGTTTAAATCGTTATGGTATTCGTGATCAAATACATTCAAAATCTTATAAAAGAATTGATAAAGAAGAAAATCTTTTAAATCAATATATTAGAACAACTCCTGGGCGTATTTTAATAAATAATATTGCGCAAAAATGTATGCTTTTATAAAAAAATCTTTAATTTTAATATATTTTAACTTATAAATTTTAAATTGGTTTTTTTTTGAACAAAGTTTAATTTTTCTTTCCTTTTTTACTAAGTTATTTTGTTTTTTTTTTCATTTAATCTTTTTTTCATTTTTTTTCTTTTGGGATTTTTGAACTCTAAGATAAAAGATTATTGTCCATTTAAGATTGATGATGTGAAGAATAACATCAAAGATCTTGAATAATCTTTGATTCAGAACAATCTTTGAATTGTCAATAGAAGATAGTTAGCAACTTGCGCTTCGCTTACGCGTAAGTCAAAGATTGTCAAAGAAGACAATATCAAAGGTTAAAAAAAAAGAAGAATAAATTCTTGAAATTTAAATTGTTAATGATTAAAAAACTCAACTAAATGCACCGTATAGGAATTGAACCTATCTTAAATCGATTATGAGTCGATTGCCTCATCCGCTCAGCCAACGGTGCTTTTGTATTAAAACAAATGTAAAAAAAAATATAATAAAAACTATAATAAAAGAATAAATTGTTTTCTTTTCTAAAAAACAATTTATTCTTTTATTATATAAAAAATTTATTATAGAGGACCTGAAATACCTTGCTTACGAATCATTAAGAAATGTGCTAACATAAATACTGCTGTAATTAACGGTAATAAAAAAGTATGTAAACTATAAAAACGAGTTAAAGTTGCTTGTCCTACTCCTACACCACCTCTTAAAAGTTCAACTAAAGGACCTCCTACATAAGGAATTGCTTCTGGAACCCCTGTTACAATTTTAACAGCCCAGTAACCAATTTGGTCCCAAGGAAGAGAATATCCTGTTACCCCAAAAGATACAGTACATACAGCCATGATAACTCCACTTACCCAAGTTGATTCTCTTGGTTTTTTAAATCCACCAGTTAAATAAACACGACAAACATGTAAAATCATCATTAATACCATCATACTAGCTGACCAACGGTGAATTGAACGGATTAACCATCCAAAATTTACTTCTGTCATAAGATATTGAACAGAAGCAAAAGCTTCTGCAACTGTTGGACGATAATAAAAAGTCATAGCAAAACCTGTTGCTACTTGTACAAGGAAACAAGTAAATGTAATTCCACCTAAACAATAGAAAATATTTACATGAGGTGGTACATATTTACTTGTAATATCATCTGCAATCGATTGAATTTCTAATCGTTCTTCAAACCAGTCATAGACTTTACTCATAAAAGAATTAAAAAATTGTGTTGCCATTAAACGTAAAATTAATTTTTTTGAATTATTGACCTTTTTATTTTGTTTTTTCTTTTGGTTGTTTTTTTCCAATTTTTTGGACTTTTGCTTTTTGCTCAATCGCTCGATCGCTCCTTCGCGGAGCGATGAGCGATCGAGCAAAGAGCGAAGAAACAAAAGCTTTTCATTGTTGCACTTTTGCTTTACAAAGCAAAGTGCAAGTTTTGAAGTATCTAAGATACAAAATAATCAAAGAATGCAAAAGAAAGAAAGAAGAAAGAAAGAAGAAAAAGGAAACAAAGAATCTAAAATTTGAAAGAACCAAAAAGTAAAAAACTAAAAGACCAATTTAATTATATACCATTAAAAGAACTAAAAAAAAATGAAATTATCTAAAAAAACCTTTTTCTTTTGTTACAAATGGTAATAGACCCATAATTCGAGCACTTTTAATTGTTTTTGCAATATAACGTTGTTGTTTTGCACTTAATTTTGTTTGTCTTCGAGGTAAAATTTTCCCTCCTAATCCAATATATCTCTGCAATAAGCCACAATGTTTATAATCAATAATTCTTGAGTTATAAATTGCTTTTTCTGGTTTTTCTTTTAATAAAATTAAAAAAGATTTAGGTGGAATAATTGGTTTCATTGGTTTTTTACTTTTACGTTGCTCTAACATTTTTTGTTTTTGTTTTGTAGCACGAGCTAAAATTTGTGAAACAGATAAAACTTTACGTCTTGATAATCCACGATTTTTAGTATCTTTCATTTGTGATTTAATTGCTTTTACTTTACTAAAATTTTTAGTTAACATAATTATGTTATATAATATTTAAAACATTACTATAGTATATATTATTTTTATTATTTGTCTTCTTCACTTCTTCAAGAAGCGAAGAAGACAAAATTTTTTAAAATCATAAAAAACTTTAATAAATTTTATATACTAAATAGCTATTTGTTTATTTTTTAAAATTATTTTTTATTTATAATTAATATATGTTTATATATAAAGATATATTTAATCAAACTATACACTTTTATTATTGATAATAGTAAAAATGTTATTTATTTTACTGTGCTTTGCTACTCAAAGATGCACAAAAAGATTTCAAATCAAATTTTAATATAGATTAAAAATATTGTCAAGAAAGAAATTTTATTCTTATTTTATTTTTTTCATTATTTTTTTCATTATTTTATTTCTTTTGCTTGATTCAAAAAAGTTGTTTGTACTGCTTCTTTATATAGAATATTTTTATTTTAAATTCATACAAAAATCAAAAAAGAAAAGTATATTGTTTTTTTCTGAATTTTAATTCAGAAAAAAACAATATATTATTTCAAAAAAAGTTGTATATTAGAATTATGAATTCTAATAAAAAAAAAAAATTTAAAAAATAAAAATGCAACTTGTGCTTTGCTTCTTCACTCCTTTTTCGTGAGCGAAGAAGGAGTGAAGAAGCAAAATTAAAATTTAATTTTGTGTTTGTGTATCTAATCCAGATGTTGCACTTTCACGAGTTTCTAATAATTTTTGTTGTTGACTATCATGGTAGTCCCATACTTTGCTAGTCATTTCCATGATATCTTGAAGAACTTCATTTGTTGCAATTTCATCAGCTAATCCATAATAAACTGCTTCTGTGGCTGTTAGATAAAAATCACGATCTAAATCACGTAAAATTTTATGTCTTGGACGATAAGTACTTAATGAATAAATTTCAGCAACATCTAATCTAATTTTCATAATTTCAAGAGAATCAATCCAAATATCAGAAGCTTGACCAGAAATTGCACTTTCAGGTTGGTGAATCATCACATGGCAACCTTCTGTCACATAACGTTCTCCAATAGTTCCACCTGCAAGAGCAAGTGAAGCTGCTGAAGCTGCCACACCTAAAGCTAATGTCATAGAACCAGCTTTGATAAATTGAAGAGCATCATGCACAGTAATCCCATTCCCAACAGAACCTCCAAATGAATTAATTACCATAAAAACTTTTTTAGATTCTTCATCTTGTAAAGAACGTTCTGTTTGTTTTCGATAATAATCACGATATTCTCTATAATTTGCTTCTGTTGTTTCATAATTATTTAAACTTAAATAATTTGCTTCTTTCGCGGAGCAAAGGAGTGAGCCATTTCCTTTATAAGACATTTCTTTAGAATAGTCTCTACGTAATTGTCGCTGAGCAAAAGCTTTTTCTGTATTTGAAAGTTGAACTGGTTTCTCTTGCATTTTTGAAAAAAATTCTTTTTGAGCTTTATAAGACTGAAATTTATGTAATTTTTTGTGTGCTCCTTCATATGCAGATTGTTGAGAAAGAGGTGTTTGATTTTGTAATTGTTGTAATTTTGTTAAAAAATTCTTATTATTAGAAGACATATTTAAATCTTTAAGAGACAAAGATGTTAAATTTGATAGAAATCTAAATGGGGAATAAATATCAAAACCATTATTTAAACTTGTATCATTGACATTTTTTTTATTTAAAATATCTTTGTTAGAAAAAAGTTTAAAAAGAGTCATTAATTTAGAAAATTCATTATTATTTGAACTCTCTAATGAATTTTTTAAATCATATAAAAGTCCAGCTTGTTCTCCAGTTACATCTTGAGCTAATAGTTCTGCTAAATAAAATAAATAAGGTTCATCTGAATAATCAAAAAACTGAGCATTCCAATTTAACCATTCTAATGAAATTTTTTGAAGTGTATCACGTTCTAAACGATAGTTTTCATCAATTGCTAAATCTTCTTCTGAAATCATTAAATCTTCAAGAGATCTTTCTTTTTTCTTAAATTGAGAATCATTTGTTATTGAATTTCCTGCAAAATTTGATGCAGAACCATCCCCTGGTGATGGAGAACGTGAGGTTTTCTTTTGTGAACTTTTAAATAAACCACTATTTTCCATTTCTTTTTTTTCTAATTCTTTTGATCGGTCTTCCATGTGAATGTTAATTAACAGTCCACAAATTTGATTACAAAGTTCATCATCTAAATATTGCATTAAAAAAACCATTCTTCTACGAAAAATGAAATTATAAATATCAGTCCATTGTGCTGGAAGTTCTTCTCCCCAACAATAAATAATTCTAGGTACTCCAATTGGCATTTTTTTTATAAAACAAAAAATTACATTTTTTTAAATATTTTATATTTGTTTTTTGTCTTTCTTTTGCTCTTCTCATCGCTCCATGAGTGAAGGAGCGATGTAAACAAAGTTTACAATTTTTTTATTCAAAAACTGTTCTTTTGGTTCACTTCTTTGCTTTTCATTTGGTTGTTTTGTTAATTTAACAAAATCAAATGAAAAGATTATTTCTTCTTTTACTTGCAAAAAAGCTTTGCATTCTTTTGCTACGCTCCTTCTTCGCATCTTCGGTCTTCGCTCCGCGAGGCTAGCGCTTTGCTCTTCGCTCTGCGAAGGAGCGATGCGAAGACCCGCGAGCGAAGGAGCGAAAAGCGAAGAAGCGAAGTGCAAGTTGATTTTTTTTTCATCAAAAATGTTAAGCAAAGAAGATTATTTTAGATGAAAGATTATTTAGTACAATCATTTTTTTCTTTTATTAAGTTGTTTCACAAAATGAAACACAAAAATTAAGAATTTTTACTCTCTATCTTTTGCTCTTCACATCACTCCGCGAGCGGAGAAGCGATGTAAATTTTATTTACAAGTTTTGGATGGAGATTAAACATATAAGAAATCTTTAAGTTTGGAATATTTGATACAAAACTTAAAGATTGTTCAGAATCAATTTTTCTGAATGAATACTCTTTGTTTTGAAAAAAAAAATGTTTTATTTATTTTTTAGAATTTTTAAAAAATAAATAAACCTAATAATATTTCATAGATAAAAAACCAAAATTTGGTTTTGATTGAAAGAGACAAAAAAAATAAAATTAATTTTTTAAATTGTTATGTAGACCTTTTTTTTATTAACAAATTTCATTTTAATGCCTTCGGTCGGACTCGAACCGACACGCACAAGTGCACTGGTTCCTAAAACCAGGATGTCTACCAATTTCATCACGAAGGCTTAAAAAAAAATATTTATGTTTTTTAATTATACTATAAATTTAAAAAGAATTCTATATAAATTAAAAAAAAAATTTATATATATTTATTTTCTTTGCTCCCATGCCCCATTGTTCAAGCACATTGGCTTCTTTCACAAAATGAAGAAGCAGAGCGAAGGTTTTGCCAAAGAAGTGAAGGCATCAAAGATTAATGACTATTTTTGATTTACAATATCAAAGATTTAATAAAAAAACTTGAAATTGAATATTATTTCTGTTGAAATCTTCAATTTATTTTGAAATAAATTGAAGATTTCAACAGAAATAAAGATTAAATAAAAGTTAAAAAAAAAATGAATAAAAGTTTTTAAATACCAATTTTTTTAATAAAATTTGTTTTTTTATAAAGAATCATTTAATTTAAATTTACGAATTCCTTTATCTGTTTTTAAAGAAATAGTATCTTTTGAACTACAAATATAATTAGGAAATAAAATTTTTCTGTTATTAACCTGCACATTTCCTTGATTAATTAATTGAAGTGCATTTGTAATTGAAGATGTTAAATTTCTTTTATATAGAACATAAGCTAATGTTTTTTCTAATCCTTTTTTATAAAAACGCATTTTTTTATAATATTCTTGTAAATTGCGGTGAACTAGTTTTAATGATTTTTCTTTCATTGCTACAGAAATAACATCTTTTGGTTTACACATATAACTTGGAATATTTACTTTTTGATTATTAACACGAATATGTCCATGGCTAATTAATTGTCGAGCTGCTACAATTGTTGGAGCCATATTTAAACGAAAAACAATATTGTCCAATCTCATTTCTAATAACTGTAATAAAACTTGACCTGTTGACTCTTTCATTTTTTTAGCTTGACGTACATATTTAACTAATTGTTTTTCATTAATCCCATAATTATAGCGTAATCTTTGTTTTACTTTTAAACGAATTAAATAATCTGATTCACTAGAATCAAAAGGACGACTTTTGAATAATTTTGTTAATCCATGTTGTCCAGGAGGTAATACTTTTCCTTCTAAAGCTCCTTTACCTCTAAAAGATCTGCGAAAAGGTTTTTTTCTTGTAAAACCTCTTAATTTACCAATTCTACGAATAATTCGTAAACGTGGACCTAAATATCTTGACATAATAAGAATTTATTTACATTTTTATTTACTTTAATAAATCGATTTCAATTTTTGTGTTTTTTCTTTACTCGCGGGTCTCGGTGCGCTTGTGCGAACCGAAGCATCGCTCCTTCGCTTCGTTCCGCAAGCGAAGAGCGAAGCGCTAGCCTCTTCGCTTCGCTCCTTCGCTGCGTTCCGCAAGCGAAGAGCGAAGGAGCGAAGACCGAAGAAGTGAAAAGTATGTATGGCTTTACTTCTATGGATATGCCAACAAGTAAAGACATATATCAAATATGGTTGAAAAAGCAAAGAGAAAGACAAAAAAATTAATGAAATTTTGGTTTACCCCCAGGGGAATTCGAATCCCCGTTTTCTCCGTGAAAGGGAGGTGTCCTAGGCCTCTAGACGATGGGGGCCTTTTTACATTTTGATAAAAATCAAATTTTATTTTCTCTATATTATCTTATTTTTTTCTTTTTGTCAATTTGTAAAAAAAAAATAAGTTTTTAACTTAATTAGTATAAAATTGTTAATTTTTCACTAATATTTATTTTTAGATATTTAGTGAAAAATTAACAATTTTATACTAATAATTTACGTTAAATTTTTTTCTAGTAAGTGTTTAATTAAATAACTATTTTTTTACAATAAAAATATATATTATATTTATTAAATTTTAAAAATTTTAATAATTTAATCATCAAATCTTTTTATATTTTATATACAATAAAATATAAAAAAACATTTTTATTCAAAAAAAAATTTTTATTTAAAAAACAATCCTGTTTAATTTATCCATTAATTTAGAAAATATAGTTTAGATTAATAAAAAGTTATAGAAATTTATATATAAAATATTATGTCCAAAAATAATATTTTATTCAAAAAAAATAGTGTTAATTTATTATTATTAATATTGATGAATCTTTTAAAAAATAAAGTTTTTTATAAATCCCAAAACTTTTCTATTTATTTTACTAAAAAAATTCAACTTTTTTTTTAAGTTGATAAAAAAAACAATCTAAATTAATTTATTTAAATAAAAGAAAATTTTTTTCTTAATGAATAATACTTGGTACTGCCATAAAATTTTCATTTTTTTTTTAAGATATAAGATTAATTGAAAAAACAATCTAAGAATTTATTATTTGACTTTTGCTTTTCACTTTTTGAAAAGTGAATTCATCCTTTTGCTGCACTCTCCACTTGGCTTTGCCAAAGGAGGGCAAAAGAAGCAAAGCACAAGTTTATTTTAACAAATCAAAAAATTCAAGCTTTTCTTTATTTGTAAAAAAAAAGAAAAACAGAAATCTTATTCAAATTTTTATTTAAATTGTTATATTGTTACAAACATTTCCGTAATTACAGACCAAACTAGGTCAATTCAAATTTTTTTTCTTTCAGAACTTTGTGCATTTCATCTACATGCTATAGAATTGCCAGGAACCAGGATTGAACTGGTGACACAAGGATTTTCAATCCTCTGCTCTACCACTGAGCTACCCCGGCTTCCATATTTTTTAAAGTATAATAATTTATATTAAAATAATAACATTTTAAAAGATTTAAATCAAGATAGAAAAAAAACTTCAATTAAAGGGGTTTTTTATTAAAAATTTAAAAGTCAAATTTAAAATAAAGACAAAATTTTATTTTAATAAAATATAAAAAGTAATATGTGCCATTAAATGATACATATTACTTTTTATATTTTATTAAAATAAAAAAAGCACCTTTTGATTATAAAATGCTTATTCTTAAACAATTTTTACTTTTGCACCTGCATCTTCTAGTTGTTGTTTTGCAGCTTGAGCTTCTTCTTTTGAAATTCCTTCTTTTAATGCTTTTGGTAAAGTACCAGTAAATTCTTTTACTTGGTTTACAGCAATATTTGCAATTGAACGAACAACTTTATAGATTGAAACTTTTTTATCTGCTGGAATTTCTTCTAAAACAACATCAAATAATGTTTTTTCTTCTTCTTTTGGAGCAGCTTCTGCTGCACCTGCGGGAGCTGCCATCATAACAGCACCTCCTGCAGGTGCAGATGCATCAACTCCAAAAGTTTCTTCAATTTTAGATACAAGTTCAGAAGCTTCTAATAAAGTTAAAGTTTTTAACTTTTCAAGAATTTCGTTTACAGTAGACATTAATATTCCTTCATAAAATAATTAGTGTTTCTTATGTATTTTATTTGAAATATTAAATTTTTAAACCTTTTAATTAAAATTTTTTAATCTTTTTCATTAACTTTTTTAGAATCTTTTTTTCTTTTTTTGGAACTTGTGTTTTACTTCTTTTGCTCTTCACATTGCTCCTGCGCTTCTTCGCTTGCGGGTCGGCTTCGCCTTCGCGAAGCCGACGCGCTAGCGCACCAATGCACAGAGCCAAAGAGCGATGCGCAGAAGCAAAGCACAAGTTGATGACAATCCTAAATTTGGGATATCTCCAAACATAAAGTTAAAAATTAAATAATAAATTGTTTTAAATTTTAACTAGAAAAATATTTAATAAATCTCATAAATACAAAAACTTTGTCCTAAAATTTATAGACATTATATTTTAAATATAATAAATTTTAATCCAAAAATACAAATAAACTGCCTAAAATAAAAAATTAAAATTTTTTGACTTTTGCTTTTCACTTTTATCAGTCTTCTTCGCATCGCTCCGCGAGCAAAGGAGTGAAGCACGAAGAAGCAAGTTCTGAATAATATTCAATAAAAAAAAAATAAGATATAATATTCAATTCCAAAATATCAAGCAAACAAAATTTTAAAATTGTTTTTTTATATTATAAAAAAAAAAGAAAAATTTGAAAGATTTTGAAATTTAATTATTCTCATTTATTTTCTTTATTTTATTTTATTTTTTTATCTTTTATTGAAAAAAATTTTTGATACTAAAAAATTACAGATTGTTCTTAATCATAAAATTTCAAAAAAAACATGAACTTTCCATCTTCGCTCTCCTTTTGCTCCTTCGGTCGTGCTAGTGCTTCGCTCGCGGAGCAATGCGAAGACCCGCATGCGAAGAATCAAGCAGTAAAAGAAGAGCGAAGATGGAAAGTTCATGAAAGGGGCAAGGAGCAAAGCAAAAGAATACATTGATTTAGTGCAAGAAAAAGAAGAAAGAAAAGAATAAAAAAAATGTAAATAAAACAAAAATAATTACCAGATTTTTAACATTCTAAAGATAAAGATTTGATTTTTTTTTGTATAAAAGATTATCTATTCAATCATAGCATGATAAGTTGCTACTGTAGCTGGAGAAGCTCGATTTAAATGACGGAATATTAAATATTTGAATAAAACATCTAATAAAACAGGCAGAGTAGCTACAAGTAAAAAGATAGTGGTTTGACTTTCAGGCAATCCATAATGGTCAAAAATTGTTGAGAAAAAAAGTTCCCAAATATTTGGAGAATGATAACCTACTAATAAATCAGTTATAAACAAAATTAATAATGATTTTTTACTATCATCAAGTCCAAAAAAAACTTCTAATAAAAAAGATTTGGTAATATTGATTTGGATTTCTAAAAGTTTAAGTAATACAAATAAAGTACTTAAACTAATTAAATCTGCAAAAAAATTTGTTATAGCTTCAATACTTTCTTCATTATAATGTTTTGCTAATTCAACTGTTTGTAATTGTAAACGTTTTTGAATAGATTGTGTAAACATTTGAGAAAAATTTGAGTTTTGTTTCATTTTATCCTGTTCATTTAAATTCGCTAAACTTTCACTACTTTTTGTTTCACTCATATATAAAGTGTCTTTTGCTTCGTTTGCATTAATTTTGTTCTTTCCAAAGCCAAGTTGTTCATTTGCATCGAAGCCGCTCTGCGGAAGCGAGTGAAGTATTAAAAATTTATTCAAAGATTTTTCTTTCTTACTTTTGCTTGCAAAATTTGTTTGCAAGTTATTTAATTCAGAAAGATTTTCTTCATTCTTTTGCATTCGCTCCGCGAAGTAAATTTTATTTACAAGTTTTTGTTTTTGATCTGATTTGCTTGAATATTGCTTTCCTTTATCTTTCAAAGATTGACGACCAAAAGAAATCTCTTCATTTTTATTTTCTGGTAAACAAGAAGATAAACAAATTGAAGAATTCATTGGAAAAATTAATGATTCAAAATAAATTTTTTCTTCAAAATTTTTTAATTCAGTAAAAGCTTTTTTTTGTTGATAAGAATTTAAAAAAATTTCCATCTGATGTGAATTCCAATAATATTCAGTTATTGGTCTTACAAAATAATTTTTAGCTATAAAATTAATTGTTAATGGAACAAATAGAAGAATAAAAACACATTTTACAGTAGTTAAAAATAAATATCTATAAAAACGATATTCTTGAATTACTAAATTTTCAACATCAAAAAATAATTGTTTGAAAAAGCGATCAAAAACACGATTAAATGATCTTGGAAATAAACCAATTTCTTCATAAGTAATAGATACTACTTGTTGTTTTGATGTTTCAATAAAACGTGATTTTGATGAACTTGTATTTAATAATTTTTTATTAGATTTTTCTTCTTTAGACTTCAAATAATTTTGTTCATCAATCTTAGATTTTGCTCTTTGCTCCTCAAAAGGAGTTATGCGACGACTTGAAAGATTTAATTCATTTTTATTAAAACTTTGGTCTTCATCATATTGAGAATTCATTTTTGAATAAATTTTAGTATTTTTGTTTTTTTTTTGAATGAATGGTTGTGAAGGTATATTTGTTTCAAAAATACCAACAGAACGAGATTGATTATTAATTTTATTAGAAGTTAAAAAAGAAAGATTAATATCTTTAAATAACCAATTAAACAAATTTGATTTATTATTGGTTTTTTTATCCATTATTTTTTCTAAAATAAAATGAAATGAAATGAAAGAAATATATTTTCTTTTTGTTTGAATAAATTAAAAACAAAAATAATAAATTCTTTCAATATAAAAAATAAAATTCAACATAAAATTTTTAAAATTTTTCTTGCATTTCACTTGACTAAACAAATGCAAAGCACTCAAAATTTTATTAAGTTGTAAGACATATTTATGTCTCCTTTTGCTTTAAGCTTTTGTGCTCTTCGCTGCGTTCCTTCGCTTGCGGGTCTTCGCTTTGCGAAGCGCTTGCATTCGCTCACGTAGTGATGCGAAGAACCGAAGCAGCGAAAAGTGAAGGAGTGATGCGAAGAAGCCTAAATCAATTGCATTCTTTTGCATTGATGCGCTTGAATTCGCTTCCGCTTCGCTTTGGTGTGCTAGCACACCAAAGCGAAGCGGAAGCGAATTCAAGCGCATCAATGCAAAGACTGAAGATGTGAAGAAACAAAGCACAAGTGGCTTTTCGCTTTGCGAAGGAGCAACGTAAACTTTGTTTACAAGTTTTTGTTTTTTACTTTTTAAATATATGATTTTTTTTTATTTCTTTTTTTTTAACCTTTTATAATTGTTATAAGAATATTCAAGACAACCTAAAATTCAAAAAGAAAGATATCATTAAAGCAAGGATTATTTTCGTTTTTAATTTATTAAAAAGTTAAATAATTTAGTATTTAACTTTTCTTTTCTGAATCAAAGATTTAAACCAATCTTGTTTTTGAATCTTTGATCATTGTCAATCTTAGATGTCTTTGCTCTTCAGCAAATCCTTTGCTTTTGCTTGAGTAAAAGTTATAGATTTGAAATAATATAAAAAAATTAAATTCAAAGTTAAATAATTACTTTAAAAGTTTCAACAAAATAAAAAGAAAAACCAATAAGTTTCAAAACAAATACAAAGAGTACAAGTTAAATTACAAAATTAATAGAAAACTAAAATTCTACGTTCATATTAATATCTAGGTTAAGTTAATTATAAATTTAAATTTACAAAAAAACTTGTAAACAAAGTTTACAAGCAACTTGCACTTTGCTTTTTCATTCTGTAAAAGAATGCACAATTTTTGCTTTGGTGCGCTTATTTCTTATTCGCTCCGCGAATAGCCGCACAGCGGTCACGGAGTGAAGAAAAGCAACTTGCGCTTTGCCTCTTTGCCTCGGTGTGCTTGCATCGCGGAGCGAAGACCGAAGCAAAAGGAGTGAAGGAGTGGAGTGAATATAAAGCTTTTGCGCAAGGAAAAGAAGAAGAAAGAATTAAAAAAAGAAATAGATTTCAAAATCTATTTCTTTTTAATTTTAAAATGCCCCATATTTAATTAGTCTAAATTACCTTTTCCAGGGTTACGAGCTGGGTCATTAGATAAGAATCCAAAAACAAATAAGAATACAAAGAAAGTTACAACAGTATAAACAAAAATTTTAAGTGTTAACATCTCTAATTGTTAAATTTACAATTTTACGCGATTTATAGACACAAAGTTAATTTTTTTTATTAATTAGTAATATAAAATCTTCTTTCAGAATTTTAAATTACTGTTTTGAATATTTTATCCAAAAAGAAGAATTGTGTTTATTTGGAATGTATAAATTTTGCTTTCCACTCCTTCTTTGCTTTATGAAGGAGTGAAAAGCAAAATTTAAAGATAACTTCAGTAAAACAGTTTGCTTCTTCGCTTCTTTGCTTCTTTGCTTCTTCATAAAGCAAAGAAGCAAAGAAGCGAAGAAGAAGTGAAGAAAAAGAAGCTAAGGAGTGAAGGCAAAAAGCAAAGATTATTCTGCATGTTGCACATCCTGAAAGAAACAAACAAATAAACAAACAAAAAGATTTAATAAAATTTTAATAAAAAAAAAAATTATAAGAAATTATAATATATATTATAACATATAATTTCTTACTTTTGCTTGTAAATTTTATTTACAAGTAATTTTTTAATTAAAATTAAGCAACATTTTGTGATTTAAAATCTTCAAGATATTCTTGAATTGCAGTTTTTAATAAACCTTCAGCTTCAGGAGTAAAATCTGAAGTTTTTCCTACAATTTCACCATATTGAGGACAATTTTGTGCTAAATAATTTCTGAATCCAGATAAGAATGGACGAACTTGTTCAACATTTAAAGAATCTAAGAAACCATTTGTACCTGCATAGATACTTGCAACTTGGTCTGCTACAGAAAGTGGTGAGTTTTGAGGTTGTTTTAAAATTTCACGTAATCTAGAACCTCTTGCTAATTGGTTTTGTGTTGCTTGATCTAAATCTGAAGAGAATTGAGAGAAAGCTTCTAATTCAGCAAATTGAGCTAGAGAAAGTTTTAAGCTTCCTGCAACTTTTTTCATTGCTTTTAATTGAGCAGCTGAACCTACACGAGATACTGAAATACCTACGTTAATTGCTGGACGAATACCAGAGTTAAATAAATCTGCTGATAAGAAGATTTGTCCATCAGTAATTGAAATTACATTTGTAGGAATATATGCTGAAACGTCTCCTTCTTGAGTTTCTACTACTGGAAGTGCTGTCATACTACCTTCCCCTAAAGCATTACTTAATTTTGCTGCTCTTTCTAAAAGACGAGAGTGTAAATAGAAAACATCTCCTGGGAAAGCTTCACGACCTGGTGGACGACGTAATAATAAAGACATTTCACGATATGCTTGAGCTTGTTTTGAAAGATCATCATAAATTGTTAAAGTTGGTCTTCCTGTATACATGAAGTATTCTGCTAAAGTTGCACCTGTATAAGGTGCAAGGTATTGTAAAGTTGATGGTTCATTTGCGTTTGCCATTACAATAATTGTGTAATCTAATGCTCCACGTTCTTTAAGACTGTTTAATACTTGAGCAACTGATGATGCTTTTTGACCAATTGCAACATACACACAAATTACACCTTTTCCTTTTTGGTTAAGAATAGTGTCAACTGCAATTGCTGTTTTTCCTGTTTGACGGTCTCCAATAATTAATTCACGTTGACCACGTCCAATAGGAATCATAGCATCTACAGAAACTAGACCTGTTTGAAGAGGTTCATAAACAGAACGTCTTGCAATAATACCTGGTGCAGGTGATTCAATCGCACGATTTTCAGAAGTAGGGATTGGCCCTTTTCCATCTACAGGACGTGCTAAAGAATCTACAACTCGACCTAAGTAATTTTCTCCAACAGGAATTTCAGCAATTTTTCCAGTACAACGTACTCGGCTTCCTTCTGTAATTTTTAGACCATCACCAAGTAATACAGCACCAACATTATTTGCTTCTAAATTTAAAGCAATACCTAAAGTACCATCTTCAAATTCTAATAGTTCTCCAGACATTACTCGATCTAATCCATAAACACGAGCAATACCATCTCCTACTTGGAAAACAATTCCAAAATCAACCATTTTTACTTCAGGAGTATATTCTTCAATAAGTCCTTTGATTAAATTACTTAATTCTTCTGGTGTACGCATTGTCATAAATTTTTTTTAATTAAAAAATAAAATATTAAATCAGTATTCAATTTTATTTATAAATTCTTATTAAAATAGAAATTGAACTTTTAATACTAAAAAAATCAATCTTGAAAAAATTTTCCTGTGCTTCTTCATAAAATTTGTGTGCTGTGCATCGTATTTGTTCCTTCGCATCGGCTCCTTCGCATTGCTCCGCGAGCGAAGAAGCGAATCCATGAGTCGGTCTTCGCTCCGCGATGCTAGCGCACCGAAGAAGCAAACCAAGTGAAGGAGCAAAAGAAGTGAAGCACAAAAGAAGTCAATTGAAGATTCACAACAAAAATTTAATAAATAAAAAGAAATATTTATTAAATTTTTTTTCATCTAATAGAACTTAGATGAATATCTACACAATATATTTTGTGTTTTGATTTTTTCTTTTATCCTCCTTGTTTGAACAAACAAGTGAATAATCAGAAACTCGAATAATCAAGCTTGAGTTTTTTTGAATTTTTGAACAAATAAAAAAGTAAAAAAAAAATTTTATATTAAATAACTAACTTAAGGTTCTTAAAAGCGGATGACGCGATTCGAACGCGCGACATTGGACTTGGAAGGACCACGCTCTACCAACTGAGCTACATCCGCATTAATTTTTATGTATGTTAACGTAATAAAAAAAAAAAGTCAATATTTGGATTTTTATATTTATTTTTAAAAATCTTCAATTAAAAGCATTTAAATAAAAAATAAAAGACTTATAATTTTCCTAAACAAACTCTTTAGGAAAATTATAAGTCTTTTATTTTTTATTATTACCAGCTAGCTTTTCTTACACCTGGTAATAAACCTTCATGTGCCATTTCAATCCTCCTAATTGGAAGCCAGTCGGATAATAAGTTGCCTTATTAAACTCTGTTTCAAAACTGTGCATGCGACTTTCATCGCACACAGCTCCTCTTAGCTTTTATATAAACTTTTGAAATTGCTTTTTCTTTTTTAATCTTCTTTTTTCTTTTCTCAGCTTCTTTTGCAAAAAAAAAAGCAAACAAGTATTTTTTGAATCTTAAACTTTTGCTTTTTGCTCTGATTTGGCCTTCGCTCCTTTGCTCTTCGCTCCGCGAATCCCTGACCGCTGCGTGGCTATTCGTGGAGCCAAGAAGAAACAAGTTGATGAAATACTTGACAAAGCAAATGAAAAAAGCGAACGAAAGATCAAATATTCAAGATCAAATATTCAAAAAGTCTATAAACTAAGTGACCACGTGGGCATATCAATTCAATTACAGAATAGCATTTGCTTTTTGGTCAATCGTGCTCCTTTTATTGTATGTGGGGATAGCTGGTCCCCTACCTTATAGGAACAAAAAAAGGGTTTCCTCGTTCCTTATATAGATTTTCAAGTGCCTTAGGATCCAACAATACTCCTTTATGTTTTAATCAACAGCTATACGCACATATATTACGTGAAATATTGTGCCACCATACCTAATATTCAGTAAATGAAATGAAATTGAATATTAAGCCATCAGTAAAATTTATTGTTTTATAAATTTTGATGGAAGAAGCTTAAATTGGTTAACTTTAATTATCCATAGCACCTCCTTAAATCTTTGCTTAACTGAGAAGGTAGCAAAACCTTCCATCAAGATTTAAGAGTCCACTTAGTATAGCAATGTGGGAAGGATTTTTACCTCCATCCATATAAAGTTATTATTATGTATAAATCACATAATCCTGTCTTTTCCTGAAAAATATTAAAAAATATTTCTAGTTAGGACAAACGAGTCGCTCCACGTAAAACATGTCTTGATAAACCAAAATCTCTAAAATAACCTCTTGGTCTTCCAGTCACTAAACAACGGTTATGTAATCTAACTGCTGCACTATTTCGTGGAAGTTGTTGTAATTTTCTATGTAAAGTTAATTTTTCTTTTAAAGATGAAGCTTTTTTAATTTGTTGTTTTAAAATTGAACGTTTTTTTGCATATTTCATTACTAAACGTTGACGTTTAAGTTCACGTTGAATCATTGCTTTATTTGCCATATATTATTAATTTTTTTAATTTTTATCATTCTTATTTATTAAGAAAAAATGTATTATTATTTTTAATATTCCTACATAATTTCTTACTTTAACTTGTAAACAAAGTTTACAAGTTAAAAATTAAAATAAAGTATTAAATCAAAGATTTAATATTTTATTTTTCTTTGCTCCTTTGCTCATTGTACATTGGCTTCTTTCTCTCGCTCTGCGAATGAGTGAAGACAAAGTCAACACACTCCATACTTCTCTTTTCAAAAAAGTATGTTTGAAAAGAGAAGAAGTGAAGAAGAATTTTGGGCTTCGCTTTGCAAACCAAATAAACTGAATAGAAGTTAAGCCCTCTTTGACTTTTGCTATCCGCTCCTTCACTTCGCAAAAAAACAAAAACTTTGCATTTGTAAAACGAAGTGCAAGTTGAGATCATAATTATTTGATTTATTTTATGATATCAACAATTTAATAAAAGAATTTATTCTTGTTATTAATATAAAAAAAATTATATTAGTTATTTTTTTTTTATAATCTTAAACTTCTAAGATTGTTTTAAATTTTTGATTTAAAACAATCAAATAATAAATTTATTAGTTAAAGTTTTTTTAATAATTTTTCTTTCAGTTTATTCACAATAAAATATTGCAAAAATAACAAAAAAGAATTTTTGGTTTTTTTTGAATTTTTAATATTGTTACTAACTGAATCTTTTATTTAAAGTAATATTAGATTTCATCACATTGACTTCACCAAGGCTATATCTTGATTAATCAAGAAAAAGAAACAATAAAAAGAATAAAAAATGAAATATTATTAAATTTATTTCTTACTTTTTTTTTTGTATTCAGATTTTTTTTCTTTGATTTATTTTAAGAAACTTGCGCTTTGCTTCTTTGTATTGCTCCACCTTGGTCTTCGCTTCACAAATGCAAGCACATCTTTTGCTCCGCAAAAGGAGCAAAAGATGTGCTTGCGTGATCGCAGATGTGACCGTATGCATTCACTTTTGCTTCTTTTGCGAAACAATGCAGAAAAAAGCAAAAGTCAAAGAATTACTTATTATTGTTAATATTAATTTTTTAGTTAAACTCTTTAATTTTTTTTATTTTTTTTTGACTAAAATATTTAAAAAGAGCAAAAAAATTTTTTGCTATAAAAAAAGTAGTTTTCTTAAAAAAAAAATTTAAATATATTTTAAATTTAAAAATAAAAACTAGAGAAGTTTAAAAAACTTAAGTACAAAAATTTTGTTAAAATTATTTGAGTAATTTTTTATTCATCAATTAAAATAAAAAACAAGACGTTAATAGAATAAAATTCTATTAACGTCTTGTTTTTGCTTTTTTATCACTTTTAACATGACCTTTAAATGTTCGTGTTGGTGCAAATTCACCTAATTTATGCCCAACCATTTGATCAGTAATAAATACTGGAATAAATTCTCTTCCATTATAAGTTGAAATAGTATGACCAATCATCATTGGTAAAATTGTAGAAGATCTAGACCAAGTTGTTAAAACTTTTTTTTGACCTTGTTGATTTAATTTTTCAATTTTTTTTAATAAATGGTCTGCAACAAAAGGGCCTTTTTTAATTGAACGTGGCATAATAATTAAAAATTTTTTTTTACTTAGCTTTTTTAGTTTTTTCAAATAAATTAATACAAAAGTAAATTCTTTCTTCTTTTGCTCCACTCCTTCGCTTCGGTCGCTTCCGCGAAGCGGCTGCGCACCGATGCGACGCGCAGGTTGCTTGTAAACTTTCTTTACAAGTTATTTTAAAATTTTTAATAGAAAAAAAAAGCTACATTAGATTTATATAATTTCATTTTATAAATCTTAATAATAAGAACTATATAATATAAATTAATTATTTATATTAAATTAAAGGTTAGTTTAAATATTTGTTTTAAATTTTTTTTGGAATTTTAATCTATAAAATTTACTTTTCTTTCCAGTCAATTATTGTAAAAAGAAACAAAAAGAATAATCATTCTTTTTGTTTCTTTATTTCTTTTTAGGATCTTTGAAATTGCTGTATGAAATATCAAGAATGAATAATCTTCTTTACTTCTTTCTATCCAATAATTAGAAAAAAAGATTGCATAAATACAATGTAAATTTAACCAAAATTTACTAAAATAAAACAAATAAAAAAATATAATTTTCTTATTATTATTTAACAATAAAACAAATTATTAAATCAATGATTTAATCTTTTTATTTTCATCAATATTTGACTTTTGCTTGTGTAAAAGCTTTGCGTTTGCTTTGGTCTGTGCTCTTCGCTCTTTCACTTGTGGATCTTTGCATCACTCCTTCGCTTCGGCTGCGCCGATGCGAAGAGCAATGCGCTAGTGCAACCGATGCGCTAGTGCGAACGATGTGCTAGTGTGACCGAAGATGCGAAGAAGGAGTGAAGCAAACGCAAGCACACTGAGCAAAGTGGAAGTTGATGAAGTAATTATTTGACTTTTGCTTTTCACTTCTTCACTTCACTCACAGAGTGAAGGAGCAAAAGTGAATTCTTGTGCAAGTGCTTGCGCAAGTTTATTTTATAAATCAAATAATGATCATATGAACGATTTAATAAAAGAGGTGATTATTCGATTTATTTAATAAATCAAATAATTCATTGAATGAATAAAAAGAAAAACTTCTATTAAGAAAATTTTATTTTCTTTTTTTTAAAATTAGTTTTGAACTATATTTTTTAGGTTTACGAGTTAATTTCCCAAGTGCTGGTTTGCCCCAAGGAGTAACAGGTCTACAACGCCCAATTGGAGCACGCCCTTCACCTCCTCCGTGTGGGTGATCTACTGGGTTCATTACTGAACCTCTAACTGTAGGTCTTTTACCTAACCAACGGTTACGACCTGCTTTTCCAATACGTAAAGTATAAGCTTCAATATTCCCTACTTGACCAATTGTTGCCCAACAATTTTTTGAAACAAAACGAATTTCTTTTGAAGGTAATCTTAAAGTAACCAAATTTCCTTCTTTAGCTAATACTTCTACTACAGCTCCTGCTGATCTACCTAGCTGCCCTCCAGAGCCTGGTTGAAATTCAACATTGTGAACTTGTGCACCTAAAGGAATATTACGTAAAGGTAAAGAGTTTCCTACTAAAAGAGGTGCTTGAATATCTGATAAAATTACATCTCCAACAAATAAACCACGAGGTTGTAAAATATAGCGTTTTTCTCCATCTTCATATCTTAACAGAGCAATTCTTGCATTACGGTTTGGATCATATTCAATTGACACAACTTTTGCTGGAACACCAATTTTATCACGTCTAAAATCAATTTCACGATATAAACGTTTGTGCCCACCCCCTTTGTGACGACATGTAATTACTCCTCTGTTATTACGTCCTTTAGCTCGTTGAATACCAAATGAAAGTGATTTTTCTGGTTTTGATGATTTTTTAGAGATTTCACTGAAATCTGAAACTGATCGGTTTCTAGTCCCTGCAGTAAATGGTTTAAGAAAACGAATTCCCATAAGTTTTTAAAATTTTAAAAATAAACAATTCAAATGGATTTGTTTCTTTCATTCTATAAAAAATTTTTTAACTTTTTTTTGCAATCTTCTTTTTTCTTCTTCTTTTTTCACTTTGCTTTGTCAATCTAAGATTGACTTTTCTGAATCTTTTTAGAATAATAATAATAGAAGTGTGCTTTGTTTAATAAAACATAAATACAGCAAAAGAATAAACTCCAAATAGAAAATTAAATAGAAAATTTAAGTTAAATAATAAATTCTTTGATGTTTTAAATCTTTGATTTAAAACAACCAAATAATAAATTTATTTTATATAAAAAACAAATGTAAATTACAAATCTATATTTTTTTTATTTTTGAATTTTAAAGTTTTTTCTAAAGAATTATCATATAAATTTTTAAAAGAATTTAGTACAATAAAAGTTCAAATATGTTTTGAATAGATTTGAAAATAAAAGAACCTAGATAAAAAACTCATTTATTATAAGAATTTCTATTCTAATAAATAAAATAATAAAAAATTGTATAATATTTTTTCTTGCTTTTGCTCTTCACAAAGTGAAGGAGTGACGTAAACAAAGTTTACAAGTTTTATTTTTACTTTATTTTAATTGAAATCCTTTATAAAAAGATGATTAATTAAATTTAAAAAAATAAAATTATTCTTGCTTTTACTCCTTACTTTTTCATTGTGTATTATTTCTGTAATGCAAAATAAAAGAAATATCAAATAAATTAAGCAATAACTTAATCAAATTTAATTGATTGACCTTTTTTTAAAGTAAAAATAGCACGTTTTAAACGTGGACGATATCCTTGAACAGTACCAACACGAACTTTTTTGCGTGGAGGAATATGTGTATTAATACTAACAATATTAACTTGAAATAAATCTTCAAATAGTTTTTTGATTTGAGATTTTGTTAATCTAGGATCAACATCAAAGGTATATTGTTGATTTTTAAACATAGCAGTAAAAGCTTTTTCTGTTCGAACTGGATATTTAATAAAATTCAGTTTTAATTTTTCTGGAGATAAATTTGATTGAATTGTATCTCTCCATTTTGAAATTGATTCTTTTGTTTTGAAAGATTCATTTTCAACTTTTGAATCTTTAATGCTTAAAGGGGTTTGTTGTAAATTTTCAAGATTTTTTTCTTGATTCATAATTTATAAAGTTAATAAAATTTTTTATCAATTAATCTCACATTTATATAAAAATTAAAATTTATTAAAAACAATAAAGAAGTAATTATTATTTTAATAAATTAAAAATAATAATTATTAATTCAGATAATAATTGATTTTAATAAATCAAAGAATAATTTATATAAATGGATTTAAATTCGGCAAAATGCTATATATATAAATATAAGAAATTCTTTTATATTTCAACTTAATTTTATTTTTTTAAATTTTATCATATTTAAAAATTAAAAAATTTTATTAAAATTTTCATTTGTTTTTTTATAACTAAACATTTTTTATAATCTTCTACTTTTTATTTTAAATTTTTATTTGAATTAATTTTTAATTATAAAAGACAAAAAAAAATTTATGATTACAATAAAATTAAATTTTATTAAGATTTAAAATATATATATTTATGTAAATAAATTGTTTTACAACTATTTAACTAAAATAATAATAAATGCATTTTTTAAAAATTTTAAAATGCGATTCATTATGCTAAAAAAATTCAACAAATAAGTTTTTATGCGTGTGCTCCCTTCTTTGTTTCTTCTTTGTTTCTTCTTTGTTTCTTCTTTGTTTCTTCTTTGTTTCTTCTTTGTTTCTTCTTTGCTTCTTCTTTAAGAAGATTATTCAAGAAGATTATTCTTACACTTCTTCTTTAAGAAGATTTTCTTTAAGAAGAGAAGATTAGACTTTTGCTTTTTGCTTCTTTGCATCTTCGCATCTTCGCTCCTTCTTCGCATCGCTCCGCGAGCGAAGGAGCGAAGAGCGAAGATGCAAGTCCTGAATAATCTTCGATTCAGAAAAGAAGCGAGTTTTTCTTTCTTCGCTCCTTTGCTTCGCTTCTTCGTCGCTTCTTCTTCGCTTCGCTTCTTCTTCGCTTCGCTTCGCTCCTTCTTCGCTTCGCTCCTTCTTCGCTTCGCTCCTTCTTCGCTTCGTGAAGAAGCAAAAGAAAAGAAATAATCTTATATTATTATATTATTATATTATTATATTATTATATTATTATATTATTATATTATTATATTATATAAGAAATATTATATAAGAAAGAAATATTAAAAGAAATATTAAAAGAAATATTAAAAGAAATATTAAAAGAAATAAAAAAAGAAAGAAAGAAAAGACAATAAATTCCAAAAGCAAATCAAAGAAGAAGCGAAGAAGTGAACAAGTGAAGAAGCGAAGAAGTAAATGGAAGAAGTGAAGAAGTGAAGAAGTAAATGGAAGAAAAACGGAGAGAGAGGGATTCGAACCCTCGGTACGAAAAAGATCGTACAACGGATTAGCAATCAGTCGCTTTCGACCACTCAGCCATCTCTCCTGCTGCTTCTTTCTTGCAACTTTTTTTTTTGCATTCATATCATATAATGACTTTTGCTTTTTGCTGCTTCTTCGCATTCGCTGCTTCGGTCGCGCAAGCGCTTCGCTCGCGGAGCGATGCGAAGACCCGCATGCGAAGAAGCGGAAGCGAAGAAGCGAAAAGCAAAAGTCATTATATGAATTACTTTTTTTTTCATCAATCTTTTTGTCAATCTTAAGATAGTTTGCAGTTTTTCTTTCTTCACTCCTTTGCTTCGCTTCTTCTTCGCTTCTTTGCTTCTTCTTCGCTTCTTTGCTTCTTCTTCGCTTCTTTGCTTCTTCTGCGCTCCTTTGCTTCTTCTGCGCTCCTTCGTGCGTGGGTCTTCGCATCGCTCCGCGAGCGAAGCGCTAGCGCGACCGAAGAAGTGAAAGAAGCGTGGGTCTTCGCATCGCTCCGCGAGCGAAGCGCTAGCGCGACCGAAGCAGCTAAAGAAAGCGTGAAGCGAAGAAAAACTTGCTTCTTTCTTATTATATGATTTTATATTATATTATATTATATTATATTATATTATATTATATTATATTATATTATATTATATTATATTATTCAGAATAATAGAAGACGCGGAGCGAAGGAAGTGAAAGAATGATCTTCTTTTTCTTCTTGTTTTGGAATCATTATATGATTATCATATGATTATCTGCGCTCTTTCTTCGGTCTTCGGTCTTCGGTTTTCGCTCTTCGCTCCTTCGCTCCGCGAAGGAGCGAAGAGCGAAAACCGAAGACCGAAGACCGAAGACCGAAGACCGAAGAAGGAGCGAAAAAGCAAAAGTAAGATTTTTGAACCCGATTTAGAAAGAAAGATTTAGAAAGAAAGATTTAGAAAGAAGATTAAAAAAGAAAAAAGATCATCCTGGCGCTAGTTGAGTTTTCCTGCCAGACTTCCAACAAGTCCATCAACTTCTAAAGAGTTTCACAGCCAAGTTCGGGATGGATTGGCGTGGTTCCACTTTAGCATAGAGCACCAGAATTTCAGCGGAGCAAAGCTCCGGCGTGTATTCTTTCTTTTCATCTTACTTTTGCTTGCGCAAAAGCGAATGCTTTTCGCTTCGCTTGCGGAACGCAGCAAGTAATATTATAAGATGAAAGAAAGAAAAATTGGTCAAAATCAATTGGCCTTTAGTATATCTCGGCTCAAATCCTTGCAGACCTTTCACCTGATACCTATCATCAGCTTGTCTAGCTGTGGCATAATGGAGAGCATTCATCTTGAGGAAAGCTTCCCACTTAGATGCTTTCAGCGGTTATCTAAACCGTGCGTAGCTACTCAGCGTTTCCTTCTGGAGAAAGAACTGATACACCATAGGCACGACCTTAAAAATCCTCTCGTACTATTTAAGGGTCCTCTCAATGCTCTAACGACAACATCGGATATGGACCAAACTGTCTTACGACGTTTTGAACCCAGCTCACGTACCACTTTAATGGGCGAACAGCCCAACCCTTGGGACCTACTACAGCCCCAGGATGTGATGAGCCGACATCGAGGTGCCAAACCTTCTCGTCGATGTGAACTCTTGGAGAAGATCAGCCTGTTATCCCTAGAGTAACTTTTATCCGTTGAGCGACGGCCCTTCCACGCGGATACCGTCGGATCACTAAGGCCGGCTTTCGCCCCTGCTCGACTTGTAGGTCTTGCAGTCAAGCTTCCTTTTGCCTTTACACTCTGTAACGTCTGATTTCCGTCCAGACTGAGGAAACCTTTGCGCGCCTCCGTTACCTTTTAGGAGGACTTTCGCCCCAAAAAAACTGCCTTCCTGAAAACGTCAAATGTCCCGATTAGGGATCACTCTTAGGATTCTAGCCTTTCCAGAGTGGTCTCTCACTGATGGCTCCAATCTCTCCGGAAAGAAATCTTCAATGCCTCCCACCTAGACTGCGCAAGAAAAGCCCGAACCCAATTCCAGGATACAGTCAAGCTTCATAGGGTCTTTCTGTCCAAATGTTGTTAATCCGCATCTTCACGGATAAGTCTATTTCACCAAGTCTCTCTCTGAGACAGTATTCAGATCATTACGCCTTTCGTGCAGGTCGAAACTTACTCGACAATGAATTTCGCTACCTTAGAACTGTCATAGTTACAGCTGCCGTTCACCGGGGCTTCGGTCGTCAGCTTCTCTGAGCGCAAGGCCCAAATAACCAACTTCCTTCACCTTCCGGCACTGGGCAGGCGTCAGCCCCCATATATTGTCTTACGACTTTGCGGAGACCTGTGTTTTTGGTAAACAGTTGCCTGAATCTTGTTACTGTGGCCCTTGATAAAATCAAAGGCGCCCCTTCTCCCGAAGTTACGGGGCCAATTTGCCGAGTTCCTTAGAGAGAGTTCTCTTGCGCCCCTTAGTATTCTCTACCAACCTACCTGTGTCGGTTTCAGGTACAGGTTTTTTGAAGGTTTAATCTTAAAAGATGGTGTACGAGCTTTTCTTGGAAGTATGACATCATTGACACTCTACCCGAACAAGTTCAGGAGAGTGGGATCATGCCTTAGCTACAGATTCGTTTTTCTTCGATCTGTGTAACCTCGGACACTTCCACTGCATTCCATTCACAGACTCAATTTAGCCGACTTCGTCCCTCGGTTCCCCTTCAAAAAAGTACAGGAATATCAACCTGTTTGCCATCGACTACGCCTATCGGCCTCGCCTTAGGTCCTGACTCACCCTTCATGGACGAACCTTGTAAAGGAACCCTTAGGTTTTCGGGGCATTGGATTCTCACCAATGTTTTCGTTACTCAAGCCGACATTCTCACTTCAGCATCGTCCACTCAAACTTACGTCAAAGCTTCACCCAATGCTGAACGCTCCCCTACCGATTTTTATTCTTTCTTTATTTAAAGAACTTTATTAAAAGAATTTAAATAAAAGAAATAAAAAATCTCATAGCTTCGGCAGGCTCCTTAGTCCCGGCCATTGTCGGCGCAAAAACGCTTTACCAGTGAGCTATTACGCACTCTTTAAAAAATGGCTGCTTCTAAGCAAATTTCCTGGTTGTTTCAGCATTCTCACATCCTTTTCCACTTAGGAGCCATTTAGGGGCCTTAGCTGATGATCTGGGCTGTTTCCCTCTTGACAATGAAGCTTATCCCCCACTGTCTCACTGGCATATGGAAAGCATATCTAATATTCGGAGTTTGCCACGACTTGGTACCGCTTTCGCAGCCCGCACCGAAACAGTCGCTCTACCCTTAGATTGCCCATCACTGCCGCTGCGCCTCAACGCATTTCGGGGAGAACCAGCTAGCTCTGAATTCGATTGGAATTTCTCCGCTAACCACAAGTCATCGGCCGATTTTTCAACACCGGTCCGTTCAGCCCTCCACTAAGTGTTACCTAAGCTTCAGCTTGCTCATGGTTAGATCATCCAGGTTCGGGTCCATAAGAAGTGACTTGCGCCCTATTCAGACTCGCTTTCGCTTAGGCTCCAGATCTTACTCTTTAACCCGCCACTTCCTATAAGTCGCCGGCTCATTCTTCAACAGGCACGCGGTCAGATTCAAAAAGAAATCCTCCCACTGCTTGTCAGCTCACGATTTCATGTTCTATTTCACTCCCCTACGGGGGTTCTTTTCACCTTTCCGTCGCCGTACTATTTCGCTATCGGTCTCTCAGGAGTGTTTAGCCTTACGAGGTGGTCCTCGCAGATTCACACGGGATTCCACGTGCCCCATGCTACTCGGGATAGACATTTTAGTTGCTTCTTTGACTTTTGCTTTTCGCTCCGCTTCGGAGAAGCCGAGCAAAAGCAAATGCTTTCGCAAGTTTATTTAATAAATCAAAGTATTAAATCGTTGATTTAATAAAAGAATTGAATATGACTACTGGACTTTCACCATCTATGGTGCAGGATTCAGCTGCTTCGTCTTTTTTCTTTCTTTCTTTTGCATCGCTTCGGTCGCGCTGCCGCTCCGCGGATCGCATCGCTGCGTCCCGCAAGCGATGTGAAGGAGTGAAGCACCGAGCAAACAAGTTTGCAAGTTTGTCTTCCCACAACCCCAATTAAATTGGTTTAGGCTGGTCCCAGTTCGCTCGCCGCTACTACGGGAATCGCTTTTGCTTTCTTTTCCTCTGGCTACTGAGATGTTTCAGTTCACCAGGTTGCCTCTAATCTATTTATGAATTCATAGATAGTCAGACAGGTTGCCCTATTCAGGAATCTTTGGATCAATGCATTCTTCCTACTCCCCAAAGCATATCGCTGGTATCGCGCCTTTCATCGTCTCTGAGAGCCTAGGTCTCCGTCGTGAGCCTTCTTTTTTTTGACCTAATCATATAATTTCTATAGTTTTGCATTCGCTTCCGCTGTGCTTTCGGTCGCATCGCTGCGTCCCGCAAGCGAGCGAAGCGGCTGCGCAGCGACGCGAAGCGCAAGTTTAAGAAAACATATGTTTTCTTTCGCAATCATATGTTTCTTTCTGAAACATAGAAATGATCTTGCTTCTTTTTTTCTCCGCAAAGCGCAGCAAATAAAAGAACAATCATACATATGATCATATGATTACGAAAATGGTGGAGATAAGGAGATTCGAACTCCTGACTTTCTGCGTGCAAGGCAGACGCTCTACCAACTGAGCTATACCCCCTTTTTTTAGAAATTAAGAACTTGCAAAAGCACTTGCTTCTTCGCTCCTTCGCTTCACTCCTTCGCTTCGGTCTTCGGTCGCTGCCGCTCCGCGGAGCGCTTCGCTCGCTTGCGGGTCGGCTTCGCCTTCGCGAAGCGAGCAGCGATGCGAAGACCCACTCCGTGGGCGCACCGATGCTCGCTTCGCGAAGGCGAAGCCGACCCGCAAGCGAGCGAAGAGCAAAAGTAAAAGAAAATGTGGACCATGTTGGACTTGAACCAACGACCTCATGCTTATCAAGCATGCGCTCTAACCAGCTGAGCTAATGGTCCAAGCAATTAACTTGCGCTTCTTCTTTATAAGAAGAAGAAAAAAGAGAAATTTATTTGTTTAAAACAAAGCTTTAAAACAAAGCTTTAAAGCTTTGTTTTAAACAAATAAAAGATATTCTTTTGCTTTTTTTAAAAGAAAAGAAAGTAAAAAAAAAAAGTTTAAATGTTCCAACTTGCTTCTTTGCTCTGTGAAAAAGCGAAAACAAAAAGAAGGAACAAAATAAAAAAAGGAGGTTCTCCACGCCCACCTTCCAGTAGGCGTACCTTGTTACGACTTAAGATTAATCACAAACCAAACCGTTGGAACCCTCTTCAATAATGTTAGAGTAAGCCACTTCGGGTTCAATCTGCTCTCGACCTTTGACGGGCGGTGTGTACAATCTTAGGGAACGTATTCACCGCCGTATAGCTGACCGGCGATTACTAGTGATTCCAACTTCATGTAGGCGAGTTGCAGCCTACAATCCGAACTGAGATTGAGTTTGCCAGATTCGCTCCCCCTCACGGGTTTGCTGCCGATTGTCTCAACCATTGTATTACGTGTGTAGCCCAGGATGTAAGGGGCATGCTGACTTGACGTCATCCTCTCCTTCCTCCGAATTACTCCGGCAGTCTCTTTAGATTATTTAACTAAAGACAAGGGTTGCGCTCGTTAAAAGACTTAACTCGACACCTCACGGCACGAGCTGACGACAGCCATGCACCACCTGTCACCAAGTTCTCTTTTATACAAAGAGCACAAACCTATTTCTAAGTTTTTCTTGGGATGTCAAACCCTGGTAAGGTTCTCCGCGTAGCATCAAATTAAACCACAGAATCCACCACTTGTGCTAAGACCCGTCAATTCCTTTGAGTTTCACTCTTGCGAGCATACTCCCCAGGCGGGATACTTAACGCGTAAGCTACAGCACTGTTTTTGACAGCACTTAGTATCCATCGTTTACGGCTGTGACTACAAGGGTATCTAATCCTTTTCGCTCCCACAGCTATCGTCCCTCAGTGTCAGTAACGGCCCAGTAGAGCGCTTTCGCCACCGGTGTTCTTCCTAATCTCTGTGCATTTCACCGCTTAACTAGGAATTCCCTCTACCCCTACCGTCCTCTAGCTCTTGAGTTCTCTACTGCCTGTCCAAAGTTGAGCTCTGGGATTTGACAGTAGACTTTAAGAACCACCTACGAACGCTTTACGCCCAATCATTCCGGACAACGCTTGCACCCCCCGTATTACCGCGGCTGCTGGCACGGAGTTCACTTTGTCTCATGATTTCCATCATAAGATAGACTATACCATGTTCTTATATTTTCACTAATATTTATATAAGACTTCAGCAATATTATAAATTGTCTATTACTTTAATGTAACACAACCTATCTCGTACTCTGTTATAAATTCTGAATCTAAGTTTAAGAAAGAAGTCGAATTTTATAAACATTTCCTCAGTCGTTTAAGGGTTTCAAACTTACATTTTAAATGAACTAACTAACATCATCTTTTATACTAGGTTTAGTTTGTTCAACAACCCCAGGTTGTTGAACAACTTCCATGTCAGAAGATGTTTGGATTGATGTTGAAGTACTTGTTTTACCAGAAGATTTTGACCCATAGAATTTAGAAAGTTCTCTTCTTTCTGCATTTAGTTTATAAGCTAAATCTGGAATTTGGTTAACTGTTGGTTCAATTAGATCCACAAATTTCCCAAATTCTGCAGCAGGAATTGACAAATAAAATTGTCCACTTTCAAAAGTGCTTGTTACAATGACTAATTGTACATCAAAAAGTTCTTTTACTTTTTCTACAAAAAGTTGAAGTCCTTCTTTAGTAAAACATTGAAAAGCAATTTTCCCTGAGTAAGCATCATTTCTTACTGATCCATCATCTAGCATAATCATAGCTAAAAAAGCTGGATCTTTTGGCATAGCTGCCACAAGTTCTTCTGTGATTGTTTTTTCATATTTTGGCTTACCCTTTGAAGTTAATCCTTGCAATTTATAAAAGAGGTCATGATATTTTTTTAAATAAGACCCTCTGTTTAAATAGAATTCATAACTCTTTTTTTTTTTTTAACCCACCAGTCTCATAATTTTGTACTTCCCTATAAGTAGGAGGTATATTTGAAGTACATAATCTTCTTAGTTCCATGTATTTCCATATAACATATCCTTTTTGTTTGGTACCTTGAGCAATTCTCAATCTACCACTTCCTGAAGCGCTTAAACCTAAAGTTGCATCTGCATAAAGACAACCTTGAATGATTGTATCTTCTCTTTCAGTTATAGGATAATCTGGTTCCCAACCTTTGTTAGGTTTAGGACCTTTATTCTTATAATATTCAGCATGAAGAGCCATTAAAGCGGGATCATTTTTAGAATTTCTTTCAATGATTTGCTTTAATTCTAACTCTTTCTTTTGTTCTAGAGTTAGAGAATCATCTAACAAAGCAAGTGGTGAAATAGTCCCGGAGGACTGCCAAGGATCTGACGATCCTTCGTCATCTTCTGGGTTAACTATCTCTGTGCTACTTTTTTCAGATTCCTGAACGGTTTCTTTTTGTCTTCTTTTGTTAAGGATATAATTTCTCATTTTGTTAGTGTAAGAACCTTTTTCATTAGGGTTCATTTGATCATATGGTTTTTCAGAAGGAGGTAAACTTTCGTATTCCTCTTTTGATACTTCTAAATTACCTACTTTATAGATTTTATTTTGACCATCATCTTGTACAGAGACTCCAGATGTTGTTTTTCTAGAACTTCTGCTTTGAGGAGCTGACTCCTCCACAGACTGAATCGGAGATTCAGGGTCTGAATCTAGAAAATCATCTTCATCAGATGATACATCTGAGCCTGCTAATTCTAAAACTTCAGCCAGAGTTTTTTTAGTTTTCACTTGCTCTTGAATTGGTTGATAGTTTGAATCTTTTGCTAAAATATCTCTTAGTTGATTAAAAAGTTCATGAGAATCAGGATACTCTGATCTTTTTTCTAATAATCTTTCTACCCAAACTACAAGATGTCTTTGAGCTTCTTTATAAGATGCTTTTGTTTTCATTTTGTTCTCAATGCCTTTTAAAGCTTTAAGAACAAACTTACCATGAGTTGTTGTTTTTCTTTGTTTAGACTGAGCATACATAGCAACTTGCCCAACTTGGTAATTTTTTGAAAAACAGTCTTTCATAAACTGTAAAATAGGTGTTAAAGTAACTTTATCTAATAGAGAGATGATTGAAAAAGCACCAAGATCATGAATTGATGCATTGATACTTTCTAATACAAAAACATAGAATTTTTTTGCAGAAGCATCTCTTAGATTTACTGTAACCAAGATCTTTTGAATTTTACCTGCTGAAGATGCATGATATTCTACCACGATGTTATGAGAAGAAGTTTTACCACCAATTGTGATTTTTCTCCCTCTTTCTCCTGAAACTTTTGGCAGAGTTTGTTGTTGACCTGCAATGGTTTCTTCAAGTCGCTCTTCAAATTCTGTTTCAGTTTTCATGCCATCTTTTGGTTCTAACAGATAAAGAATTCCAACACTACTGATGTTAATTTTTTCTACTATAGCAGCATTTTCTGCTAAATCTAGAAAGTTAGATCTAAAGTTTTGTAGTTCTTTTTCACCGTTTTCACCAGTAAAATGTAAAATATAATCATTTCCTTTAGAAGATTTACCTAGGAAAACAGTATGAGTTTCATTCCAAGAACCAATATATATAAGGGCTCCTTTACCAAACTCACCAGGAATTGTTAAAATAGGTTCAAAGAATTCTAAAATTTTTGCAACAATTTCCTTACCTTTTATGATAAAGTTAATTTTTTCCAATATTTCATTTGGAAGTGTAATCGAAATACCTTTCTCTTTCAATTGTTTTTTTAAAGAGATGTTCCCTTTAGATTCACTTGTTTGTAACATATTGTTTGTCCTTTTTTTTTATTTGCGAACAACTTTGAAGACAAAAATTTACATATTATATGACCACATAGGACCTAAATTTTGAATTTTTAATTCAAGTTTAAAATCTTTGATTTTAAATACCTTTTTTGAATTAAAATTTCTGGTTTGACTTGCCAAGGTCTAAGAATAATTTTTCAGATTATTCTGGGTTTTATCAAATTCTTTCAACAAGATTGAAAGAATTTGATGGGTTGAACAAAACTACACTAACTTTACTCACCAAAATAAGTTAGAGTTCTTTAAAATGCATTCAGAAACTTCCCTGTTGATTTCCCGCACTCTTATAAAAATTAAAAATAAAAATAAAAAGAATGGTAGAGATCCCAACAAATGAGCTGAATATTTTTACCAAACTATTTCTAGTTTAGTGGCCAACTATGAGTGCACTTTACTTCGTTAGCCGGTGCTTATTCCTTAGATACCGTCGGTTGTCTTCTCTAAGAAAAGGAGTTTACAGACCACGATCCGTCTTCCTCCACGCGGTATTGCTCCATCAGGCTTTCGCCCATTGTGGAAAATTCCTCACTGCTGCCTCCCGTAGGAGTCTGGGCCGTGTCTCAGTCCCAGTGTGGCTGATCATCCTCTCAGACCAGCTACTGATCGTCGCCTTGGGGAGCCTTTACCTCCTCCAACTAGCTAATCAGACGCAAGCCTCTCTCTTGGCAGTTTTCACTTTTAGCTTCTCAGCACTACGCGGTATTAGCAGCCGTTTCCAGCTGTTATCCCACTCCAAAAGGTAAGTTCTTACGCGTTACGCACCCGTCCGCCACTAGAATAAAATTCAACATTGCGCTCCTTCGCTTCGGTCGCGCGTCACGGAGTGAAGCACCGATGCGAAGAAGAGAGCATGTTAAATTCCATCTCGTACGACTTGCATGTGTTAAGCATACCGCCAGCGTTCGTCCTGAGCCAGGATCAAACTCTCCAAAAAATTTTTCTCTCTTTTGCTTGCGGAACGCAGCAAGTAATTTTGGCTTTTTTAAAAAAATTTAATATAAAGACAAAATGAGTTTCTGAAATATATAAATATTCAGAATGCAGTTGTAATATATTTACTTAATATTATATAAGTAATATATGTAAGATTGAGACTTACTTTTGCTCGCGAAGCGACGTAAACAAAGTTTACAAGTTCATAATATATATATAAAGAATATATAAGAATAAGAAAAGTATCAATCTTTTTTTGCAAAAGACCAATTTAGCTTTTTATAAGCTTTTGTTTTTTTGAACATTCCTAATTTATAAATTTATCAAAAAAAATTTTTTTGTCAATATTTTTTTTTCTTTTTTTTTCTTTTTTTTTCTTTTTTTTTTCTTTTTTTTTTCTTTTTTTCTTCTTTTTTTTTTCTTTTTTTCTTTCTTCGCTGCCGCTCCGCGGATCGCAAGTTGACTTTTCTTAATTATATTTATCTTAATTATATTATTCAATTGTATGATTCAGAACGATCTAAGATTGACTTTTCTTATTATCTTAATTACTTATTATCTTAATTATATTATTATTATATTATTCAGAACAATCTTCTTTCTTCTTTCTTCTTTTGCTTTTCGCTCTGCTTCTTCGCATGTGGGTCTTCTTCGCATCACGGAGTGATGCGAATAGCCGTGAAGCGGTCACGGATTCGCTTCGGCTGCGCCGATGCGATCCGCGGAGCGGCAGCGAAGCGCTAGCCTCGCGGAGCGAAGACCAAAGCTGCGAAGGAGCGAGCAAAAGCTTTGCATTCGCTTCGGTCTTCGCTTCTTTCGCTTCGGTCTTCGCTCCTTCGCTTCGGTCGCTGCCGCTCCGCGGATCGCGTCGGTGCTTCACTCCTTCGCTCGCTTGCGGGACGCAGCGATGCGATCCGCGGAGCGGCAGCGCGACCGAAGCGCAAGTTGCTTGTAAACTTTGTTTACAAGTGGAATTTTATTATTTTGAAGAATTTATTATTTAACTTTGATCTTTTGGAATCTTTGATGTTTCTTTCTTACTTACTTATTATCTTACTTATTATCTTACTTATTATCTTACTTATTATCTTACTTATTATATTATATGATTCAGAATAATCTTTGATTATCGACAACTTGCGCTTCGCTTCTTCACATCGCTCCGCTTTGGTCTTCGCTCCAAATAAACTCCAAAACCCATAACTAAAAAATTATTCATAAAAAGGCTTTTAAACCATTATTATAAATAATATTCATAATTATTTATACAAAACAATGAACTTTTATAATTACACTCTGCGAGTTCTGTATAATGTCAAATAATTTATAATAATAAATTATAATAATAATTTATAATAATAATTTTAAATAATAATTTAAAATAATAATTTAAAATAATAATTTATAATTATTTTATTTTATTTTATTTTAAATTATTATTGACTAAATTATTATTTCTTATTAAAATAACGAAGTATGCTCCGGAGGTATGTACCAAATCGGTGTCTTTTCTTGAGGATGGTTCTTGCTCTACCTCCTTCGAACTATTAATCTTTCGAAATAATCTAATTGCTTCACGCTTCGCGAAGAAGGAGCGAAGCGAAGCAAAGAAGGAGCGAAGCAAGCAACCTAATCCTTCGAACTATTAATCTTTCGAAATAATCTAATTGCTTCGCGCTTCGCGAAGAAGCAGCGAAAGCAACCTAATCCTTCGAAACACTCCTATTAGTATTTCGAACTATTAATCTTTCGAAATAATCTTTATATTTCGAACTACTCTCATTGCTTCGCTCTTCGCATCGCTGCGTCCCGCAAGCGAGCGAAGGAGCGATGCGAAGAGCGAAGGAGCGATGCGAAGAGCGAAGGAGCGAAGCGAAGGAGCGATGCGAAGGAGCGAAGCGAAGAAGGAGCGATGCGAAGAGCGAAGGAGCGAAGGAGCGAAGCGAAGAAGGAGCGATGCGAAGAGCGAAGGAGCGATGCGAAGAGCGAAGCCGAGACCCGCGAGCGAAGGAGCGAAGCGAAGAGCGCAGAAGTTCAGCGCAGCGAAACCAACCGAATACTTCGAACTATTAATCTTATTCTTTCGAACTCTTATTCTTTCGTACTAATATTATTCTTTCGAAGGAATACTCTTTTCGAACTCTTAATCTTTCGTACTAATCTTATTCCTTTGAACTCTTATCTTTTGCTTTTCGCTTCTTCTTCGCATCGCTCCTTCGCTTCGGTCGCGCTGCCGCTCCGCGGATCGCATCGCTGCGTCCCGCAAGCGAGCGAAGGAGTGAAGCACCGATGCGATCCGCGGAGCGGCAGCGAAGGAGCGAAGAGCAGCGAAAGAAGAGCGAAGGAGCGAAGGCTTTGCCGACCCGTGTGTGAAGGAGCGAAGGAGCGAAGAAGCAAATTCTTTCGAACGATCCATATTCTTTAGCTGAGCTTCGCAAGCAAACTCTTTCTTATTTTTTTGAACTCTTAATAATCATATTACTTAATAATCATATTACTTAATAATCATATTACTTAATAATCATATCATATAACATATTATAACAATAATCATATTATATTATATTATATAATTGCGAAGGTAGCGACCAAAAGAAGAAAAAAGTGAAGAAGCAAAAGCGAACTTCTTCGCTCTTTTGCTGCTTCGGTCTTTGCAGCCGTTCCTTCGCTGCGTTCCTTCGCTTGCGGAACGCAGCGAAAAGCGAAGGAACGCAGCGAAAAGCGAAGAGCGAAGCGCTAGCCTCGCGGAGCGAAGACCGAAGATGCGAAGAAGAAGCGAAGACCGAAGCGTAAGGAGCGAAGAAGAAGCGAAGCGCAAATGCTTGCGCAAGTTGAAAAAACAAATAAATTGACTTAAAAAAACATTTAAGTTATACTTAAAGCGGTTGTTATAATTTTACTGATTTTTTACTAGGAGGAAATTCATATGAATCCAATTGTTGCTGCTGCATCTGTTGTTGCTGCTGGTTTAGCTGTAGGTCTTGCTGCTATTGGTCCTGGTATGGGACAAGGAACAGCTGCTGGTTATGCTGTTGAAGGGATTGCTAGACAACCTGAAGCTGAAGGTAAAATCCGTGGTGCACTATTACTATCTTTCGCTTTCATGGAATCTTTAACAATTTACGGACTAGTTGTTGCTTTAGCATTACTTTTCGCTAACCCATTCGCTTCTTAATTTTATTTTTTTATTATTAACTTATTAATTAACTTCTTATAAGACTTTCAATGGCTAAATTTCATTCAAAGCCTTATAAGAAGTTAATTAATAAGTTAATTAATAAGTTAATGAAACTTGTAAACTTTGTTTACGGCGCTCCTTCGCTCGCTTGCGGGACGCAGCGATGTGAAGAGCAAAAGTAAGAAGTTAATGAAACTTGTAAACTTTGTTTACGTCACTCCTTCGCTCGTGGGTCTTCATCTTCGCATCGCTGCGTCCCGCAAGCGAGCGAAGCGCTAGCCTCGCGGAGCGAAGACCGAAGATGCTCTAGCGCGACCGAAGATGCGAAGAGCAAAAGTAAAAAGTTAATACAATTGAATTTTTTATTTTCTTTTTTATTTTTATATTTTATTTTCAAATTTTATTTTGAAATTTTATTTTGAAATTTTATTCAAACAACTTTTTTTAGTTTTTTTTTACAATATTTTTTTATATTTAAACTTTTTTTTAGAATTTCTTTTTTTAGAATTTCTTTTTCGTTATAATTTTAGAAAAAATTATTTATACATAAAGATTTTTAACATTTTAATTTTTTTAAAATTTATAATTTGAGACAATCATAGCTTAAAAAAAAATTTTTAAATATGCAAATTCAGAAAAATCTTATTAACTTTTTTTGATTCACACAATGAAAAAATTAAACAAATCTTTTATTGGAAAAATAAAAGAGAAAAAATAATAATATAATAATTCTGAAAAAGAAATTTTAAAAAAAATAATAATTTTCAAAAATCAAATTAAGTATTGAATTTTTTTTTTTACAAATCCACCCTTAAAAAGGGTCCACTGATTGAGTGAGAATTTTTCAAATATTAACTAATAATAATTAAATTTGGATCTTAAAAAAATCAATAAAAAAATTGATAATTCTTTCTTTCTTTTATTTTGCTATATATTATTTTGATACACTTTTTCATTCTTTTTTTGCTATACAAATGCCAACCCAAAGAATGAAAACAAATAAACAAATAAGCAAAAATAAAGAAGAAATAAAACTTTTTCTATAATATAATATAATAAGATATAAAATATTTAAATAAATTTTATTTATTTAAATATTTTATATAGTTTATCAATATTTTATTGATTTTTAATTAAATTTTACATAAAAATTTATGCATATTTCTCTGTCTTTATTACAAATTTCAAATTTTGGACTAAATTTAGCTGAAGGTTTTGGTATTAATACAAATATTTTTGAAACAAATATTATTAACCTTGCTGCAGTTCTTGCTGTTGTTATCTCATTTGTTGGAAAAAATTTAACAGCTTTATTAGAAGATCGTAAAAAAACAATTTTAGGTAACTTACAAGAAGCAAGTCAAAGAGCAGCGGAAGCACAAGAACGCTTAAATCAAGCAAAAACTCAATTAGAATTAGCAAAGAAAAAAGCTCAACAAATTCGCGAAGAAGGTGTTTTAAGAGCAACACAAGAAGTTAATAACTGTGTTTCACAACATGAAGAAAGATTATCAAAACTTGAAGAATTCAAACAAGAAACAGTACAATTTTATCAACAAAAAGCATTTAAACAAGCTTATATTTATGTGATTTCACGCATTATGAGTCGAGTAAAAGAACGTTTAAATAAAGGTTTAGATTCAACTTATCATGTAGTGGTAAACAATTTTTATGTTTCAAGATTTACAGAATATAACCCTTAAATTTATAAAAAAAAATTGTTAGATTTACAAATTAATATTTTTTTTTAATTTGTAAATCTAATAATTTTTTACAAATTTTTTTTTAAAAAAAAAATATTATATATATATCATTCTTTTAAGTTTTAATGAATTAAAATAAAAAATGTAATTTAATTTTTAAAAATTTTTTTTGTATAATAAAAAAAATAAGAATTGATTGACAAATTAAAAAAAATAATATATTATATGAATAATTTAATTATTGTTTTTAATTTGTTTATTAATAAACAACACTCGGATAGATTTTTATAGGATCGACAAGATATTTAAATGAACTTTTTTTATGGTTCCACAAACTGAAACTAGAGCCGGTGCAGGTTTTAAAGCTGGTGTAAAAGACTATCGTCTAACTTACTACACTCCAGATTACGTTGTAAGAGATACTGATATTTTAGCAGCATTCCGTATGACTCCTCAACCAGGTGTTCCTGCTGAAGAGTGTGGAGCAGCTGTAGCTGCAGAATCTTCTACTGGTACTTGGACAACAGTATGGACAGATGGTTTAACTAGCTTAGACCGTTATAAAGGACGTTGTTATGACATCGAGCCAGTTGCAGGTGAAGACAACCAATATATTGCTTATGTTGCTTACCCAATTGACCTTTTTGAAGAAGGTTCAGTAACTAACTTATTCACTTCAATTGTAGGAAACGTATTTGGTTTCAAAGCTTTACGTGCTTTACGTTTAGAAGACCTTCGTATTCCTCCTGCTTACGCTAAAACTTTCGTAGGACCTCCTCATGGTATCCAAGTTGAACGTGACAAACTGAACAAATATGGTAGAGGTTTATTAGGTTGTACTATTAAACCAAAACTAGGTTTATCTGCTAAAAACTACGGACGTGCTGTATACGAGTGTTTACGTGGTGGTTTAGATTTCACTAAAGATGACGAAAACGTAAACTCACAACCATTCATGCGTTGGAGAGACCGTTTCTTATTCGTTGCAGAAGCAATCTACAAAGCTCAAGCAGAAACAGGTGAAATTAAAGGTCACTATTTAAATGCTACAGCAGGTACTTGTGAAGAAATGATGAAACGTGCACAATGTGCTAAAGAACTTGGTATGCCTATTATCATGCATGACTACCTTACAGGTGGGTTCACAGCAAACACTTCTTTAGCTGTTTACTGTCGTGATCACGGTCTTTTATTACACATTCACCGTGCTATGCACGCTGTAATTGACCGTCAAAGAAACCATGGGATTCACTTCCGTGTTTTAGCAAAAGCTTTACGTATGTCTGGTGGAGATCACCTTCACTCAGGTACTGTAGTAGGAAAATTAGAAGGGGAACGTGAAGTAACTTTAGGTTTCGTAGACTTAATGCGTGATGACTACATTGAAAAAGACCGTAGCCGTGGTATTTATTTCACTCAAGACTGGTGTTCTATGAGTGGAGTTATGCCTGTAGCTTCAGGTGGTATTCACGTTTGGCACATGCCAGCTTTAGTTGAAATCTTTGGAGATGACGCTTGTTTACAATTCGGTGGTGGTACTTTAGGTCACCCATGGGGTAACGCTCCAGGTGCCGTAGCAAACCGTGTAGCTTTAGAAGCTTGTACTCAAGCTCGTAACGAAGGTCGTGACTTAGCTCGTGAAGGTGGAGACGTTATCCGCTCAGCTTGTAAATGGAGTCCTGAATTAGCAGCGGCTTGTGAAGTTTGGAAAGAAATTAAATTTGAATTCGAAACTATCGACAAACTTTAATTTTCTTACTTTTGCTCGCGGAGCGACGTAAACTTTTTTTACAAGTTCTTTTAATATTTAATAAAAGATTATTATATGTTTTGTAATAATCTTTTATTAAATATTAAATTTTTTTAAACCTTGTCAAAAAAAAATATTTTTGCTATAATCAACCTAAAATAAGTTTTTTTATTAGCACTTCATTTATTTCTAAATATTCAAATTTTGCTTTTTACTCTTCGCCTTGGCTTCCGCAAAGCGGTCACGGATTCACTCACGTATTCGCTTCGGTAGTGCTCGCACAACGGATGCGAAGATGCGAAGAGCAAAGGAGTGGAACTAAGGAATGATGCAAAGAAAAAAAGGGCCGATGCCCGAGTGGTTAATGGGGGCGGATTGTAAATCCGCTGGTTTATTCCTACGTTGGTTCGAATCCGACTCGGCCCAAAAAATTGAACATATTGTTTGGAAATATAGAATCAAATTTTTAGTTGAAAAGTAAAAAAAGTTAACAGAACTATTACTTAATTAATCAAAAATATTCTTTTCTCAAACATAAAATAAATCTATATTAAAATTTTATAGTGTATTTTATACAATAAAAATACTTTTTTTTTCAAAATTTTTAAACATAAAAATATTCAATGAAAGACTTGGAAAAAATCATTATCAATTTTAAATAAAAAAAGTGAAGGATACTTTCTAAAAATAATCAAAATTAATTTTTAAAATTATAAAAATGGCAAAACAAATTCGTAAAACAACACCTATGAAGCTAAGAAGACGTGCATATCGTGGTGTTGTTCATATTCAAACAGGTCATCATAATACAATAATTACTCTTACAAATGTACGTGGAGAAGTATTATGTTGGAGTTCAGCTGGATCATGTGGTTTTAGAGGAAAAAGAAAAGCAACTACATTTGCAGCAAAAAAAGCTGCAGAAGTTGTTGCTAAAAAATCTCGTGATTTTCTCATGAAAGAAGTTAAAATTTTAGTAACTGGCCCAGGGCAAGGACGTGAAACAGCTATTCGTGAAATTTTTAAAGCTGGTGTAAAAGTTAGTGTTATAAGAGAAAAAACTGGTATTCCACATAATGGTTGTCGTCCTCCTAAAAAACGTCGTGTTTAATAAAATACAAAATTTTATTCTATTAACCTTTTAAAAGGAGCAATAAATATTAAAAACAAAAACCTAAAAAAAAAAGTTTTTGTTTTTAATATTTATTGCTCCTTTTAAAAGAGAGAAGAAGTGAAGCACAAGTTGCTCACAGAGCAATGTAAAATTTATTTACAAGTTTTTATTTTATTCTATATCTAAATATAATGATTTTTTTTTAAATTAATTAAATATTTATTAAAAATATAAATAAATTAAAGCACTTTTCACTACTTTTTTGTTGTGTTGTTTTGTTTATTTATTTCATTCTATCATTAACTGAGCTTTTGTTTGGGATACAAACAAACTTCTAAAAAAAAAATGCTTTGCTTCATTTGCAATCATATAAAGATTATTCTGAATCATATAATAAGAAAGAAGCAAAGCATTTTATGCAAGTGAAAAACAAAGAAGGAAATAAAATTTAAAAATATATGTATATTCATAAACAAAAAACCAAATCAACATTTGAAATGAAATTTAATTAGAGCAAAGGAGTCTGTGTTATATATATATTTGTAAAAAAAAGAATTATTTAAGATTAAGTACATTTCATAAAAAAATATTGAAAAATATTTTTAATTATTATATAATAATTACTATATGATAATTAAAACAATAAAAGGGATTGTAGTTCAATTGGTTAGAGCACTGCCCTGTCACGGCAGAAGTTGCGGGTTCGAGTCCCGTCAATCCCGTATTTATTAAATCTTTATTAATTTTTTGTCTTTCTGTTTAATTCTTTCAAAATTAGGGATTTTGAAATTTATTAAAAATTGTTTTTATCTTTTTTTATGCCTCGTAGACCAATAAATAAAACACGTGTTTTATTACCAGATCCAGTTTATAATAGTATTTCTGTACATATGCTGGTAAATCGTGTAATGAAAAGTGGAAAAAAATCATTAGCTTATAAAATTGTTTATACAACATTAAAAGAAATTGGGGAAGTAACTCAAAAAAATCCAGTTGAAGTATTTGATGTTGCATTAGAAAATGTAATGCCAAAAGTTGAAGTAAAACCCAAACGTAGAGCAGGATCTGTACAAATGGTACCAAAAGTTTTAAGTTCCGTTGAACGTGGACAAGCAAATGCTTTACATTGGATTTTAGAATCTTGTGAAAAAAAATCAAGCAAAGGAATGGTTTCAAAATTAAAATCTGAAATTTTAGATGCATATGAACAAAAAGGAAATGCTATCAAAAAAAAAGAAGAACTGCATAAAATTGCAGCAAATAATGCAATGTATTCAAATCGACCACAACTTATTTTAAATGTTCTAAATGCAACTGGATAAAAAATCCAATTTTATAAATTATTTTTTAAAACTTGTAAACAAAATTTACATCGCTCCTTCGCTCTTCACTCTGTGAAGGAGCGATGCAAAGAACAAAAGAAGGAAATTTATTATTTGATTTTTGCTATTTGCTCCTTAGCTCCTTAATTTTGCAAAGAAGCGAAGCACAAGTTGTTTTTTTTATGAATCATATCATATAATGACTTTTGCTTGTTGTTCTGCAAAGCGAAAGCAAATGCTTTTTTTCGCTTTGGTCTGCGCTCCGCAAAGCAAGCGCTTTGTGCTTCGCTCCATCGCTCCTTCGCTTCGGTGCTTCGCTTCGGTGCTTCACTCCGTGACGCGCGTCACGGAGTGAAGCACCGAAGCGAAGGAGCGATGGAGCGAAGAAGGAGCACAGTAAAAGAGTAAAAAAGTGAAGCGCAAGTTATTTGCAATTTTCACTTAAGAACAATTATAGATTTCAAATAAAATTTTTAAAAATTTAAAATATCAAAGATATTTCTTTTAATTAGTACAAATTTATTTCTTTTATTAAATTATTGATTTAATATTTCTATTTATTTTAATAAATAGAAAAAAATAAATAGAAAAAAAGTTTCATTATTTTAAATAATTTAAAATAACAAAGTATAGATCTGAGTTTTTAACAAGTAAAAAAATTATTAAATTAAAATAAAAAATGAGTTTACAAATTTCAATTTTAACTCCTGAACGCCCTTTTTGGAATGGTCAAGCAGAAGAGATTATTTTACCTACAGAAACAGGAGAAATGGGTGTTTTAAAAAACCATGCTCCAATTATTACTGGATTAGATGTTGGTGCAATGTTAATTCGCACTAAAGAACAATGGAATTCTGTTGCAGTAATGGGAGGTTTCGCAGTTGTAAAAAGAAATCAAATTACAATTTTAGCAAACGAAGCAGAAGCTGCTGAAACAATTGATGCTGATGAAGCTAAAAATGCTTTTGAAATTGCAAAACAAAATTTAGAAACAGCAGAAGGTGTAAAACAAAAAGTTGAAGCAAATTTTGCTTTTAAACGTGCAAAAGCACGTTTCCAAGTTGTAAAAGTTGTTAGTGGAGGTCGTTAATTTATAAATATAATTTTTTTATTTTTAATATAAAGAATTACTTCTTTATATTAAAAATAAAGAAATTATATTTATAAATAATAATCAAATAAAATTTTTTTATTTTTAATATAAAGAAGTAATTCTTTAATTTACTCAACAATTTTATTATTTTATTTATTAAAATAAATGAAAAAAAAAATAAAAAAATTTTTTTCATTAAAAAATTGATTTTTTAGTTAATTATGTTATAATATTTTTACATGATAAAGGAAAGGTGGCAGAGTGGTCGAATGCTCTGGTTTTGAAAACCAGCGTGGCTTTACAGTCACCGGGGGTTCGAATCCCTCCCTTTCCGAAAAATAGTTTAAAAAAACGAAAATATAGTTTAGAATAATGAAATATTATTTTTAATTAATTAAAAAAAAAATAGAATATTTTTTTTTTAGCCTTTTTTACTTTTGAAAAAGTAAAAAAGATAATATATATATATTTTTAACATATAAAATAAAAAATTTTTATTTTATTTGAATTAATGGGCGAACGACGGGAATTGAACCCGCGAATGGTGGAGTCACAATCCACTGCCTTACCACTTGGCTACGCCCGCCATATTTTAGATATCTTATTAAATATTTATAAAATAAATATTTATAAAATAATTATAACATTTTATTTTATAAAAATAAAGTCTAAAAACTATATATAAAAATTATAAAAATTTTTTTTTTTATACAAAAGTAAGCAACATTTGTTTAATTTAAAATATAGGTAATTTGAAATATATATCCTAAAATACATTTTTAATGAAATAATTATTTAACTTTTTTGTGGGATGTTTGACATCAAACAAAGATTACCTTTTTTGAATCTTCAATACTAAACTATCTGAGTAAAGTCTTTTTTTTTTGCTCCTTCGTTTCAGCTTTGCTGAAGAAAGAAAAGAAAGAAAACTCTGAATATAAAATTTCAAGTTGAAGAAGCAATTACTTGATTTTTTTTAATAAAAAGTAAAAATTTTTATATAATACTTTTGGGTTACCTAGGACTCGAACCTAGAACTAATCGGTTAAAAGCCGAGTACTCTACCATTGAGTTAGTAACCCTAACCAAAATAAAATTATATATATAATAAAAAAAATTTAATAAAAAGAAAATAAATATATAAATAAATATATTAAATTTTATAGAATTTTACAAGGTTTTATACATTTTTGTTTCTTTTATTCTGAATCTATAAAATAATTAGTCTTTTAAAAATATATATAATATCATTATATACTAATATATAGATTCAAGATCACATTTTTCAAAATTTAAAATGAAAAGAAAAATTTTATAAAAATATAAAATAATTTAAACTTCTATTTGGACTTTAAAACTCAAATAGAAGTTTAAATTTAAATCATACTTCTTTTGCTTTTGCTCGCTTCTTGGCTACGCTGAAGCAAACCGAAGGAGCGAGCAAAAGTTTTGTATGCGCTTCAGGCTTTGCAAAGTGAAGCAAGCGCACCAATCAAAGCACAAATTGCTCCTTAGCTCTTTGCTCCTTCTTCACAATGTGAAGAAGGAGCAAAGAGCTAAGGAGCAACTTAAACAAAGTTTACAAGTTATTTATAAATTCCCACCACGAGCTGATAATAAAACAACTACAATAGGTCCAGCAGCAACAATTAAAAGTAAACTAGCAAGTTGAATAATAAGATTTACGTTCATAAAATGAAATATAAGAAAAAATTAAAATTTAGTATCAAAAAAAAATCAAAAAGTAATAAAAAATTGTATCATTAAGCATTAACAGCTTCTTTCGCGGCAAACATTATTTCTAAAGTAATAAATGAATGGTTATTTTCCAAAGCAAATGTTTCAACATTTTTTTTAACTTTTCCACGAACAAAACCTGGTACACCAGACAATTCTTTTAAAGCTTCATCAGACCATTTGAATTTATTATTTTCATTTTGGTTTACTTCATCAATATTAGATTGACTACTTTGAGAAGATACTTGTATTTTTGTGTCATGACCATTAAAGATTTCAAGTAAATGGTCTTCCATTCCTAAAGTGAATGAATTATAAACTAAATCAGCAATCTGATTTGTACCTTCATAACCAAGAAAAGGACGATAAGATAATGGAAAATTTTGAATATGTACAGGAGCAGAAATAACCCCACAAGGAATTTCAAGTTTTTTTCCAATATGTCTTTCCATTTGAGTTCCAAAAATTGCAGCTGGTTCTAAACGAGTAATCATATCTCCAACTTTAGTATGATCATCTGTAATTAAAACTTGATCACAATATCCTAAAACTTGCTCACGAAACCAATCAGCATCGTGCTTACAATAAGTTCCTGCACAAACAACTTGAAGTCCCATTTCTGTTGTTAAAATTTTGGTCATAGCAGCAGCATGGGTTGCATCCCCAAAAACAACAGTTCTTTTCCCTGTTAAATTTTGACAATCAATTGAACGAGAAAACCACGCAGCTTGAGAAATAAATTGAGTTTGTTTTTTTATATAATTTTGATAAAAAACTTTATTCAAATATTCTCCATAAATTATGGATAAATTTGTTTGATCTTTTAAAATTAAAGATTCTTTCTTCTTTTGCGTGCTTTTCGCTTCTTCGCAGCGTTCCTTCGCTTGCGGAACGCTGCGATGCGAAAGAATCAAAAGCTCTGTTTGCGCAGGTTGCTTGTAAACTTCGTTTACAAGTTTAGAAGAGCTAAAATTTATTTTTTTATTTTTAAATGTAGAACAAATTAAAGTTTCTAAAACTTCATGGATTTGAGAAATAAATTGAGAAGTTTGTTGAATTCCCATTGGAGTTATTGAAATAAATGGCATTTGATATTCTTTTTCTAAAAAATCTGCAGTCATTAAACCAACTTCTCTATAAGGTACAATATTAAACCATGCTTTTGTTAAGTTTTTTAATTCATGAACAGAACTTCCTTCAGGAATAACTAAATTTACTTCAATATTTAAATCAGTTAATAAACGTTTTAATTCTCTACAATCATGTTGATTATGAAATCCTAACGTAAAAATACCCAAAATATTAACAGAAGGTTTTTCTGTTTTTTCAATGACTTGTTCAATAATTTGAGATTTTGAGTCATTTGATGTTTCATATGATGTATTTTGTGAAACTAAAGAATTATCAATTTTTTTTTTAGTTTCACGTTCAATATAAAAACGAACAATTTGTTCTAGAGTTCGATCTGCTGCTTGAAGTTCATTTACTCTATAATGGTTAACATCAGCCAAAATAACATCACAATTTGACTCTAATGAAGCTCTATTTACAAAATTTTGTAAATCTTCTTGTAAAATACTAGAGGTACAAGTTGGAGTAAGTAAAATTAAATCAGGATTTTCTTCTTTATCTTTTCGTGTAATGTTTTCAACAACTTTTTCTTGAGAACCTTGTGCTAAAACATGGCGATCAACAATACTTGTTGTTACAGGAGTAAAATCTCTTTCTCTTTCTAACATTGAACGCATTACATTAAAATAATCATCTCCTAAAGGAGCATGCATAATAGCATGTACATTTTTAAAAGAACTTGCAACTCTTAGAGTTCCCATATGAGCAGGACCTGCATACATCCAATATGCTAATTTCATAAAATAAATATTTGTTTTTTTTTAACCTATTAATTCAAACTTTTTATATATTATAACATTAAATTTTAAAATAAAAATATTAAATTATTGATTCAACTATCTTTTGTTCTTTGCATCAATCCTTATGTGCTCTTTTGCTCCTTCGCATTGGTGCTTCACTCCTTCGCTTTGCATGCGGAGCACAGCAAGCGAAGACGCGCGACCGAAGCGAATCCGTGGGCAAAGCGCTTGCATTCGCTTCCACTTCGCTTGCGCTTCTTCGCGGGCGGGTCTTCGCGTCACTCCTTCGCTTCGGTCGCGCTAGCGCACCGATGCGAAGAGCAAAGCGCTAGCGCGATTGAAGCAGCAAAAGGCTGTGAAGACCAAAGCGAAGAAGTGATGATCAAAGGAAAGGAGCAAAGTAAACTTTTTTTACAAGTTTTTAATTCATTATATTTTAATTTTTTACAATATAAAAAATTTAATTGACTGGTTTTTCAAAAGATTTTGCTTTGCAAAGTGAAAAGCAAAAGAAGAAAAAATTTTTAATTGACAAAAAAAAAAAAAGATTATAAAATCAATAATATCCAAAAAAAATAAAATATAAAAACATAAAAAATAAAAATTACATAGAGAAATAAAGATAACATAAAATACTCTTTTTAATTATTATAGCAGGATAGAGCAGTCTGGTAGCTCGTGGGGCTCATAATCCTAAGGTCGCAGGTTCAAATCCTGCTCCTGCAAAATTAATTTATACATTTAAAATAAAAAAAAATATAATTTCTATTTACAAAAATATTATTAAATGATATAATATCAATTAATGATTTTTTTTTACTTCAGTTCTTTGCAATCTTTGATTTAAAAAAACTGTGCATAAAAAATTTTTTTTTTTTTAGATTTTAATTTTTTACAATAAAAAAAATTAAAAATTTTCATTTAAAATTAAATTTTGTATTCACAAAGTTAAGAAAAAAAATCTATGTCATAAATTAAAGTCTTTTTTTTAGAATACTTTACTTTATGACAAAAAAAGTTTAATTCTTTTATATTTGAAATTCTCGATCTTTTTTTGTATTAAATTCAATAAAATTTTTTTTTATGTCACATATTGTTAAAATTTATGATACTTGTATTGGTTGTACTCAATGTGTTCGTGCTTGTCCTTTAGATGTTTTAGAAATGGTACCTTGGAATGGTTGTAAAGCAAACCAAATGGCTTCTGCACCACGTACTGAAGATTGTGTAGGATGCAAACGTTGTGAAACAGCTTGCCCAACAGATTTTTTAAGTGTTCGTGTTTATTTAAGTTCAGAAAGTACTCGTAGTATGGGATTAGCTTATTAATTTGACTGTTTTTAAATTTTTTTTTATTTAAGTTTTTTAATTTTTGGGATTAAAGTATATAACAAAAACATCTTTAATCCCAAAAAATTCTTATTTTTCTAAAAAAACAATTACTTCTTTTATTAAATCCTATAATATAGTAGGATTTAATACTTTTAATATATTTTTAAAATTTTAATTAATAAATAAAAAAATTTATTGTTTTTTAACTTTGGTTCAGCAAAGACTTTGTTCCTTTGTTCAGGGCAAGTGTGCAAGATCTTCTCTGCTCTTCTTCTTCTTTTGCAGCCGCTCCGCAGAAGCGAAGCAAAGGAGCGACGCGCTTGCTTCGCTTCTGCGGAGCGGCTGCAAAAGAAGACCGACCCGCTAAAGGAGCAGAGACAACACCTACGAAGCAGGGTGAAGACAAAAAAAATGAAAATAGCTTCTGAATTCCTTTTTATTAAGTGAATTAATTTTTTTAATAAAAAAATTTATGTTAACAATTACAAGTTATGTTGGTTTATTAGTTGTTGCTTTAGGTGTTACCTTAGCACTTTACTTTGGTCTTGTTAAAATTGTAAAATTAATTTAATTAATATAAAAAACAGATATATTTTAAAGAAGCAATAAACAACTTTAAAATATATCTGTTTTTTTTTAATTTTAAATATTGACAAAAAAAAAAAGAATGATAAGATATTTATAAATAAATATCAAAAAAAAAGTAATATTTTCTTCCTTAGTAGCTCAGTGGTAGAGCGGTCGGCTGTTAACCGATAGGTCGTAGGTTCAAGTCCTACCTGGGGAGTAAAACTTTTAATTTTTTTTTGCTTTATTCTTTTGCTTTTTACTCCTTCACAGCCTTTTGCTCCACTCCTTCGCTTCTTCGGTCGCGCTAGCGCTTTGCAAAGCGAAGACCCGCGAGCGAACGGGCGAAGAAGCCGTGGATCAGTCACGCGAGCGCTTCGCTCCTTCGCTTCGGCGGAGCTGACGCGCAGCGAAAGAAGAAGCACAAGTTGCTTCTTTGGTGTTAGACTGAGGTGATTTTGCATTAGCTATTTTGCCTTTTTCTGAATCTAAGATTTGGAAAGCAAGAGCCAAAACTTGTAAACAAAATTTGCAAGCAACTTGCACTTTGCAGGCAATCCGCGGAAGCAAATGGAATAGCATTTGCTTCTTTGCTCTAGAAAAAAGCAAAGAAACAAGATGTTGTGAAAAAAAGAAAGTATGCAAAGGAACTAAAATAAAAAAAATAAAAGAGCACAAACACAAATCAAGTTAGTTATTATTTCCAATAAAACACGAATGAAAGCCGTGTGCAGTGAAAATTGCATGCACGGATTAGATGGGAAGTAAATATTGTTTTATTTTTATTTAACTTTACCTAACTATGTATTTCCATGGAGCACGTTTTTCAAATTATGAAGCTTGGTTAAGTGACCCAATTCACATTAAACCAAGTGCACAAGTAGTATGGCCAGTTGTTGGCCAAGAAATCTTAAATGGTGATGTAGGAGGAGGATTCCAAGGTATTCAAATTACTTCAGGATTCTTCCAATTATGGAGAGCTAGTGGGATTACAAGTGAACTTCAACTATATACTACAGCTATTGGAGGTTTAGTAATGGCAGCAGCAATGTTTTTTGCTGGTTGGTTCCATTATCATAAAGCAGCACCTAAACTAGAATGGTTTAGAAATGTGGAATCAATGTTAAACCACCATTTAGCAGGTTTATTAGGACTAGGTAGTTTAGGTTGGGCTGGGCACCAAATTCACGTTTCTCTTCCAGTAAACAAATTATTAGATGCTGGAGTAGATCCAAAAGAAATTCCATTACCACACGATTTATTATTAAATCGTCAAATTATGGCAGATCTTTACCCAAGTTTTGCAAAAGGTTTAGCACCTTTCTTTACTCTACAATGGGGTGAATATAGTGATTTCTTAACTTTTAATGGAGGATTAAACCCTGTAACTGGAGGTCTTTGGTTAAGTGATACAGCTCACCACCACGTGGCTATTGCTGTATTATTTTTAGTTGCTGGGCACATGTATCGTACAAACTGGGGAATTGGACATTCAATGAAAGAGATTTTAGAAGCACACAAAGGTCCATTCACTGGAGAAGGGCACGTAGGTCTTTATGAAATCTTAACAACTTCATGGCATGCTCAACTTGCTATTAACTTAGCATTATTTGGTTCTTTATCAATTATTGTTGCTCACCACATGTATTCAATGCCACCATATCCTTATTTAGCAACAGATTATGGTACACAATTATCTATTTTCACTCACCATAATTGGATTGGAGGTTTTTGTATTGTAGGAGCAGGAGCTCATGCTGCAATCTTTATGGTTCGTGATTATGATCCTACAAATAATTATAACAACTTGTTAGATCGTGTAATTCGTCATAGAGATGCTATTATTTCTCACTTAAACTGGGTTTGTATTTTCTTAGGATTCCATAGTTTTGGTCTTTATATCCACAATGACACTATGAGTGCATTAGGAAGACCTCAAGATATGTTCTCTGATACTGCAATTCAATTACAACCAGTTTTTGCACAATGGATTCAAAAAACACATTTCTTAGCACCACAATTAACAGCACCAAATGCTCTTGCAGCAACAAGTGCTACTTGGGGAGGTGATGTTGTTTCTGTTGGTGGAAAAGTAGCTATGATGCCAATTTCATTAGGAACTGCAGATTTTATGGTTCACCACATTCATGCATTTACAATTCATGTAACTGTATTAATTTTATTAAAAGGAGTTCTTTTTGCACGTAGTTCTCGTTTAATTCCTGATAAAGCAAATTTAGGATTCCGATTCCCTTGTGATGGACCAGGACGTGGAGGAACTTGTCAAGTATCTGCTTGGGACCATGTATTCCTAGGTCTATTCTGGATGTATAACTCTTTATCAATTGCTATTTTCCATTTCTCTTGGAAAATGCAATCTGATGTATGGGGAACTGTAACAGCAAATGGGGTTTCTCACATTACAGGAGGAAACTTTGCTCAAAGTGCAAATACTATTAATGGTTGGTTACGTGATTTCCTTTGGGCACAATCAAGTCAAGTTATTCAATCATATGGTTCTGCTTTATCTGCTTATGGTTTAATTTTCTTAGGAGCACACTTCGTATGGGCGTTCTCTTTAATGTTCTTATTCTCAGGTCGTGGTTATTGGCAAGAACTTATTGAATCAATTATTTGGGCACATTCTAAATTAAAAGTAGCTCCAGCTATCCAACCTCGTGCTTTAAGCATCACTCAAGGTCGTGCCGTAGGTGTAGCACACTATCTTTTAGGAGGAATTGCTACAACATGGTCATTCTTCTTAGCACGTATTATTGCAGTAGGTTAATTCTTAATTAATTTTTTACTTGTAAACTTTGTTTACAAGCAAAAATTAGAATAAACTCTATAATATAAAAATGTGTTAAAAATCTTTTTAAAATTTTATATAATTAAATAGCAATTCATTTCTTTTTTGATGAATTGCTATTTTATTATATATATTTTCCAGTTTTAAATTTTATATGTATTAATTATTTAAACTTTTTTTCTTCTTTTAGAATATTTAATGTTCTTTCTGAATATTAGATTTTTGCTTTTCACTTCTTCTTTGCTTCTTTACAAAGTAAAGAAGCAAAAGTCATTATATGATATGATTTAGAAAAGACAAAAATAGATTTGTCTGAATAAATTGTAATCTTTGACTTTTGCTTTTTTGCTTCTTCTTTGCTCCTTCGCAAAGCGAAGAAGCGCGGGTCTTCGCATTGCTCCTTCTTCGCTTTGTGAAGGAGCAAAGAGAAAAGCGCTAGCGCGACCAAAGCAGCGAAAGAACCAAAAGCGAATGCGTTTGCAGCCGCTCCTTCGCATGCGGGTCGGCTTCGCCTTCGCGAAGCGAGCAGCGAAAGGAAGCAAATGCAAGTTGTGAAAATTAAAGAATTTTTTTTTATGTTTACAAAAAACTTTGAGCCAAAAAATTTTTAATTTTTTTTAAAAAAAATATTAGAAAAAAAAAGAATAAAGTAAAAAATAAATATTTTACTTTTTTTATTAAAAAATTTTATGTTATAATATTATTATAATATTGGTTTTAATTTATTTTATTTTGTTACTTTTTTTTCTTCTTTTAGAATATTGTTTTTTTTCTTTGCTCTTTTGGTTTACAAAAACCTAGTGAAGAAATTTTTGACTTTTGCTTGCTTTTTGCTTCAGTCGCGCTAGCATTTTGCTCATCGCTCTTTCGCAAAGCGAAGAAGGAGCAATGAGCAAACCCGATTCGGTGAAACCGATGCAAAAGACTGAAGCATAAGTAGACAATTATCTAACATTGCCAACAATTTTTTATTCCACAAATAAAAATAAGATTAACAAATTTTAAAATTTTCTTACTTTATACGTAAAGATGAACTCTATAAAATTATAATTGGAGATCGCGTAATGACAATTGCGATTGGTAGTTCATATCAAGAAAAACGTACATGGTTTGATGATGCAGATGACTGGCTTCGTCAAGACCGTTTTGTTTTTGTGGGTTGGTCAGGACTTTTATTATTACCTTGTGCATACTTTGCTTTAGGAGGGTGGTTAACAGGTACAACATTTGTAACATCTTGGTACACTCATGGATTAGCAACTTCTTACTTAGAAGGTTGTAACTTCTTAACTGCAGCAGTATCAACTCCAGCAAACAGTATGGCTCACTCGCTTTTATTCTTATGGGGTCCAGAAGCTCAAGGAGATTTCACACGTTGGTGCCAATTAGGTGGATTATGGACTTTCATAGCGCTTCATGGTGCTTTTGCTCTTATTGGATTTATGTTACGTCAATTTGAAATTGCTCGTTCAGTAAACTTACGCCCTTATAATGCAATTGCTTTCTCAGCACCAATTTCAGTTTTTGTTTCAGTTTTCTTAATTTACCCTTTAGGTCAATCAGGATGGTTTTTTGCACCTAGTTTTGGTGTAGCAGCTATTTTCCGCTTTATTTTATTCTTCCAAGGATTCCACAACTGGACATTAAACCCATTCCACATGATGGGTGTTGCTGGTGTACTAGGGGCTGCTTTATTATGTGCAATTCATGGTGCAACTGTTGAAAACACTTTATTTGAAGATGGTGATGGTGCAAACACATTCCGTGCTTTCAACCCTACACAAGCAGAAGAAACTTATTCGATGGTTACTGCAAACCGTTTCTGGTCACAAATTTTTGGGGTTGCATTCTCAAATAAACGTTGGCTACACTTCTTTATGCTTCTAGTTCCAGTAACTGGATTATGGATGTCTGCTATTGGGGTTGTTGGTTTAGCTTTAAATTTACGTGCTTATGATTTTGTTTCACAAGAAATTAGAGCAGCGGAAGATCCTGAATTTGAAACTTTCTACACTAAAAATATCTTATTAAATGAAGGTATCCGTGCTTGGATGGCTGCACAAGACCAACCTCACGAAAAATTAGTATTCCCTGAAGAAGTATTACCTCGTGGTAACGCTCTATAATTTTTTAACTTAAAATTTTATTTATTTTGAGTTATTTGAAATATTTTTTCTATTTTTGGTATATTTGATACAAAAAGTGGAGAAAATTTTAATTTAATTAGATAAAAATTGTTTTATTGAATATTTAATAAAACAATTTTTATCTAATTAAATTAAAATTTTATTAATAAATACAATATAAATGTATTTAATTTATATGAATAAAACCATTTTTTCTTTATAATAAAAGATATATTATTAAAATATTTGGTTAAATCAATTCATTTAATAATCTATTATATTTTTTTTCTTTATTTAAAGAGTATGTGAGCCATATGCTTTTAAAAGAGCACGTATGGTTCTAAAGGGTATTTATCTTAAAAACAAGATAATGTTTATAGTTTTGATTTTATATATTTGGCAATTTGTTAACAATTAAAGTATTAATTCATAAAATGATTTAATATTTTTAGTTTTTAACTCTTTTTGCTTTTTGCTTTGGTCTTTCGCTTCTTTGCTCCGCGAATACGTGAGCGAATGCAGAGTGAGCAAAAGCTATTGTATTCTCAAAGCGAAGTACAAGTAGTTCACAGAGCAAAGTAAACAAAATTTGCAAGTTTATTAAAAACTAAAAGAAAAAATAATTTTTAAAAAAAAACATTGTTTTTTAATATTATTTTAAATTTTTGTCAAATTTGTATAAAATTTATTTTAAGATAACAAACCTAACTAAACCAGGACATTTTTCAAGAACTCTTTCAAAAGGGCCTAATACAACAACTTGGATTTGGAATTTACATGCTGATGCGCATGATTTCGATAGTCATACAAGTGATTTAGAGGAAATTTCAAGAAAAGTTTTTAGTGCTCATTTTGGACAACTAGGGGTTATCTTTATTTGGTTAAGTGGGTGCGATACGAAAACATACAAAGAAATTTTAAACTAAGTTAAAATAAATTGTTTTAAAAACAATTTATTAAGCTTATTTGGTTTATCAATTTGAATAAAATTGGATTATAAAAATTGTTTTTTTGCTTTATAATTGTTTTGGTTCATTTTACTCTAATTTTTCATTTCCATTCTTTATTTCTATGTGCTTCGTGTATAAAGAATTAAAGAAGCAAACATGAAGGAGCAAAGTGAAAGAATAAAATCTCAAAAATTATAATTAAAAATTATTTAAAATAATTTTATAACAGAAGTAAAAAGGTAATTTTTAATAAGCTTTTATTAAAAAAAATTTTTAAGTCTCCACTTTAATTTAAAAATTTTAATTATTATAGTTTTTTTACTAAGTATTATTAAAAAAAAATAGCTAATAATAATAAAACTTGTAAACAAAATTTACAAGCAACTTGAGCTTCTTCGCAGCCGCTCCGCGGAAGCAAATAGCCGCAAAGCAGAAGCAAATGTAAAGCTTTTGCTCTTTCTTTGGTTCGCGCTAGCGCACCAACCCACTCCGTGGGCGAAGCACTTGCTTCTTCGCATCGGTGCTTCACTCCTTCGCTTTGCATACGGAGTACAGCAAGCGAAGCGTGACCGAAGCGAAGGAGCGAATACCGAAGCAGAGCGAAAAGCAAAAGAAGTAGGTTAATAAAGTAAAAAAATTACCTTTAACAAATAAAAAATTAACAATTTTTAAAATATTTGTTATTTCTTGTATTGAACGTATAAATGCTTTAGATTTTTTGATTAAATATTCTATTTTTTTTTCTTAAAACTAAAGTATAAGGATACTCAATAAAATTTATAATAAAAAATCATTAGTATTATGGTTTGAAATTATAAAAAATTGGATCAATTCCAAAATTTTAATATATTCAACTTATTGAGTACATTCGTGTTAAATTTTTTTAGTTAGATAGCTATAAATTTTTTAATTATAAATGACAAAGTAATTATTTAACTTTTGCTTTTTGCTTCTTCTTTGCGGCCGCTTCGCGGAAGCAGCCGATCCTTTTGCTTCACTCGCATCTTCGCATCTTTGCTCCACAAATCCATGATGCGAAGATGCGAAGAAACGAGTGAAAAAACAAAGAAGTTTAAAGCACAGTAGAAGTTTATTAAATAATGAAATTTAAAGTTAAATAATAAATTCATTATATTTTTTAAAATATAAAAAATGGCTGCTTTCTTAAAAACAATCAAATTTATTTTTTAGTATTTTTGAATTAAAGATGGTTCAAAATTGTTAATTTTTTAAAATATTCAATTTAAGAGCATATTTTTACATTTTCATTTTGTGAAAAAAACTGAAAACTCTTTATATTCAACTTGCAAGCAAATTTTGCAATCAACTTGTGCAGCCACTTTGCGGAAGCATGCGGGTCGGCTTTGCCTTTGCTCCTTCGCTTCGGCGGCGCTTATGCGAAGAGCAGTGAATATAAAGCTTTTGCTTCTTCACTTCTTCGCATCTCGCGGAGCGAAGGCTTTGCCGACCTGCGAGTGCAGGAGCGAAGAAGCAAAAGAAGAAAGAATAAATTAAATTTAAAATTTAAAAAAAAATTTGATTGTTTTTTATATATTTTTATTTAAAAAAAAGCTCCCAAAAACAAGATTTGATTTTTTCATACAAGTCAAAAAATTTTTTTGGTTTAAAAAAAAACCAAAAAGTGAATGTACTTTATTTTTGTTTTTGATTTTACTGCAAATTTTTAGATTACACTTTTATTTATGTCTAATACAGGAACTACTGGACGTATTCCATTATGGTTAATTGGTACATTAGTTGGAACAGCTGCTATTGGGTTACTAGCTATTTTCTTTTATGGTTCATATGTTGGTTTAGGATCTTCTTTATAAAATACTAAAACAATACTTAATTTTTAAAATAAAAAAAAGCTAGCTATTATTTTTTTATAGTAAAAAAAATTATTTACTATATATATTTTTTTGTATAGTTTTTAAATTATTATTTAAAAACTATACAAAAATAAATACAATTTTAAATTTTTAATTTTTTTTTTTTCTTACTTTCATTTACTTACTTACTTTTGCTCTTCGCATCGCTCAGCGAGCAAAGGAGCGACATAAACTTTGTTTACAAATTCACTTATTTTAATAAGTAAAATACAAAATGAAAAAGCACAGGAAGTGAACACACAAAGAAAGAATATTTTTTTATTAACAATGCAGCTTTTGTTTGAAAAGAAGATATATTAGATTGACTTCTTTACTCCTTTGCTTCTGTCTTCACTTCTTTACTCGGCTCTTCGCATCACTCCTTCGCGGAGCGAAGAGCAAACCAAAGCAGAGCGAGCAAAAGAAGCAAGCACTTCGCCCACTGATTCGCAGAGCGATGGAGCAAAAGAGTGAAAAAGCAAGAGCGCAATGGTTTACATGGAGAAAAAAAGAAAGAAAAACAAAAAAGCAAAGTGCTAAATTCTAATATATTAATACTAATTTTATTTAAAAAAAATAAATAATAAAGTCTTTATTATAAGACTTAAAAAAATGTAGGTTGCGTAGTGACCTGAACTCAATACTTTATTTTATCAATTTTCTTATATCAATAATAAATTTATTTATTTTTTTTATAAAAAATAAACTTTTGAAATGTTTAAAGTTTATTTTTATAATATTAAATTTTAATATTATTTTCTGAATCTTTTGCTTTTCCGCTCTTTCGCTTCCTTCGCGAGCGAAGGAACGTCTGTGAATAAGCAAAAGTGATGCATTCGCAGCCGCTTCTTTGCTCGTGAAGGAAGCAAAGCAAGTTCAGAATGATTTCAGATTAATATTTTCAATAAAATAACATAAAAAGAAAATTGTTAATATTTAATTGTTAAAGTTTAAATAATTCTTTTAAAAATTCTTTTGGCTTTTGCTTTTTCGCTTCTTCGCATCGCTCACGTATTCGCTTCGGCCGCGCTAGCGCACCGAAGCGAATACGTGAGCAATGCGAAAAAACCAAAAGCCAATACATTAGCTTCTTTTGCTCGCTCTGCTTCAGTTCGCAAAGCTAAGAGCCGATCAAATAAGCACAAGTACTGAAATAAAGATAAACCAAAAGAAAGATTTTATTTAAAGATTAAAAAATAAAAAATTTTAAATAAAAAATTAAAAAATGAGTGAATTTGTTTTAAATCCATTCTCAGAAATTGCTGAAGTTTCTGTAGGTCAACATTTTTATTGGCAATTAGGTCCTTATCAAGTACATGGTCAAGTTTTAATGATGTCTTGGTTTGTTTTAGCAATTATTTTTGCATTATCTTTTTTAGGAAACAGCAATTTAAAATCAACTCCAGAAGGATTTCAAAATTTCACTGAATTAGTAACAGAGTTTATTCGTGATTTAGCTAAAACTCAAATTGGAGAAGAAGAATATTTAAAATGGGTTCCTTATTTAGGTACTGTATTCTTATTTATCCTTGTATCAAACTGGTCTGGAGCTTTATTACCTTGGCGTTTAATTGAACTACCTAATGGAGAATTAGCTGCACCAACAAATGATATTAATACAACAGTAGCTTTAGCACTATTAACTTCGATTTCATATTTTTATGCAGGTATTAGAAAGAAAGGTCTAGGATATTTTAAACGTTATGTTCAACCAGCTGTTTTCTTATTACCTATTAATGTTCTTGAAGATTTTAGTAAACCTTTAAGTTTAAGTTTCCGTTTATTTGGAAACATTTTAGCTGATGAACTTGTTGTAGGAGTTCTTGTAGGTCTTGTTCCATTAATTATTCCAATTCCAGTAATGTTACTAGGTGTTTTCACAAGTGCAATCCAAGCTTTAGTTTTTGCAACTTTAGCAGGTGCATATATTGGAGAAGCAATTGAAGATCACCACTAAAAAGAAAAATTTTTAATTTGTTGCTTTGACTTTTGCTTTTTGCTTTGCTTTGCTCTTTCTTCGGTTCGCGTGTCTTCGCTTGCTGTGCTCCGCATGCAAAGCGAAGGAGTGAAGCACCGCCCCACTCCATGGGCGAAAGAGCAAAGCAGTGCAAGTTTATTAAAATAAATCAAATAAATACTTCTTTTAGTTTTTAATGAAAAAAGAAAAAAATATTAAATCAAAAATTTAATACTTTTTTCTTTTTTCATTAAAAAATTAAAAACTTTGTATACAATTGTTTACAAAGTTTTTAATTTAAACTTTATTTAAAGCCTTTATTTAAAGTAAAGAAAAAAACATATATTATTTGACTTTTGCTTTTCACTCCTTCGCTTCCGCTGCGCGCCTATTCGCGGAGCGAAGAAGAAGCAAGTTGTTTATTTTCCAGAATCTTTGATTATTCAGAATTTTAGATATTTTTTTAATTTCATTCTTTTGCTTTGCTCGTTCGCTTTGATCGTGCAAGCGCGTCGCTGCGTCCCGCAAGCGAAGAGCGAAGCAGAGCAAAGCAAAGTAAAGAACTCAAAAAAATATCTATTATTCAAAAACAAAATATAAAAATTTTAAAACATCAAAAAATTTATTTTTTTAGTTTTTTATTTATTAAAAACTAAAAGAATTTTTATTTTAACTTTTTATATTAATTCAAATTTTAACAAACCTTTGATTATATATTTACTAAGAAAGAGAAATTTTTAAATTGATTATGACAACTTTTATAATAGATAAAAAAATATTTTGTATTTTTTTTGTATTTTTGTCTTGTTTTACATTTTTACTATTCTTTGTTTTTTTAAGATTGTTTTTATATTAAACAAATATTTTTTTTTCAGTTTCTTTTTTCTTTCTAAATTTTATCATTCTTCTAGAATGATAAAATCCAAACTTGCAATCATAGACTTTTGTTTGCGCAAAAACACATGTTGCAAAAAAATCAAATAAAAAAATGAAAAATAAACAACTTGAGCTTCTTCGCTTGCGGAACGCAGCGAAGAAACGAATGCAAAGCTTTTGCTCTTTCGCGTCGCTCCGCAAAGTGAAGCGCTTGCCTCTTCGCTCACGGAGTGATGCGAAGGAGCGAAGACTGAAGCAGTCACGGAGTGAAGAAAAGCAAAAGTCAAATATTGTTCTTTTTTTACATAGTGAAAAAAGATTCTAAAATAATGTACAAAAAATTATTTTTTTACAATTTCAGTTATACTAAAAAAAGGAATGAAAGTGAAAAATAAAATTTAATCAATTTGAAATAGAATATTTATACAAAAATTATTTATGAAAGACTTTACAACTTATTTATCAACAGCTCCTGTTGTTGCATTTGCTTGGTTTACAGTAACAGCAGCTTTATTAATTGAAATTAATCGTTTCTTCCCAGATCCATTAGTTTTTAGTTTTTAAATAAAAAAATATAATTAAAATTCTTATAAAAAAAACTTGTAAACAAAATTTACGTTGCTCCTTCGCTCGCGAAGCAATGCGAAGAGCAACTTGCGCTTCACTTCACAAATGCAATAGCTTTTGCTTATTTCACTGCGGTCTTCGCTCCTTCGCATCACTCCGTGAGCGAAGAGGCTAGCGCACCGATGCTAAAGAAGTGAAAAGCAAAAGGAGTAAGAATTTTAATTATATTTTTTCTTTTGTTATATAAAAATTTGTTTTTATAACTCTAGTAAACTATAATATATATATATATTAACATTTTTTAACTTCAAAATAATAAAATAACAAAAGAAGATTATAAAAAAAATGCATGGTAAAATTATTCAAGATCAAAAAGATATCAAAGATTAAAAAAAAAACAAAACAAGAAAATTCAAAGTAAGCTGATTTTTTTTGTCTTTTATTATTTCAGTTGTGTTCTTTTACTGCTTCGACAATAAAATGCTTCTTTTGTGCTAGCTACTTCTTCATTTTTAAATGTAAATGCATAATCAAAGCAACAACAAAAAAGAAAATGAAAAAGGAAATTAAAAAGATTTAGAATGAAAAAATATTTTGTTTGAAATAAAAAATAAATGTGAAAAAAATTATTATATTAAAAAATTCCTATATTTAATTTTTACTTTTGCATTCATTTCTTCGCAGCCGCTCCTCCGCTCTTCGCTCACGTAGTGAAGCGAAGAGCGAAGCGAAAGGAAACAAAGAAGCGCAAGTTAATTATAAGGATTTTATTTATTTGTTTAACTTTTTTTGGAATCTTTATCTGTCTGTGCTCCTCTGTTTTGGTCTTCGCTCTGCTTCGGTCTTCGCTCCTTCGCTCACGTAGTGAAGCGAAGAGGCAAGCGCTTCGCTCTTCGCTTCACTACGTGAGCGAAGGAGCGACGCGAAAGAGCAAAAGCTCTGCATTCGCTCCACTCCATGGGCGAAGCCCAAGTTGACACAATTCCTTGACTTTTGTGCAAGCAAAAGTCAATCCATTAGCTTCTTTTGCTGCGCTCCGTGTGCGAAAAACTGAAAGTTCAAAAAAAAAGAAACTCTAAATATTAAATTAAAAGTTAAAGAAATATTAATAATTTGTTAAATTTTTTTGTTTAACAAACTCTTTCAATAAATTATTTAAAATTACTTTTATTATATGCCTACTATTCAACAATTAATTAAAACAGCTCGAAAAAAAATGACAAAAAAAACAAAAGCTCCAGCTTTAAAATCTTGTCCTCAAAGAAGAGGTATTTGCTTACGTGTTTATACAGTAACACCTAAAAAACCAAATTCTGCATTAAGAAAAGTTGCTCGTGTTAGATTAACATCTGGTTTTGAAGTAACAGCTTATATCCCAGGAATTGGTCATAATTTACAAGAACATGCGGTAGTTCTTGTTAGAGGAGGTAGGGTAAAAGATTTACCTGGAGTAAGATACCATATTGTACGTGGGACTTTAGATACGGCAGGAGTAAAAAATCGTGTGCAAAGTCGCTCAAAATATGGTGTAAAATTAGGTGCAGCTAAAACAACTGCTAAAAAATAAAAAAAATATGCTCATTTTTATTTTACATTTGTATTGACTTTTTAACATATTTGCAGAACAAATAAGTGCAAGTCAGTTTGGAGTTTTGAATCATGTCTGTTCTTTCTTTCAATACTGAAAGAAAGAATAGAACAATCTGCAATCTGGAATAATCTTGTTTTTCTTCCTTGATCTTAGACTTTTGCTTTTCACTTCTTCGCTCCGCGAAAGAATCAAAAGTGAATGCATGTGCTTTTTTCTTCATTTTGCGAAGGAGCGAAGAAGCACAAGTTGAAAATAATCAAAGATTGCAAAGTCAGAATCATGCAGAAAACAATATTAATAAAAAAAAATTTAAAAAAAAAGTGAAAGAAAAAGAAGCACTAAATGTTTTTGACAGTTTTTTTAAACATTTTAAACAGTTTAAATTTTTTTTAAATGCAGTTAGGTTTCTCTTAATTGCATTTAAAAAAAATTTCATGCAATATATATATATATTAAAATTCATTTTATATTAAATAAAAAAAGTTGAATTGAAAACCTATATGAAATTGGATAGTTTTTATTTTATTTGGCACAATTTTTTATTGTGCCAAATAAAATGAAAATTACCAAGTTGCTTGGTCTCCACGACGATATTGTAAATATGCTGTAACAAATAAACCAGCAATAGTAACAGGAACTAATCCTAAAACAATTCCAGAAAGTAAAGGTTCTACCATAATAAATAAAAAATTGTTGTTTTTAAAAATAAAATCTGTTTTTGTCTTTTAAAATAAAAACTAAAATTTAAGTAAAGTTACTTAATTAAAGACAATTTTTAAGAAAAAATTTTTTTTTACTTAAAATCAGAAATCAAAATCAATAAACTTTTAAAAAAAATTTATAAAAATTATTTTTATTAATAAATCTCACTTCTTTAAAATTTTTTTTCTTTGATTTTGAGGGGGTTTTTTTGCAATCTAAGATTATTCTGAACTTGTGCTTCGCTTGTTCACATCACAGAGTGAGAAAAAGAATGCAAACGAAAAAATCCACAAAGAAAAAACAAAATCACCTTAACTACTTTGTCAAGCAAATTAAGATGAAGCAAAAGGCAATATTAAACTTAATTTTTTTCTTTTTTAATTGTAATCTAAAAATTATATATTATTTTAATATGTTTAATTGGGGATAGAGGGACTTGAACCCTCACGATCGCAAAGATCAACGGATTTTCTATTTATTTAAACTTTTTAACGTTTTTTTGGACTCTATCTTTATCTTTTAGTAAAAGATAGCTTTCATTGAGTCTCTGCACCTAAAATAAAACATAAAAAAAAAATTTTTAAGTATTATCTATTGGCTCAGTATTGCTTTTTGTTTTTATAGAAAAAACATTCTTTCTGCTTTTGCTTTTTCGCTCCGCTTGCGGGTCGGCTTCGCCGAAGCAGCAAAAGCTTTGCATTTGCTCCACTCCGTGGGCGAAGGAGCAAAGTAAACAAAGTTTACAAATTGTTTAACAAAAAGGTTTTCTGATTTTGAAAGCTTTCACTTTTTAAAATTTTTTAAAAAGGCTCAAAATAATTGAATATTTTTAAGTCCGTAGCGTCTACCATTCCGCCATATCCCCATAATAATTTTTATTTATAGAAATATTATAGCATTTTTTATTTTTTTTTTCATTAAAAAAAATAAAAATAAAAATATGAATAACTTCAATTAAAAAAAAAATAAGATACTAATGTAAAATTTTTTTTTTGTAGTTTTTATATCTTTTATAAAGTCAAATTCTGTTATTTAACTTTAAATAAAAAATGTGAATATTTATAGAAATATTCACAACAAACAAATTCATAAAAAAAGAAATTTCTTAATTAAATATTTATTTTTTGATTTCTAATCAAAAAATAAAAAACTGTTAATAAGTTTTTTAGTTAATTAAAAAAAAAATTTATTGGTTTTAATTTTGTTTAAATCAAATTAGTTGAAAATATAACTTGAAAATAAAACAGCTAATACAAAGATTAGTAATAGTCCCCAATAAAGACTAGTACGGTTAAGTTCAACAACTTGTTTATTGGGATTAGGTCTAGCCATAGATAAAGAAAAAAATTAATAGGTCTAGTAAAAAATTTTCTTTTTAAATCAATATTTATAAAATCTTTACTTTGTTTCACTATGCAAATGTAAACTGGTGAATGAAAATAAAAAAAATATTAAATTTTTAAATTAAGAATTATTGTTCTTAAAAAGAAAAACATCTAGCCTAGTTCTAAAAAAATTGACGTATAAATATATAAAAAAATGCTTTTCTTTATTAAATCAAGGATTTAAAAAAAATATGAAATCATTTTATGATTTAATACTTTTAGTTAAATAAATGCAAAAATTTGAGCATTTTTAGTGAAAACAAAAGCAAACTTAAAATAAAAGGATTTTAAAAAAACCAATTATTTTATAAAATAAATAAATTATCGTTGAATAAATTGCATTGCTGTAATTGAACCTAAAAAGAAAATTGTTGGAACAGCTAATGCATGAATAGATAACCAACGTACAGTGAAAATTGGATAAGTAATAGCTTCTGTTGATTTTCTTGTTGTCATAAATTTTTTGAAATCAATATTTCTGGTGGGGTACATTAATTTTTTAAGTATTATTTTGAAAATAAAATATAAAAATTTTTAATATTAAAATATAAAAATTTTTAATATTAAAATATAAAAATTTTTAATATTAAAATTTATTTATAAAATAAAGTCATTTTTTCTTTTGCTCTTCGCATTGCTCCTTTGCGGAGCAAAGGCCGAATAAGCGATGTAAATAAAGTTTACAAGTTTTTTAATTTTATATGAAATAAAAAAGATAAAAAAATGTAAGTAAAATAATGTCCCAATAATCCAATGATATTATTTATAATTTTTAATTTATAAAATGAAAATATCCGTATTAAACGGACCCTTTAGGGTGGACTTAAAATGAAAATAAAAAATTAATCTTTTGTGTGCTTCTTACTTTTGCTCTTCGCATCTTTGGTCGCGCTAGCGTTTTGCTTTTCACTCCTTTGCTCGCGGAGCGATGCGAAGAAGGAGCGATGCGAAGAAGGAGCGATGCGAAGATCCATGAGCGAAGGAGCAATGTAAATTTTGTTTGCATTGCTCTGCTTTGGTCTTTGATTTGTGAAGCAAGTGCACTGAGGTACTTGACACTTTTATTTTCAGCTCTATATACCTTTTGAAACTGAAGATAAAAAGCACATAAATTTATTTTTTGTTTTAATTGTAATTTGAATAGTTAGTATTAAAACCAAAAAATAAAGAGAGAGTTATTCAATACTTTTAAAAAAAAAATAAAAATTGTTAAAATGCATTAAAATTAAAAATGTTTTTTAGCAAAAAACATTTTTAATTTTTTATTACTGTCTTAAATATAAGATAAAAACATAAAAAACTTTCTTTTAATATAAAGAATATTTTGTTTAATTTTTTTAAAATTTTACTGCGATTCAATTTTACTACTTTGCAGACATCAATTTTAGATTGACAAAGCAAATATATGCAAAGTAAAATGATAAATTTGAATTCAGACATAGATACCAGTCTTTTTTTTAGATTTTTTTCAAAATTGAATTTTAAACAATATAAAAAACACAAGTGTAGGAATAAATTTCATTTTTATTATAACACAAAAATTAAATATTAATATTTTTACTTTTTTAAAATATTAAAAAAAACAAAGAAATATTATGTTTAATTATTTTTTTTAATATTATAATTTACTAAATTATAATATTTTTTTAACTAAATAATATTTTTTAAATAGCAAATCTTTAAAAAGATAAGTTATTTTAAAAAGAATTTTTTTTTCAATTTTTTTTTGAAATAAAAAAATCAAATAAATTTTTATATGTTTTTTAATATTTTTTCTTAATTTTAAGTTAATCATCTTTAATTTTCATTTATTTTCTTCCTTACTTAAATTTCTTTTAGAAATAAAAAATCATAAATGATTTTTCTTTCTTTTGCTCCTTCGCTCTGCGCTCCTTCCGTGAAGGAGCGCAGAGCGAAGGAGCAACGTAAATTTTGTTTACAAATTGTTTTTAATTTATAAGATTTAGAAAATTAATCCTAAAAATTATTCACTTTTTTGCTTTGCTCCATACGTGAAGGATCAAACTCAAAGATTATTAACTTTCTTTGAGTTCATGCATTTTTTCACTTGCAGAAAGAACTGCGCTTCTGTTTTCTTATTAATTCAGAATAATGTAAGATGTGATAGAAGTACAGAAACAATGGAGCACATTGGTCTTTCCTTCGCTGCTTCGGGCGCGCTAGCGCTTCGCTCGCGGAGCGATGCGAAGACCCACATGCAAGCACTTTTGGAAAAAAAGCTTTGCTGAAGAATAAAGAATAAAGCAAAGAGAAAAAGAATAATAAATGGTTTTTAATAAGAAGAACTTGTAAACTTTATTTACAACCAAAAGTAGGAATAATGTAAAATAAATGTACAAAAAAATAAAAAACTTAAAATATCTTATTTTAAAGAAAAAATAGAATGTTTAAATTTAAACAATTTATTTATGCCTAAAAAAAAAACACGTTATTTTTTACCAGATTTTGTGGACATGCAAAGACAAAGTTTTTTAAATTTTTTGGAAAAAGGAATTATTGAAGAATTTGCAAAAAGAAATCCTATAACAAATATTCATAAAAATATTGAAATTTTCTTTTATCCAGAATATTATCGTTTGACAAAACCTTCTTATACAATACAACAAGCTGTTTTTTATCAAAAAAGTTATATATCAAAACTTTATGTTCCAGTCCAATATACTGACAGAAATAACAAAAGAATTCTTTTAAAATGGATGCTTGTAGCACAATTACCATTAATGACAAAACGTGGCCATTTTGTATTAAATGGTTCTGCAAGGGTTATTGTTAATCAATTAGTACGTAGTCCAGGTATTTATTTCCGAGAAAATTTTTATGAAATATATGGAAATTTGTGGAATCCAAAACCAAATGCAGTTGCAAAAAGATTTTATGCAGATATTATATGTTTAAAAGGTACTTGGTTAAGAATAGAAATTGATAAAGATTATTGTATGTGGGTTCGTTTAAAGAAAGGACCAAAAATACCACTTTTATGGTTTTTAATAGGAATGGGTTTAAATGAAAAAATGATTTTTCAATCTGTAATATCTCCAAATTTTTTATTAAAAAGTTTTCAAAAAGACACAAAAAATTTAAAAAATTATTCACGTTCTTCTGTTGCAAGCACAAGCAAAGCAGAGCGCACACGAAAAAATGAAACTTCAAAAACATATTTGTATGTTAAGAATCCTCCAGAAGCATGGAATGAAATTGCAAAACTTTTAAATTTAAAAAAAGGAAGTATAAAAACAATAAATAAAAAAACAAGTATTGCAGTTTCAAATATTGCTAAAAAAAACAATAAAAAAAAAGAAACTTTAGAATTTGGAAGAAAGTGGTTTTTTAAAAAATTTATGAATCCAAGAACATATGATTTAAGTAAACAAGGGCGTCTTTCTATTAACCAAAAACTTTCATTAAATCTTTCTTCTCAACAAACAACATTAACAGCTCAAGATTTATTATCTGCAACTGATTATTTAATGAAAGTAGAAAAGGGACTTTATGAAATTGATGACATTGATCATTTAAAAAATCGTCGTGTACGTTGTTCTGGAGATCTTATTCAAGTTCAATTTGGAATTGGATTAATGCGTTTAGAAAAAGCAATAAGATATAAATTAAATAATGATAAAAATTTTTTTAAAAATGTGATATCTACATATAACAAAGAATCTGCCATTTCAAAAAAAAATTTATCTTTGCGTTCATTTACTTCTCCTTTGATTCCAAAAGAAAATACAAAATATAGCAAAAGAAGTGAAAAAAAAGACTTAAAATATAATCAAAAAAATGTTTTAAATCTAAAATTTTTGGCTTTAAATTCTATTATTCAACCAAAATTTGTAAATGGAGCATTAAAAGAATTTTTTGGTACTCATCCTTTATCTCAATTTATGGATCAAATTAATCCTTTATCTGAAATGACACATAAACGACGACTTAGTTCTTTAGGCCCTGGGGGGGTTTCAAGAGATACAGCAACATTGGCAGTGCGTGGAATCCATTCATCACACTATGGTCGTATTTGTCCTATTGAGACTCCAGAAGGAAAAAATACTGGATTAGTAAACTCATTAACAACTTATGCTCGTGTTAATAACCAAGGCTTTATTGAAACCCCTTTTTATAGTCTTTATAAAGGTCAAGTTCAAAAAAATTCTGGAAGAATTTATCTTTCTGCTGAAAAAGAAGAATTTTTTAAAATTGCAACACCAGATTTAAATATTTCAAATATAAATTTTTTACCAAAACAAAAAATACCTGTTCGAATTGGAAAAGATTTCATTCCTACTTTTCGACGTTATGTATCATTTATCGGGATTTCACCTGTTCAAATGATTTCTATTGCAACAGCTTTAATCCCTTTTTTAGAACATGATGATGCAAACCGAGCTTTAATGGGATCAAATATGCAACGTCAAGCTGTACCTTTAGTACGATCACAAAGACCTTTCATTGGAACTGGTTTAGAAGCTCGTTCCGTATCTGATTCAGGGCATGCTTTAGTTACAACAAAAAGTGGTTATGTTTTGTATGTTAGTGGATCAAAAATTCTTTTATATACAAATTAATATTGAAGGTATTTTAATTTATTTGTTTTTTGTTTGCTTTTCACATCGGTCGCTCCTTCGCATCGGTGCGCTAGCGCACCGATGCGAAGGAGCGACCGATGTGAAGACCCACACGTGAAGAAGGAAAGTGCAGCAAACAAATTTTTCAACAATCTTAGAGGATTGGGGTTTGAAATCTTTTATATTGTCAACTTGCGCTTCGCCTACGGAGTGGAGCGAATGCAAAAGTCTTAGATTCAGAGGAATTTAAGACTTTTAAATAACCTTAGATTTTTCAGGATCAAAGAACATTCTTTCTTTTGCAATTTTTGATTATTGTGAACTTGCGCTTTGTAGCCGCACAGCGGAAGCAAATAAATTTGCTTTTGCTTCTTTGCGTCTTCGCATCGCTCCGCGAGTGAAGAAGAAGTTAAAAGCAAAAGCAAATTTATTCACAAAAGAAAGAAAAAAATCTATAATTGGTTAAGTTCTTTTATAATGAAAAAAACATTTTTTGTTGACATTAATCTAAAATTGACAAAAAAAAGATTTCAAAAAAGTTAAAGAAGTTATTGTTTTCTTTAAGCTTTATATATAAGATAAAATATAGAAAAAGTGTTTTAATTTTTTCTTTTTAAAGTTTTGGTTTTTTATTGTTTTTAAGACATTGGTTACATTTTTGATTTTTCAATTTTTTATTATTTGCTGTTTTGAATTCACTTCTCTTCACAAAAATGAAGCAAGAACAATTGTGTTTCTTAATTATATGATTCAGAAAAAAGAGAATTCATAGATTATCTTGTTTTTCTTGACTTTTTGTTTGCTTCTACCTTAACTTCTTTGTACACTTTTGTTCATTTTGCAAAACAACACTCAGCAAAAAATGAAGAAAAAAATTGAATAAATGAAAATCTCTAATTCTGTAAAATATTTATCATACTTGTAAACTTCTTTTATAAGCAAAAGTCAGAATATTTGCTTATAAAAGAAAAAACAAAAAAAGTAAAATCTAAAACTATTTTTAATCTACTATTAAAAACACAAAAAAAAATACTGGTAAACTTTGTTTACGTCGCTCCTTCACGCATTGCTGCGTTCCTTTGCGAAGCAAAAAGCGAAGGAGCAATGCGAAGAGCAAAAGTATGATTTATCTTATTAATTATTAAAATATTTTTTTAATTTTTAAATATTTTTTTATTTTTTGACTTAAGTTTTATTTACTTAAAAATTAATTTATTAACTTTATTTTTAAAGGGATTAAATAATAAAAAAATAGATCTCAACAAATAAATACTAATTTATTTGTTTTTATAAAAATCTAAATTTGTATAATTTTATATTTATATATATTTTCTATAAAGAAAAAAATTTACTGAAAATTTTAATCTTTTCTTTTGCTCTTTGTATTGCTCTTCGCTTTTTGCTCCGCAAAGGAACGCAGCAATGCGTGAAGAGCAATACAAACAGTGAGGAATTAACGTAAAAGAAGTTTACAAGAATTTGTTTTTTTTTAATCTTTAAAAATTTTGTGCTTTCAATGCTTTTTAATATTAAATTTAACACAAAAGAATGAAGTGTATACGCTTTTATTCATTCTTCTTTTGCTCGGTGCTTCACTCCACTTCGGTAGCGCGTCTTCACTCCGCGAAGGAGTGAAGCACCGAGCAAAAGCTTTGCATTCGTTCCTTCGCAGCCGCTCCGCGGAAGCGAAGAAGCGCAAGTTGCTTGTAAACTTTGTTTACAAGTTCTGATTATATACATTAATATAAAAAAAACAAAGTATCAAACTGAAAGAAGACAGTTTTTTTTTTAAGAAAATATTAAAGATATTATTTATTAATTTTTAATACAATTTAGTAACAATTTGTAAAAAAATAATATTATTTCTCAAGTAATTAAATATTCATTGCAAAAATTTCAACGTTCAAATCAAGACACGTGTTTAGTACAACGTCCAATGGTTTTTGAAGGTGACTGGGTTCAAGAAGGAGACTTGCTAGCAGATGCAGCCTCTAGCCAAGCTGGAGAACTTTCATTAGGTCAAAATTTATTAATTGCTTATATGCCTTGGGAAGGTTATAATTATGAAGATGCTATTTTAATAAGTGAAAGATTAGTTTTTGAAGATCTTTATACATCAATTCATATTGAAAGTTATGAAACAGAAACACGAAAAACAAAGTATGGTTTAGAAGAAATTACAAATCGAATTCCAGATATTTCACAAAAAGAAATATCTTATTTAGATAACAGAGGTATTATTCGTATTGGTACATTTGTTCAAGAAGGAACAATTTTAGTAGGAAAAACGACTCCAATTCAAAAAAAATTTAAATCTCCATATCAAAAATTATTATATACAATTTTAGAAAAAGAACTAGAATCTGTAAAAGATAGTTCTCTTCGAGCTCCAAAAGGTCTAAAAGCAAAAGTTATTGATATAAAAATTCTTCGCTCCTTTCGTTTCAGCGGAGCCGATGCGAAGACAAAAAATATTTTTAAAAAACCTGAATATGTAAAAATTTATTTAGCAGAAAAAAGAAAAATTCAAGTTGGTGATAAAATGGCAGGGCGTCATGGAAATAAAGGAATTGTTTCTCAAATTTTACCAAGACAAGATATGCCTTTTTTACCAGATGGTACTCCTTTAGATATGGTTTTAAATCCTTTAGGAGTTCCATCTCGTATGAATGTTGGCCAAATTTATGAATGTCTTTTAGGTTTTGCTTCAAAATATTTAAAAGAATATTTTCGTATAACACCTTTTGATGAAATTTATGGGGCTCAAGCATCAAGAAGTTTTGTTTTTTCAAAATTATATGAAGCTAGATTAAAAACAAAAAAAAATTGGATTTTTAATCCAATTTATCCAGGAAAAATCAAACTTTTTGATGGGCGCAATGGTGAACCTTTTGATCAAGCTGTAACTGTTGGGATTTCTTATATGCTTAAATTAGTACATTTAGTTGATGATAAAATTCATGCTAGATCAACAGGACCTTATTCATTGGTAACTCAACAACCATTAAGAGGACGTTCAAAATATGGAGGACAGAGATTAGGAGAAATGGAAGTTTGGGCATTAGAAGGATATGGAGCAGCTTTTACATTATTAGAAATGTTAACAATTAAATCAGATGATATTACAGGACGTATGACCTTATGGTCTAATATTCTTTTACATAAAGAAATTTATATTGGGACTCCAGAATCTTTCAAAGTTTTAGTATGTGAACTTCAAGCTTTATGTTTAGATATTGGATTATATCGTTTAAATCAATCAGGGTTTTTTAAAAAAGTTGAGAATTTAATAAGATTGCCTTAACATTTCATAAAAAGAAAATTTCAACAAATATAACTTGTAAACAAAGTTTACAAGCAACTTGCACAGCCGCTTTGTGAAAGAATCGGTGGTTCACTCCTTCGCTTTGCATGCGGAGCACAGCAAGCGAAGACGCGCGTTGCTGCATTCCTTCTTCGCTCGCGAAGGAGCGTAAAGCGAAGAAGCGAATGCAAAGCTTTTGCTTCTTTCGCTTCCTTTTGCGAAGCGAAGGAACGCAGCTGCGCAGGAGTGCAAAGCAAAAGAAGAAAGAAAGATTTTTATTTCTTTAATATTGTCTTCTTTTAATTTTTTTATTATTATTAAATAATAAAAAAATTAAATTTTTATGTTATAATTAACATACAATTATATTATTAAAAAATTATTTAACTTTAAATTTTATATTTATTCTTTTTGAATCTTTGATGTGCTTAATTTTAGATTTTCTTTTTTGGAACTTGCGCAACTTTTGCTTCTGCGCTTTGCGAATAAGAAGCAAAGAAGCAAAAGTCATTATATGATTGCAAACTATTTAAAATTGATAAAAAACATCAAAGATTCCAAAAGAAGAAAAAAGTTAAATAATAAATTCATTCATTAAGAATTCTAAATGAAGCTGTTAGATTTTAAAAAATCTCTTACAGTTTTGAAGCCGAATCAATTTTATCTATTAAAAATAAACTTGTAAACAAAGTTTACAAGCAACCTGCGCGTCGCATCGGTCGCTTCCGCGAAGCGGAAGCGACCGATGCGAATGCAGAGCTTTTGCTCCACTCCTTCGTGGAGCGACGGAGCAAAAGAAGAAAGATTTAGGTTAACTAACTAAGACACTTTATTAATTATTTAAATTTTTACTGGTGCTAGACTTTTGTATCTTTCCTTAAACAGGGTTATTTTAAAAACTTAATTATGTATTAAGTTTTTAAAAATGGAAAAAGTAATAAGTTTGGGTCTTTTTTTAATGAATCGAAGAAATGCAAAAAAAAAGTTTTTTTTGCTTTATTTGTTTATTTTAATAATATATTAAAATAAACAAATACTTAATTACTTTTCATACTCAAAAAAAAAATTTAATTGAAAACATTTATTGGAGTTTTCAATAGCATTTGTCATTTTTTAATTAACAAAAAAAATTCTTTTTATTTTTCTATAGATAAAATGTTAAACATATATTTTTATTTTATATGTTTAACATTTTATCTATAGAAAAATGAAATATATATATATATTTATTTGCTTTTATTTTTCTCTAAATTATCATCTAACTTTTAAAATCTTTATAGTTCTTTCTGAAATCTATTATTCAAAATAATCCTAGAATCCTATCATATTATAGGATTGTAATTTTTGCCTTTTCTGGGACATTTAGCCTAAATGAATGTAATAATAATCTAAAGTTTAGGAGAAATAAAGATATTAAAAGAAAATTATTTAGAATATTTTATTCTAAAAGATAGAATAACAAATAATTTTTATAAAAATTTGTATATTGTATTTTAGAATGTTTTTTTATTCTTTTATTTTTCTTTATTAGTAAAGAAATTTTCAGGGACTTATATATAAACTTTCAAATTATTAAAAATCATAAATTTTTTTTTTCACCTATCATGTTTTCATTTGGAATCATTCAAATCTATGAATTCATTATTTACTTTAATATTTTATTAAAATACTAAAATAAAGAAATAAATTTTAAAAATAAATTTTAAAGATTTAAAAATAAAATTAAAGTTCTATTTTTATAAGAACCAAAAATATATATTAAAATTTTAATATTTAAATATATTTCATTTTATATGTCTCAATCTATTGTTAGTTCAACTAATTTAGAAACAAAAAGTTTAGTATTTGAATGTGAAACAGGAAATTATCATACCTTTTGTCCAATTAGTTGTGTTTCTTGGTTATATCAAAAAATTGAAGATAGTTTTTTTTTAGTTATTGGTACAAAAACTTGTGGTTATTTTTTACAAAATGCTTTAGGAGTAATGATTTTTGCTGAGCCACGTTATGCAATGGCAGAATTAGAAGAAAGTGATATTTCTGCTCAATTAAATGATTATAAAGAATTAAAACGTTTATGTTTACAAATTAAACAAGACCGAAATCCAAGTGTTATTGTATGGATTGGTACATGTACTACAGAAATTATAAAAATGGACTTAGAAGGAATGGCTCCACGATTAGAACGTGAAATTGAAATTCCAATTGTAGTAGCTCGTGCAAATGGTTTAGATTATGCTTTTACTCAAGGGGAAGATACTGTTTTATCTGCAATGGCTCAACGTTGTCCTGAATTCTCATCAAATGAGTTAAGTAATGAAGAAAATAATGTGATTGTTTCACAATCAAAGATTGCAAACATCAAAGAGAATTTATCAAATCAGAAAGCACAAGTTACACCTCTTGTTTTATTTGGTTCTGTACCCAACACAGTAGCAACAGAATTAAATTTAGAATTAAATAGACAAGGAATTGACATTTCTGGTTGGCTTCCTTCTCAACATTATGTAAATCTGCCTGCTTTAGGAAAAAATGTATATGTTTGCGGAATTAATCCTTTTTTAAGTCGAACAGCTACAACTTTAATGAGACGCCGAAAATGTCAATTAATTGGTGCACCTTTTCCAATTGGTCCTGACGGAACACGCGCATGGATTGAAAAAATTTGTTCTGTTTTTAATATAGAACCTCAAGGTTTAGAAGAACGTGAACAAAAAATTTGGCAAAGTTTAGAAAATGATTTGCAATTAATTTGTGGGAAATCAGTTTTTTTTATGGGAGATAATTTATTAGAAGTTTCATTAGCAAGATTTTTAATACGTTGTGGTATGATTGTTTATGAAATTGGAATTCCTTATATGGATAGACGCTTTCAAGCATCGGAACTTGAATTTCTTGAAAAAACATGTTTAGAAATGAATGTACCAATTCCTCGTATTATTGAAAAACCAGATAATTATTACCAAATTCAAAGAATTCGTGAATTACAACCTGATTTAGTTATTACTGGAATGGCTCATGCAAATCCATTGGAAGCTCGCGGAATTACAACAAAATGGTCTGTTGAATTCACTTTTTCTCAAATTCATGGATTTTCTAATGCACGCCAAATTTTAGATTTGGTTACTCGACCTTTAAAACGTCAAAAAACACTTAAAAATTTTAATTTTACAAAATAAAGTGCAAATAGTTATATAAAAGATATTTTATGTTTCTTTATCAATCTTAAATTGAAAAGATCATAGATTTTGCAGAACTTGCGCAGTATTCGTTTTTACACAAGCAAAAGTCATTATATGATTCTGAATAAAATTATAGATGATTGTTCTTTCAGGATTTTAGAATATTTGCTTCTTTTTTTTAGGATCTTTTATCCTGAAAAAAAAGAAGCAAATAAGCAAATTTTGACTAAAAGATAGTTATCAATCAATTTGTCAATTTAAGAGCATTTTTAACCAAAGATTCAGCAAAAATAATTTAATTTTTATTTGCTTCTTTGGTGAAGCCAACGCACTTGAATGACCAACCAAAGAAGCGGGAACAAAAAAGAACTCAAAGATTGTTCAGGATTGAAGATCTTGAATGAAAGAATAATAAAAAATTTGGAAAAAATAAACATTAAAAAAGTTTTTTTTTTAATTTCTTATATTTTTTTAATACTTTTTTGTATCAAAATTTTTTGATATTATAATTAATGATTAAATACGGTTTTTTTAAACAAAAATTTTTATATCAAATTTTTGATATAAAAATTAGAAATATACTAAAATTTTTCTAGCTTCACACTCAATTTTTAATATTATTCTTAAATAATATATATTTAAAAAATATAATTTATATGTGAACTTTTATTTCTTTTTGTATAGAAAATTTGAAATAATACTAACTTTATTTATTTTAATAAATTTAATACAATAATAAATTGTTTTAAATATTTTTTAAGCTTATAAATAAACATGCAATTTTATATCTATTAGTTTATGAGCAAAATTTATGAAGTCATTTTTTTCAAAAGTTTTTACATTTTTAAAACTTAGTTTAGTTTTTAATAAAAGTTCTTAAACTCAGTTATTTAATTTTTATTTTTATTTATTTTAAATTTTATTTGAATTTGTTTTTTTCTAATATTTGAGTTTTTATAATTTTTATTATACTTCTTTCTTTCTTTATTTTATCAATTTTAATTTTATTAATTAAAAAAAGAAGTGCAGAACATAGCAAAAGAAAGAATAAAAATAAAAAAGAAGTTAAAAACAAATAAAAAAAAAGAAAAAATTTTCAAACTTTATTCTTTTTTTTTTCGAAAACAAAGAATAATAGACAATTTCAACTTGTAAACTTTGTTTACAAGTAACTTGCGCTTTTTTGCTTCGGTGCTTCACTCCTTCGCTTTGCATGCGGAGCACAGCAAGCGAAGAAGCGCGACCAAAGCAAAAGAAGCAAGATTAAAATAATAATAATGAAATTTTATTTTTATACTGAAATTTTTTATTTCATTTTATGGGTCAAAAAATTAATCCTTTAGGATTCCGTGTAGGGATTACAAAAAAACATCAAAATCAATGGTTTGCTAGATTTCATAAGCATCAATATGCTCAAACTGTATTAGAAGATCGTTTTTTACGTCAAACTTTATTTAAAGTATTACCAGAAATTGTAGAAAAACAATCAAATCGTTCTCAAGTTGTTCCTAAAATTTCACATATTAAAATTGAACGTGGTTTTATTCCTTATGAAATTGGAATTCAAATTCATGCTCAAAATTGTGAAATGTTTAAATCAGCTGTTGAAAAATTGCAAGTTCAACCACAGCTAATTCATAATGTTTTAAAAAATCAAGTTCTATTAGAACAAGCAAGTTTTAAAGCAAAAGAAATGAATTCATTAATTAATAATGTACCAACAACAAGTTCTGATATTGAAAATAAAGAAACTTTAAATATTAATATTAAAAAATCATATAAAGTAAAAAATTTTCAAAAACGTAAAAATGCTTTAAAATTTTTCCAAGAACGCTTTTTAAAAAATATTTATTTATTAAAAGAAGGAAAAAAAATTTCTAGAAAATTTAAAAAAACAGAATTTAAAATTTCAACAAAAAAATCTTCTATTAAACAATTTAATACTAGAAATTTCTCAAATTCTAAAAATTTTAGAAGAGATAAAAATTCTTTTAATAAAAATTTTAGTAAAAATAAAAATAAAAAAGAGATTTCTTTTGATTCTAAAAAAACATACAATACAATTGTAAAAAAATATGGAGCTGTTCAATCAAATAAAATGACAAGATTTGTAGATTTATTTGTAGCTCAAACAAATCGCAAATTTATTAATGCATTAAAAAGTGAAATGAATTATTGGAATAAGTTTTTAAAAAATCATAAACAACAACAAATTCAAAAATATGGTTTCTTGAAAGAATCTCCAGTAGGGTACCAAAAAAAATGGAGTCTTATTAGACTTCAAAAAATTAAAACACAAAAAACTTTTGTTTTAATTAAATTATTAAAGTCTTTACAAAAACAAGCATTAAAAAAATTTGAAAATTTACGTCAAGAATATTTAGTATTAGGAACTTTATCAAAAACAAAAACTTTTGCTTATTTTCAAAGAATTCGTTTTATTAAATCATTAAGAAACTATATTCAACAAGTAAATAAACAATTAAAAAACCAAAAAAATTCAAAATTAACTGAATTAAACAATCTTGACCTTCAAAAACAACAAAAAAATTTACTTTCTTTAACAGAAATTGCATTAAGAAAAAAATTTGCAGATATTAAAAATGAGTCATTAAAAGTAAAATTTATTGATTTTTTACAAGAAAAAGTAAAACAACATCGTACTCAAAATATTTCTCTTTATTTAGCAACTCTTTCAGATTCTCGTAAAAATTTACGAAAAATTCGTAAATTTACTAAACAACAAGCAAATTTCTTATTTGGTATTAATTTAAATGAAAATTATAATAATGAAGAAAGACGTCGTGATGTTGTAAAAAATAAAGTTTTACAAACTATTAAACAAATTAATAGAAAAAATGAATTACAAAAAACTTTTCAGGAAATCTTTTTTGAACAATTACAAAAACTTAAAACAACATATCTTATGAATCTTGAATTAACTCCAAAAATTTCCTTTAAATTTTATTCTGTAAAACCACAAAATTTAGAAACAAAAGCTTCTTTTGTAGCTGATTCAATTGTGGATGATTTAGAGAAAAGAAAAGCTTTCCGTAGAGTTATTAAAAAAGCTAAAGAAGATCTTATGAAAACATCAAAAGTAAAAGGAGTAAAAATCCAAGTTTCAGGACGTTTAAATGGAGCTGAAATTGCACGCTCTGAATGGGTTCGTTCTGGTCGAGTACCTTTACAAACTTTACGTGCAAATATTGATTATTGTTATAAAACAGCTTATACTATTTATGGTATTATTGGTGTAAAAGTGTGGATTTATAAAGGTTATACAAAATAAACAAAATTAAAAATAATTTTTAGTGTTTCTTTGCTTCTTTGCTTTTGAAAAATTCTTTTGGTTTATGTTTGCCTTTGCAATAAAAATTGATTTTGAATGTTTAAGTTTGCTTGAATAAACATTTTCTTTGCATTTGCAATCCTCAACTTTTCGCTTCTTCGCGCTTTTTGGGGAGCGTAGTGCAAAAATGAATAATTGCAAATTCCAAAAGATAAGAGATCTTGAAAGAAGCATATCCAAATAAGTCAAGAAGTACAACAGCATAGCTATAAAAAAGAAGATTAATGATTCTAAATATACTCCAAACTCATTTTTTCATAGAGCAAAGCACAGCAAAAAAATTATCTAATATTGCAGATATATGTGTCTTTTTATTTGCTTTGTTGAGCAAAGAAGCATAAAAATTATTTCTTTTTATTTTCTAAAATCACAAAATTTTATACATTTAAATATATATTAAAATAGAGATAGTCTATTTTGTAAAATATATAAACAGAATAGAATATCTCTATTTTTTAATTTTTTAATTTCTTATAGAGTTTAGAGTTATATTTTCTAAACAAAAAGACAAAAATATATAAAAAAAAATATTTTTTTAAGACTCTTTATTTTTTTTAAGATTATTGGATTATAAGAAAAAAGAATTTATTATTTTATTTATAATTTTTTCAGAATCTTTGACTTTTGCTTTTTGCTTCTTCGCTCTTCACTCTTCGCTCCTTTGCAGAGCAATGAGCGAAGAGCGAAGAGCGAAGAGCAAAAGTAAATAAAAAAATTAAATAAATTTTTTAATAAGAAATCAATAGTTAAAAAACAATTGATTTTTTGATTTTAATTTTTTTAAAATGCAAAAATTAATTTTTTTAATAAAAAAAAATAAATTACTAAGCAACAAAACAAATAAACTGAATAACATTAAAAAAAGAAAACTTTTATCAACAAAAGTACTTTCAATTTGCAGTTTATTTGGAATCTATAGTTGTTCTTATAATATGATTCAGAAAGAAATATCAAAGATTCCAAAAAAAAACTTTTATATTAAAAGTACAAATACATCTATAGATAATTTTAATATTTTTTGGAATTGCGCATTTGATAAAGGGCGTTTAAAAAGTTTTGTTTTATGGTTTTTAAACACTTATGGAGAATACAAAACTATAGAATTATTAGAACAACTAAAAAATTTAGGATTTGGTTATGCAACAAAAGCAGGTGTTTCTTTGGGTATTGATGATTTAAAAATTCCATCTCAAAAATTTGATTTGATAAATCAAGCTGAATCAAAAATATTTAAAGGAATAGAAAAATATAAAAAAGGACAAATAACAGGAGTAGAAAGACTTCAACAATTAATTGATGTATGGAATCAAACAAGTGAATTTTTAAAGCAAGAAGTTATTCGAAATTTTGAAACAACAGATTTATTTAACCCTGTTTATATGATGGCATTTTCTGGAGCACGTGGAAATATTTCTCAAGTTCGACAATTAGTAGGTATGAGAGGTTTAATGTCAGACCCGCAAGGAAATATTATTGATTTTCCTATTCAAAGTAATTTCCGTGAAGGTTTAACATTAACAGAATACATTATTTCAACTTATGGGGCTAGGAAAGGTATTGTAGATACTGCTCTTCGAACAGCTACTGCAGGTTATTTAACTCGCCGATTAGTGGATGTTGCACAACATGTTATGATTTCTCAATTTGATTGTGGTACAACAAGAGGTATTTTTTTATTTGATATGAAAGAAGGTCCAAAAACAATTTATTCTTTTCAAAATCGTTTAATAGGACGTGTTTTAGCGAATGATATTGAATGTTCTAATAAGGAATCTTCAGTTGCTTTTAAAAAAGCTTATAGAAATCAAGAGATTTCATCTGCATTAGCAGCTTCAATTGCTAAAATAACAAAAAAAGCTTTTGTGCGTTCTCCATTAACTTGTGAAACTCGTAAACTAGTTTGTCAACTTTGCTATGGTTGGAGTTTAGCTTCTTCTAAATTGGTATCTCTTGGAGAAGCTGTTGGAGTTATAGCAGCCCAATCTATTGGAGAACCTGGAACTCAATTAACCATGAGAACATTTCATACAGGAGGTGTATTTTCAGGTGGATTAACAAATCAAATTATTGCACCTTATGATGGTTATGTTGAATATTCAGATACAATACCAGGAACTTGTATTCGAACTCCTCAAGGAGAGATAAGTTTTTTAACAAAAGCCCAAGGCTCTTTTTTTATTAAAGAAAAAGACTTTTTATTACAAGAAAATGTAAACAAACTTTTTAAATCTGAGTTTTATACAATTCCAGCGTATGCAATTTTATTTGCTCGTAATAAACAACAAGTTTTTAAAAAACAAATTGTAGCTCAATTTTCAAGCATTGCTCAACAACAAATCCAAAGAGGAAATGCAGAGCAAACTGTTTATGCAGAATTAGAAGGAGAAATTTCATTTTCTCAAATTGATTTATTAGAACAACAAAATGAAAAACTATTTGAAGATATTGTTTTAAAAGCAATTGACTGGTCTAAAATTTGGATTTTATCAGGTAAAATTTATTATGATTCATTAGGATTGAATTCTTTTGGAATAAATGGGGATTTCTTTAATAGAAATACAACTTTCCAAAAAATTTATTGGCATAATTTAAACTCTTGTTTTTTAGATTTTCCTTTAAAAAAACAGAAAAATAAGAATTTGATTTTTAAAAGTATTAAAAGATTTTCTTTAACAAAAAATAGAGACTTTTTTTATAAAAAAAGAATTATAAATTCAACATCCAATTCTTCAACTTTTGCTTTTTCGCTCCTTCGCAGCCTTTCACTGCTTCGGCGAAGCCGACCCGCTTCGGCAAAGCCGAGCGAAGAAGCGGAAGCGGAAGCGAAAGAAGCAAAAGCGAATGCAAAGCTTTTACGCAAGCAAAAGGAGCAAAAAGAAAGTATTTTAAACATTAATATAGAAAAATTTAATCTGAACAGAGAAAAAACAATTTTTTTTAATAAAATACCTAAAAACTTTTATATAAAAGGATTTAAAAACAAACTTGTTTTGTTTTTAAATAAAAAATTTTTATATTATTTTTATATAAATTTTAAAAAAAATAATAGTGTTTATCCTAACAATAAAAAAATTAAAAAAACAACTTGTAAACAAAGTTTACAAGCAAGAGCAAAAAAACTTTCTTATTTCTTTTTAATGAACACTCCCTTTGATATTATAAAATTTTTAAATAAAAAACCTTCAGTAAATAATGAATTACAACAAAATTTTGAAATATTTTCAAAATCAAAAATTATTTTTTCCAAATTTTATAATAATAAGAATGCAAGATTTTTCAAAATAGATGATTCTTTGCGAGTAAAAAAAATAAAACAAAAAATGAATCAATTTCAGTTTGAGAAAATTATTAAAAATAATTTTTTAAAAAATTTAAAAAATTTAAAAAATATGTCATATTCTAAGATTAATTCATATAATAAAAATATAAAAGAAAATCCTTTTTATGATTTAAAATTAGTTGGTATAAATAATATTTATAATATTAAAAAAATTGAAGATGATTTAAAAAAATCAATTATAGAAAAACAAAAAAAGAAAAAAACGGCAAAAAAAATTTTTTTATATAATAAAAAACAAAAAACAACAAATATGGTTCCTTTAAAAGTTTTATTAAAAAATAAAGCAAATAACCTTTATTTTTATCCATTTAGAACATTTATTCGATTTTTTCTTTTTAAAAAAATTAATCGAATACATTTTTTTTCTTATTATATGAAAAAAACTTTAAAATCTTCAGTTACAAAAAAAAAGAAAAAATTAAAATCTTTACTTTCTGATTTAAATACAACAAAACAAAAAAATGTAAAAAAACTAATGAATCCATTTATTTTAAAAAATTCAATTCCAAACTTTCTTAAAAAGAAAACAATTAAAAAAAAAATTTTTTCAACAATTCCAGAATTGAAAGATTCTTTATCTGAAATTTACAATTTTAAAAAAGTTCAAAAAACTGATATAAAAAATTATTCAGTTCTTTCTTTTAGGATCTTTGATCATCTTCAACTTGCGCTTCTTCGCAGCTGCTCCTTCGCATGCGGGTCGGCTTCGCCTTCGCGAAGCGAGCAGCGAAAGGAAGCGAATGCAAAACTTTTGCTTGCTCCTTCGCATGCGGAGCGCGTCTTCGGCGAAGCCGACGCGCTTGCATTCGCTTCGGCTGCGCCGATGCGAAGAACCGAAGAAAGAAGCGAAGCAAAAAAGCAAAAGCCTAAGATGTCTTTGCTTCACTCCATGAGTGAAAGAAGTGAAGAAGAAAAATTTTTTATTGCAAAATCAAAAGAAAAAAACAAGATTCAAAAAAAAAGAATAAACTTACAAAAAAATTCTTTGGCCACACGTTCACTTTTTGGTTTTAACTCCTTTGCTTCACAAGAGCAAAAAGCACAGCAAATAAAAGGAAGTTTGGATTTAAGAATCTTTGATTCTAAAAAGAAGCGAAGTGAAAAAAAAGCAACTTGCACTTCGTGGAACGAATGCAAAGCTTTTGCGCAAACAAAAGAAGCAAAAAATAGAAATAGTAAAAAACTTAATCGTTTTTATAAAAGAAAACCAATTTTAACTCTGCCTGTAAATAAAATTTCTTTTAAAAAATTTGGTTATATTTTTTCAATCAATAATAAAAATTATACTAATAGTATAAAATCTAAAATAAAATCTGATCTTATTTTAAGTTATTTTCCATTAACAAATTCTTATAATACACCTATTAGTTCTTCAACTATAAATGATCCGGGCAAAAATTTTCAAAAACTTTCATTAGGAAATACACTTAATTTTAGCCCTTTTTTAGATATTGCATTTCGTTGGTTTCCTTCAAATTCTCAAACAATTTCAAATGGGATTTATATTTGGCCAAGAAATTTTCTTATTAATGAAAGAACAATTGAAAAAGATATTAAAACTTATAATAAAATATACAGAGAAAATCCAGACTTTTATATAAACAATTATTATTTTGTTCAAAAAAAAAGATGGATTCATCTTAATGGTTTATTTAAAAAATATAATAAAAAAGAAATCTTCAATTTCAACAAATATATAGATAAACTTTCACAAAATATGATAAATAGAAATTTTCTATATAATAAAAATTATTCTTTCTTTTGCATTTGCTCCGCGAAGCAAACAAAGTTTGCAATTGGACTAATTTCATTAAATTCACTTTTTAACTCTGCAACACAAAGCAAAAAGGATGGTGCAGTGAATGAAAGAATGAAAGCAAGTTTGGAGTTTGGAATCTTTGATTGTCTTCACACGTGCCGCTCAAGCTTTGCCCAAGTAACCACTTTGATTGACAACAAAAAGAATATTCCATATGAAAAATATGGAAAAAAATCTTATAATTTTAAGTTCCGTTATGATTTAACTTTAAATCAAAAATTAAAAATATTTGTAACAAAAAAATATGTAAAAAAATTGTTCTGTTTTAATCAATCTACATTTAAAGAAATTGAAGATGTCTTAAAAATAAAAACACCTTTTTTTAATTACATTACAAAATTTTCCAAGTTTTCAGTTTATAAACAGGATTTTTATTATATTCCCCAAGAGAATTCTAAATTTAATATTTTGAATATTAAAGAACACAAATTTGGAACTCAATTCTCTCCAAAATTTTATTTATCAAATCGTCAAGGGTTTAAAAAATATTTATCTTCAGAAGTTTCAGGTTTAACAAGGATTTCTACTCAAATTCCAAATAAAAATGTAAAAACAAAGCTTAAAAACGAGAATTTTGGTAAAATTTCAATAAATAAAGACAGCACATTTGAAATTAAAGATTCTCTTGGCACTGGTGAAGCTTTCGCTCCTGTACTTCTGCGCATAGCTCCGCAAGCAAAAAAAAGCGTAACATCTTTGATTGATGAAAAAAAGCAAGAAAAAGAATTTTTAATATCTTGTCTTTATGAAAATAATTTAAAAAATAATTTTTTAATTTCTAAAAAATTTAATAAAAAAACAATTTTTCCACAAAACAACAAAAAACACAAAAATTTTCTTTCTTCTATTAAAATAAAGAAAGCATCTTATAATATGAACATTAATATCAGAAATAAAATGAGTTCAAATATTTTTAAAAAAATTTTTAAAAAACAAAAAAATCAAAAAAATCAAAAAAATCAAAATATTAAAAATATTAAATGTAGTAATTTTTATCAAAAAAATTCTGACTTTTGCATTCGCTCCGCGAAGCAAACAAAGTTTGCAAGTTTTAATAAAATTTTATCAAATAAAAGAATTGAAGAAAAACCTTTTATTGCACACTTAAAAAATCAATCCGTTTTTTTTAGTTGTATACCATTCATTTCACACAAAAAATCTTTTAAAGATTCAAAACAAAAGAAATTTGTAAACAAAGTTTACAAGCAACTTGCGCAGCCGCTTTGCGGAAGCATCAGCTCCTTCGCTCGCGAAGAAGTGAAAAGCCACCCCGTGGAAGCGAATGCAAAGCTTTTGCTCCACTCCTTCGCTGCTCGCTTCGCGAAGGCGAAGCCGACCCGCAAGCGAACGGGCAGAGCGAAAAAGCAAAAAGAGAAAATTAATAAACAAAACCAAAAATTTGATAAAATAAAACAAAAACAAACATTCAAAATGAAATATAAACCTTTTATTTCAACTTCTCAAGTGGAAAGAATTAAAAAACCAGGCTGGGTTTATTTTTTAATTAATTCTTATAATCAAAATTTTATAAATAAGAATGAATTTATTTCTTTAAATTCACAAAGTAAAGAAGATTTTTCAGTATTAAAGAACAATTTTTTAAAATCCAATGAAAAATTAAAAATAAAAAATTTTCTTTCTTTTAAAATTCTGCATCAAACTTTTATCAATGAAGGAAAAAAAGTTATTCATGATATTTGTTTTGAACAAAATAAAATTTATATTGAAAATGTAAATTTATCACTACACTCTTCTTTTTTTGGAATTGAAGATTATCAACAACTTGCACTTTGCTCCTTTTCTCCTTCACTCGGTTCTCTTTGCATCGGTGCTTCACTCCTTCGCATCGCTTGCGGGACGCAGCGATGCGAAGACGCGCGAACTGAAGCGAAAGGATCGAAGGCTTTGCCGACCCGCGATGCAAGCGCAACCGAAGCAAATCTTGTTGACTTTGCAGAAGAAAGAAAATTAAAAAATAAAAAAATAAAAATTAGTAAACTTTATACAAACAATAATTGTCGTTTTTTTGATGGATTTGTATCAACTATGCTTTTTACTGAAAAAAATGAAAATATTTCAATATCATTTGCTGCATGTTCACAAAGTGAAAGTGTGCAAAAAAGCAAAAATGAAATAAAGCCAAATAATCTTGCTTTATTGTTGCGCCCAATTCAACATAAAATTTTGCCAAATCCTCAAATTTTTAAACAAGAAATTTCTAATAATCAAAAAAATTCTTATAATAATTATTCAATTTTATTTTATAAAGATTATCATTCAAATTTATTAAATCTTCAAAATTGTCATAAAAAAAGTCTGTCAAAATTTCCATCTGTTGATTTTCAAATTCGCCAAGTATCTCCAAATATAAACTTAAATTCATTGATTCATTCAAGATATAGAACAACTTGCACTTCTCGCGGAGCGAAGGCTTTGCCGAACCGCGAAGGCAAAGCCTTTGCTTCTTTCGCTCCACTCCATGGGCGAAGAAGTGAAAAAGCAAAAGTCAAAGAGCGTCTTTATAATAAGAAAGAAACTATTATAAAGAAAAAAGTAAAAAATAATATAAAAACCAAAATTTTAAATAAAATGAAAAATAACAAAAGTTTCATAACTCTTTCTAATAAAACATCTTTAAAATTAAAAAAACAATCTTATGATAAAAAAGTTAGCTTTTATATGAAAAAATATTCAATGTATAATAAACCTTATTATTTTTCAAATATTTTTTATTCAGCATATAAAATGCATTCATTTTCACTTGAATTAAAAAATACAAAACCTTTAGGTTTGGATTTTGGATTTAATATTCCTACTATAATTTTAAAACCATCTTATTCAAATGTAATAAAACAACAAAACTTAAATTTTTTAACTTGTAAACAAAGTTTACAAACAACTTGCACTTCAGTTCTTTGCACCGCTCCTTTTGCTCGCGGGTCGGCAAAGCCTTCACTCCGTGAGAAGCAAAGAGCAAAAGGAGAAAGCAATTATTCAATTTCTAAAAGAGAAAATAATTTAAGTCAAATGTTTTATTATTTAATGAAAAAAAATATGCTTCGCAAACTATGGATTTCAAAAAATGTTCAAAACTTTTCTGTTGATACATACAAAAATAGGTTTAATAGAAATCAAGTCTCTTCAAAAAATTTGAATTCTTTTTTTGCATTATTTTATTTATATCCATACCCATTTATTGAATGGTCTTTAACTAGAAAAGATGACTATTTAGCAAACAGTTTATTATCTTCAAATAAAACAATTGAAAATATTAAAAACTGTCTTTTTCCAAATTCATATTATAAGAATTTTTTTACTAATAATATTAAATTTCAAAATTTTAAAAATTCAATTCTGAATTATAAACAATCAGGTATTGGAAATCTACATACAATGAATATGCAACCTTTTTCATTTGCTTTTCCTCGTATAAAAAATTCTTTTTTACTTTATAAAGCTTTTAATAAAATATTAGCAAATCAAATTTATGCAACTACTAATTTATTAAGTCCTTTTGAAGGTGAATTATTAACACAAAATAACAATAATAAATGGTGGAATCAATCTGCAGAAACTGATTTAACACATAAAAAATTAGATATAAAACATTATATTTTTTTAACAAAAAAAGATATGTTTAGTATTTCACTTGATTTGAATTCAAATGCAAAAATGACAAAATATATTCAACAAAATAAAAAATTTGATATAAATGAATACCTTAGTTTATTTTCAACATTGTATTCAAACTATAACAATTTATTTAATAAAAATATTAAACAACAAACTCAAAAAAAATTATTTGATAAACTAAAAACTTCTACACTTAATACTTTAAATGTGCATTTAAATACATATTTAAGTACTCATAATAAAAAAAAATATAATATTTTAAATTTTGTAACTAAATATAAAAATAAAATTTATAAATTAAAAGGATTATCAATAGGAAAAGTTTCAGAGAATAAAGTTTTAAATCTTCATTTAGGAAAATTTTTATTAAGAGGAGATAATATTTCTTTTGATCAAAAAATTGATCAAACAGGACAAATTATTCATTTAAGTTCAAAAAAAATAACTTTACGTTATGCTCAACCTTTTTTAATTTCACCAAAAGGGATTTTACATGTACAACAAGGAGATTATGTATATAGAAATGCACCTATTATTACTTTACCTTTTGAAACTTTAACTACAGGAGATATTGTGCAAGGTATTCCAAAAGTTGAACAATATTTGGAAGCACGCACAACACAAAATGGTCGCTTTTTTCTTTATAGTTTGCCTGTTTTACAAAAAGCAATTTTTGAACGTTATCGCACTAAATTACCTTTAGAACAAGCTGTTGCTCAAAGTTTTTTAAAAATACAACAAATTATTGTTGATGGAGTCCAAAGAGTTTATAGATCTCAAGGTGTTAGTATTGCAGAAAAACACTTAGAAGTTATTGTTAAACAAATGACTTCTAAAGTTCAAATTATTCATGGAGGTCAAACAGGGTTTTTCCCTGGTGAATTAGTTGATTTAGAAATTGTTGAAAGTGTTAATAAATTTTTAATGGTAAAAATTCGTTATGAACCAATTGTTTTAGGAATAACAAGAGCTTCATTAGAAGTTGATAGTTTTTTATCTGCAGCAAGTTTTCAACAAACTACAAAAATTTTAGCCAAAGCATCCTTATTAAAGAAAAAAGATTATCTTAAAGGTTTAAAAGAAAATCTTTTAGTTGGAAATTTAATTCCAGCAGGAACTGGATTTATGAATTCCTATCAATTGTAATTCTAAATTTTTTTTTTTCATTTCACTCGTTGCTTTGGTCGTGCTAGCGCTTCGCGCATCGCTCCTGCGCATCTTCGGCTTTCCCGACCCGCGAGTGAAGAAGCAATGCGCAGACCCACATGCGAAGATGAATGTTTAAATAGAAAAGCATAATGAATGAAAGCATTTGATCTATGTATTCTTTTGCTTTAATTTGCTGTGCTTTTATTCTTTCTGAATAAAAGATTTTTCAGAATTGAAAATCTTTTGGAATTTTTGATATGCTTCTTTTGCAATTTTTGACTTTTGCTTTTTGCTCCTTCGCTTCGCGAAGAAGCGAAAGCTTTGTATTTGCTCCTTCGCTTCGGCTGCGCCGAAGCGAATCCGTGGATCGGTCTCGCTAGTGCATCGCTCTTCGCTTCGGCACAGCCGAAGCGAAGAGCGATGCACTAGCGAGACCGATCCAGCGAAAGAAGCGCAAGTTGCTTTTCACTTCTTTGCACCGCTCCTTCGCTCGTGGAGCGATGCGAAGAGCAAAAAAATGCAATAGCTATTGCATTTGTGAAACAAAGCGCAAGCTGCTCTTCGCATCGCTCCACGAGCGAAGGAGCACCGTAAACTTTGTTTACAAGTTTTTTAATAAACAGTTCAAATCAAAAAATTAATAAAATAAACCTTAAATAATTCTATTTATATTTTAATTATAAAAAGAAAAACAATTGAAATTTTGTTTCAATTGTTTTTCTTTTTATATTCTTGACTTTTTTTTTTTTCCTTTTTAAAATATAAAAATAATCTTAAAATATATATAAATTTTTTTATTATTTTAAACATTTTAATTTTAAAAATTAGCCTGCTTAACTCAATCGGTAGAGTATCGGTTTTGTAAACCGAAGGTTATCGGTTCAACTCCGATAGTAGGCTTTAAATTGTTTTTATATTATCTTTTAGGTGCTTTTAACAACCATTTGCAATTGTTCAACAAAATTGCTTTGCTCCTTTGCTTCGGTCTTTCACTCTTCGCTGCGTTCCTTCTTCGCGTCGGTGCGCTAGCGCGACCGAAGCGAAGGAGTGAAAAGCGAAGGAGCAATGCGATGGAGCAAAGCAGCAAAAGATTAAAGAAGCACAAGAAAAGACTCTATAAAAAATTTTCAGAAAAATTAATCTCTTTATTCTAATTAATTTTTCTTATATAAAGTAGTTAGGGTTGATTTCTTTTTTTTTATAATTATTTCTAATAATATCAAATTTGTTCTTTTTATTTCATTGAAAATATCCAAGTTCACTCTTTTTATTTAAATCTTTTAATGTCTTCAATTGTGTATAAATATTCAAACTAAAAGAAGAAAATAAAAAAGGAAGTTTTTTTAATTTTAAAAAATATTTAATACATACAAATTTTCTAATTTAAAATATAGATATTAAAATTTTTAGATTTATGGTACAAAAATGAAAATTCTTTGATGTTTATTAGGAATCTATTATTATTATTATTAATCATTGTTCTGATTTTGGAATCTTCTTTTACTTCTTCTTCGGTCGCGCTAGCGCTTCGCTCTTCGCATCGGCTGCGCCGATGCGAAGAGCGAAGAGCGAAGCGCTAGCGCGAACCGAAGAAAGGAAGCAAATGCAAAGCCGACTCGCAAGCAAAAGAAGAAGAAAGAATTATGTATTTAACACTTTTTAATTATTTTTAAAATTTATTTAAATACATCAACTTTTATTTTTTATTTTTGTTCAAGAGAACAAAAATTTTTCAAAATTTTATTTTGTTATTAAATAAAAAAAAACGTAAAAAATTTTCTAAAAAATATGTTTTATTGGAAAATTTCATTTATGATTTCTTAAATTGGAGAATTGAGAATTTAGACAATAAAAATAATACTAAAAATTTACAATTGGAAAAAATTCGAATAAAAGATTTAAACTCATCTTCACAATTTAGCAATATTAAAAATGATAGGGTTCTTTCTTTTAATGAAAATTCTTATAAAAATAAGAATTTTTTAATAAAATATTTCCAATTTAATCCAGGATTGTTTTTCCCACAAAAAAAAAATTTTATGCAATATTGGATTTTTCCTTTAATTGGTTTTGTTGGATTAACTTGGAATAAAAATTCAAATTTATTTGAAATAATAGATTGTCATCAACTTGCGCTTCTTTCTTCGGTTCTTCGCATCGGCGCAGCCGAAGCGAATGCAAGCGAACCGACGCATTCCGCTTTGGTTCTTCGCATCGGCGCAGCCGAAGCGAATGCAAGCGCACCGAGCGAAGAAACGAATGCAAAGCTTTTGCTTCTTTCGCACGCAGAGCGCAGCAAAGAAGCAAAAAAGCAAAAGTCTAATAAAAAAAATATTAATAATAATATTTTAATTAATAAAAAAAATGAAAACTATAATTTAAATCAAATTTCTAAATCTGTTGAATCCTCATTTAGTTTTCCAATTCAACAAGAGCAAGAAAGCTATCCAAATGATTTATATGAATATTATTTCATGGCAAAATCTGAACTTGAACAAAAACTTTCAAAGTTAAATAATAATGGAAATCAACTTGCGTTTCTTTCTTCGGTTCTTCGCTTCGGCGCAGCCGAAGCGAATGCAAGCACTGCGTTCCGCAAGACACGCTCCACGAGCGAAGAAGCAAAAAAGCAAAAGTCTGTGAAATCATTTATAAAAAACTATCAAGTATATGATAAAGATGATATGCTTTTAAATTTTTTTTTATGGTCTAAAACTAGACCAATTGAAATTGGTACCTTATTTTTTAATAAAAATAAACAAAATTTAACAAATATTGTTCCAACTTTAACATCTAATATAAGAGAAATATATAAAAACAGTCCGAAAAAATTATTGCCAATTTCAATGTATTATAAAAACTTAAACAATAATAACTTGCGCAGCCGCTTTGCGGAAGCATCGGCTCCGCTGAAGCAAATGCAAAGCTTTTGCTCCACTCCTTCGCTGCTCGCTTCGCGAAGGCGAAGCCGACCCGCAAGCAAACGGGCGGAGCGAAAAAGCAAAAGTCAGAAAGAAGAAAAGCACAAGTCAAAGACTCAAAGAAATAAAATAAAAAAAAATACATTGTTTTCACTCCTTCGTAGCCGCAAAGTGAAAGCGAAAGAAGACAATGAAAGATTGATGAAAATAATTAAAATACCTAATACTTTTTCTATAAAACCTATCAATCAAAAACAAAAAGATATTTTGCATGATCATCCTATACGTTCTTATGAAAAAGCAAAAATATTATTAGATAATGCAATTAAAAATTTTCTATTAAAAGAAACCAATAATAAAGATAAAAATTTTAAAAATTTTATATCTATTTATTCTTTAGACAAGTTAAAAAATCAAAATTATTTTATAAATAAAAATATAACTCAATCAAAACTTTTATTTAATTTTTCTATATTAAAGAGTTCTCAAAAAAATAAATGTTTATCAGATTCAAAAATTAATTCAACTTCTTTTGGAATTTTTGAATTCAAAAACAAAGAGCCAGAACAATCTAAGATTGCAAATGAATCAAATATCTTAAAAGTTCAAAACAATAACAAAGTAAAAGAAAATAATATTTTTATTAAAAAAGTAACAGAGAAATTAAAATTTGATTTAGATAAATTGTTATTTTCAAAAAGATTTAAAAAGAATTTTATTCTTTTAAATAATAATACACAACAAAATCACTTGCAAACAAAGTTTGCAAGCAACCTGCGCTTCTTTCGCTTGCGGGTCGGCTTCGCCTTCGCGAAGCGAGCAGCGAAGGAACGAATGCAGAGCTTTTGCTCCACTCCGTGGAGCAAAAGAAGAAAAAATAATTTAAAGTTTCTTTTTTTATTAAATTCAAATTTAAAAAATACAAAAAATATTTTAAAAAACTTTAAAAAAATGAAAGGTAGAATCCCTTCTATAAAAGAAAATAAAATAAAAAATTATATTTATGAATTATCTGTTTTAAATTATTGGAAAAAATCTTTAAATTTATTAAATTTAAATAACAACAAACTATCTTATTCTTCAAAATTTTTCAAAAAAGACAGATTTTTTGTTGAAAATTATTTAAACTCTCAGATAAATAGTAAAATGTTACAACAAAATATTAAAACAAAAGAAAAAATACTTGCAAACTTTGTTTCCAAGCAACCTGCGCAGCCGCTTTGCGGAAGCATCGGCTCTTTCACTCGCGAAGAAGCGCATGCAGAGCTTTTGCTGCTTCGGCGAAGCCGACCCGCAAGCAAAGCAAAAAGCACGCAAAAGAAGAATGAAGATTTTCTTTATAAAAAAAATAAAGTTCATTTAAAGAAGCAAAAACACAATGAAAGAAATAGCCAAGAATTTTTTAATAAATTTGTTAAGATTCAAAAACTTTTAAAAACAAATACCAAAAACTCTTCTTTATTTCCATTTCAATCCTCAAATTTTAATCCAATAAAATTAAACAATTCAATTATAACTAGTGATCTTTTTTATAAAGATAATTTTAATATTCTTTCAAATAAATTTCTTTATAATAAAAAACAAAATTTGTTATATAATTATCATTTATATTCTTCTAAAATAAATTCAAAAGAAAATTATATTAATAGAAATTTTTATAAAAAAAATAAAAAAGTTTTAGGTAAATTTATATTGAAATCAATTGCTAACTCTGCAACAAAAATTAATGATTTTAATAAATTTCCTGTCAAATTTAAAAATCAAAAATTTGAAACATCTTCTTTTAAAATCAAAGATCATTCTGAACTTGCTTCTTTCGCTTCGGTTCTTCGCATCGGCGCAGCCGAAGCAAATGCAAGCGAACCGAAGCGAAGAAGCGAAAAGCATTCACTTTTGATTCTTTCGCATCGCTCCTTCGCGGATGCAAAGAGTGAAGAAGTGAAAAGCAAGCAAAAGTCAAAGATTCAGGAAAGTCAATCTAAGATTGATGCAGAGCAATCTAAAATACTACAAACTAAAGAAAAAAATTCTATAAATTTTATTTTACATTTAAAACAAATATCTTTTAATATAAATAATTTCAATAGTAAATTATATTCTTTAATAGATAATATTTATAATATTTTCTCTAATGATTTAACTAAAAAAACAACTTCTTTAGAAACAAATTCTAAAAATATAAAATTTGTAAAAAATCATACTTGTAAACAAAGTTTACAAGCAACTTTCACTTCTTCGCATCGGTGCGCTTGCATTCGCTTCGGCTGCGCCGAAGCGAAGAACCGAAGCGAAAAGCCGCTCCTTCGCTTCGGCGCAGCCGAAACGAAAGGCAGCAGTCACGGAGTGAGCAAAGCTTTTTCTTCTTTCACTTCTTCGAGAGCAAAGGAGCCGATGCGAAGAAGTGAAAAAGCAAAAGAAGTAAGAAAAAAATTAATAAAGAAAAAAAATAATTTAAAAGTATTTAAGCTTGGTTTAAATACAAAAAGTTTTAATAAAAATTTAAAAAAAAATAAAAAAGAAAAAATATTTCGTTCTTTATTATCTTATAAATTCTCTTATGAAAATGCAAATCCACAAAAAGAACAGAAAGTAAATTTAAAAAAAAATATTATGTATTCTGAAATGAAACTTCAAAATAATCTAAGATCATCATCACTCTTAGATCTTCGTCAACTTGCGCTTCTTTCGCTTGCGGGTCGGCTTCGCCTTCGCGAAGCGAGCAGCGAAGAAACGAATGCAAAGCTTTTGCTCCACTCCTTCGCTGCTCGCTTCGCGAAGGCGAAGCCGACCCGCAAGCGAACGGGCGGAGCAAAAAAGCAAAAGTCTAAGATTGACAAAGCAAAGCAAAGAAGCGAAGTAAAGAAAAAATTAAAAAAAAGAATGCGAAATTTATTATCTATTAATTCCAATAATAATAAAATTCACTATAAATTTGATTATCAACTTGCGCTGCGTTCCTCTTCGGCAAAGCCGAGCGAAGAAGCAAAAAAGCAAAAGTCTAAAATTGATGATAAAAAAACTACATTTAAAAAAATAAATTCTCTAAATTCTTCTGCATTATTTTCACAATCAGTAATTGGTAATAAAATAAGAGTTCAAAAACTTGCAAACAATATTAGCTTTGCTTCGGTTCTTCGCAGCCACTCTGCGGAAGCGAATGCAAGCGTACCGATGCGAATGCAAAAGAAAGAAAAAAATTATTATAAAAATAAAATTTCATTAAATCGTATTTTACGAAGAATTGGTTTTGTATTTCTTTCAGAATTAAAAATAAAGAAAAATTCTTATCAAAATATAAATGTTTCATTATATAATATGAATTTGAATAAAAAAGACTTATTGATACAACGTTTTGAAAAAGAAAAATCTTTACAAAAAAAACGTCGTCGAAAAAAATTAAAACTTGAAACACGTCGTAGAAAAAAAAGAAAACGTTTCTACCCACGACCTATTTGGTTGCGTTATAGTCTTTATAAAAAATTCCTTAACAGTAGACATTCTTATAATAATTTCTATTATAGAAAAAAAGTTTTCTTTGCATCGCTCCTTTCGCTCGCGGGTCGGCAAAGCCTTCGCTCCTTTCGCTCTACTCCTTCGCTTCTTCGGCTTTGCCGACCCGCGAGTGAAAGGGCGAAAAGAAGCGAAGAACAAAATCTTCAATCAACTATGCTTAGCTTCGCGGAGCGAATGCAAAGCAAAGAAAATAACAAAAAATTAAGTATACATATTCCTGAAAAAAATGAAAAGATAATAAACATCTCTAACTTTTTTTTAAAAAATCAAAAATTAAAAAATAAAATTTACAGAAATAATAAACAAAAATGGGGAAATTTTATACAAGATACTCCTCAATTTGAAAAAATTTCTTTGAAAAAAATAAAATTTTTTCCTCATTTTCCTGTTTTTCAAAATAAAGAATATTATAAGGTTTCTAGTCGTATTTTAGCTGAATTTCAACCATTATGTTGGAAATCTTATTGGTTACGTTCAAATTTAACACCTTATATGAATCGAATACAAAAGAATTTTTCTTTTATGAAACAGGTTGAAAAAACGAATAATATTTCTAATATTAATACTTTTTTATATAAAATATTTGGTTTTTTTTCATATGATTTTTATTCTTTTAAATTTAAAATGTTACCTTTTTATACAGATTTTAAAAATTCTTTTGATAACCAGCATGCATTTTATTTATCCAATTTATTATTTCAAGAAAGCACAAATAAAATTGCTGAATATAATCGTATTGAATTTGAACGTTTTTCAGAAATTTTAAAAAATGTTAAATTTAATATGAATTTAGAAGGACAACTAAAACCAAAAAGCTATAAATTTATTGCTTGGAAATATTTACTTTCTTCAAGAGAATTGAAAACATTTAATAAGAAAAATTTTTGGTATCGTTTATCTTATAATACCAAACCAAATCTTTCTTCAGTTTCTCCATTTGTTATTTTGTCAAATACTTTTTCTAAAAATTCTGCTTCAATTAAACCTTATGGATCAAGTGGTACTTTAAGAGCTTTATGGACTTTTAATAAAAGCAATATATTTACATTTAAAGAAAAAAATCAAATACGTGATTTATGGGAACAAACCAAATTACGTGAACAATTAAAGTCAAATCAAACAAAAAAATTTTTAATGAATTTAATAAAAGTTAAAGATAATTTATATCTAAAAGATATTTTTTCTCACTCTTTGATTTCACATCCACTTCTTTCTGAATCATATAATAAGAAAAATTTGCTTTCATTCACAGACTCCTTTGCTCCAAAAGAGAGTAAAGTACCCCAAAGTGAAAGCAACTTTCAGCAAATGAAAGAAGAAGTAACTTGCGCAAGCAAAGCTTTTACGCAAGCAAAAGACACAAAAAAATCTTCAAATTTAAAAAACTTAAATATAATCAATTTTTCTACAATTAAAAAATTACAAACAACACAAAGAAAACTTGTTTTAATGTCTTTATTTCAACAAAATTCTCTTGTTTTGATGAAGCAACCTGCGCTTCTTTCGCTTGCGGGTCGGCTTCGCCTTCGCGAAGCGAGCAGCGAAGGAACGAATGCAGAGCTTTTGCTCCACTCCGTGGAGCAAAAGAAAAAACAAAATTATTCAAATTCTATCCAAAATAAAATGAATAATATATGTTTTAATTATTATATACGTCTTTTAAAATCAAAAATTTCCAATTCAAAATTAAATACTAAAAAAAATTTGACTCTTGATTCTATCATTCGCAGAGCAATGCAAACACAAAGACGCAAAGCACTAAAATCAAAAAATTTTGTATTTTCATATACTCTTAAAAATAAAAAAGATTTACCTTTCATAAATATAGGAAAACCTCGACTGTTAAAACCATCTTCTTATTTCTGGTGGTCTAGTAAAAATTTTCAAATTCCTTTTAATTTAAATATTTTTAATGACAGTTATACAAGTTTATTCTTCTTTCATTCCTTCACTCCTCTGAATGCAGAGCATAGTGAAAAAAAGCCTGAATCTTATAATAAAAAAGAAAAACCAAAAATTCAAATAACACAGCAAACTCAAACAAATAAATTAATTGTTTTCTTTGGCTTTGCCTTCGCTCCGCGAGCACAATATATTTTTATTTTTTCAATTTTGTTACATTTATCTATTTTATTTTCTTTTATACGAATTCCAGAATTAAGAGGGTTATTAAAATTTCAAATATTACTTTTTTATAAAATTTCTAATAGTTATTTTATAATACTTTATTCGATTTATGATTTATTAAAAAAATATAAAACAGAAACTTTTAAAACTTATAATTCTTTATATCAAAAAACTTATAAACTTCTTTCATATATTAATATTTTAGACTTGGAATCACAAAATGCTCATTCATTCCGTTCATTTGGAAAATCTGATTATTCAGGTCTCCACTTTGAAAAAGAAACAAATAAAATTGTTTTTTCTGAACTTGCTTCTTTCGCTTCTTCGCGAGCGAAGGAGCCAATGCGTCGCTCCGCTTCTTCGCGCGCGGGTCGGCTTCGCCTTCGCGAAGCGAGCAGCAAAAAGTCGAGCGAAGAAGCGAAAAAGCTAAAGTTGAAGAATCAGAATATTCAAAAAACTAAAACAAAAGAAAAAAGAAATTTTTATAATTTAAAATATTCAAATATTTTAAACAAAATTAACAAAAATAATAAACAAAAAAAACAATTTTCTTCTTATTATTTTTTATATAAAATATCATTTTATAAAAATTTAAAAAATAAAAAATATTTTTATTTTCCTACATTAAACCAAATGTCAGATTTAACATTAAAAAGTATGCATTTTTATGATAAACCATATGATTTTTCATATTCTATAAAACAATGGGCAGGTGCATTAAAATATCCAAAAATATATAACAAAAATTTAAAATCTTATAATGAAAATAAGAAACTTGTAAACAAAGTTTACTTTACAAGTAAAACACCTTTTATTTATTCTTTTTCATATAATTTTATTGAATTTTTTTATTCAAAAAAAATTTTAAGTACGTCTTCAAATAATGAAAGCAACAAAAAAACCAAAAAAAATTTATACCAAAAGTCAGATTTTAAAATTCTAAAATTAGATATTAAAAAGAATTTTATAACAGAATTATATAAAAGATTTATGTCTTTTAAGAATATTCAAACTTATTTTGCTCTTTTTTTCTTATATTTATCATATGGTTTCGTACGTTTCAGTATTGGGTTATTTGAATCAAGTTATCAATTTTTATTAAAAATAATTGATTTATTTGAAAGTTTTTTATTAATTATTTATAAATTTTTAGAAAAACCAGCAGAATTAATGATTGAATGGATTGCTCAAATTTTTCTAATTGAATGGTCTTCTGATCCTTCAAGTTTTATACCAGAAACTTTTGATATGTATTTTTGGTATTCTTTTCAAAAATTTTTCCGTAATACTCGAATTTTAGGTTTTGTAGAATTCCAAAATTCTACAAATATTTATAATATTATGAATTCTTTTGAATTTAGTGGATTCAATGGAAAACAAATACAATTCCATAATTATAATAATGATATTTTAAGTATAGAAAAAACATTGGGTACTTCAATGTTCTCTTTTTCTATTTCAAATATTTTAGGGTTTTTTATGCAACGTCGTTTATGGAATTTTTTCCATTTATTTATTGATTCTATGTTAAAACCAGATATTGATTTAATTATTAGACAGAAAAAAGGAAAGATTTTTTGGGATATTTGGGCAGACATTTTAATTCGAGCTGCTGAACAATATAACATTAATATTCCATCTTTGACTAGCTTGAAAGAAGAACAAGAAAAATTAATTGAACAATTAATTCAAGATCCTGCTTTTATAAATTTTTCTGTTTTGAATTCTCTAAACAATAATAATGTTTCTTCACCTGTTTCTAACAACTTACAATCTATAATTATGACTAAAACATATAATTTTAAAAATAAAAGCAAAATATCAAATATTTCTTATAATAGGAATGTATTAAAAAATTTTTATAAAACAAAAAGTTGGTCAAGTAACCAATATGTTACTTTTAATTTAAAAGATACTGATTTATTTTTAGATATCTCTCCACCAAAATCTTTATTATATGTTCATTTTATTAATGGTTATGAACCTATTCAATATACGCTTGGATCAATTATGTGTGAGATTTATTCAGGACTTTTTTCAAATAAAGTCTCTAAAAATCTTTTAATAGTTAATTCACATGTATCGGATCTTCCTTTAAGATCTGCTATTTCTTCTAATTTTTTACAATCCAATAAAAGTTCATTTGATTTTCAATCTAGAGGAAGTTATGGAAGTTTAATTATTCAAGCTCTTGCTGGAGAATCTGAAATGAAAATGATGATTGATAATGCAAATCGATATGCATCCCTTCACAGAGGGGTTGCTGTTGGAATGAAATTATTAAGAGATGTTTTTGAATCCATTGTATTACAAACTCCATGTTTCTTTTTAATGGAAGATCTTCATGTCATTGGAGAAAGAAGACCCATGCTTATTTCAGATGATGAAAATTCATATGAAAAAGAGTTTTCAATTTTTGGTTTTGAACAAGATGAAGAAAGTGAAAAAAATCAAATGATTTATCAATCAAGCAGACATTCAATTAATGATTTTAGAAGACCTTATAAAGGAGACTTTTCAATGTTAATACCTACAAATCTTTATAATAAAGATTTATATTCTTTTAAAACATTTTTAAACAATACAAAACCAACACGTCAAAAAAAATATCCTATTTCTCTTTCTTCAATTCATGACACAATTGAAAATAAAATGTTTGACCAATCTTATGATAAAAACAAATCTTTAAATGCTTCACAATCTTTTAATATTAGTAGATTGCAAATTGTATCTGAAAATTTCTTTGCACCTCCTGCAACTTCACCTTTTACTATTTTAATGATGAAAGAACAAAGAAAATTAAAACCAAAAAAAGTTGTTAAACAAATTTCGTGGAATTCATTTGTTGCTGAAAACATTATTGCATCTAAAAATGATTCAATTCGTGTAAAAGTTGCAATTTTAGCTGATATGACACTTCGTAATTTTTCTTATAATAAAGATATGATTACAGATTTATTAGTTATTATTGATGGTGTTCGTTCTAATAGAGGTTTTGTTGTTTTTGCAACAACACATGTTCCTTCAATTTTAGACCCTGCTTTAAGAAGACCAGGACGTTTTGATGAAACAATCTCTTTACCATTACTTCCTAATTTAATGAATAGATGGAGTCTTTTTCAAATGCATTTCAATCAAGAAATATTACAAAAAAAAGTCTCTAAAGAAACTTTTGATCGATTTGAATATGGTATTTTAACTGAAAATTTTAATTTTTCACAAATTTCAAATCTTATTAGTAAAACAAAATTATCTTGTAATGTTAATTACAATAGAGTTAAAAGTCCAATTATACATCCAAGTCAAGCTTTACAGAGCTTTTTTATTGAAAAAGATTTTAAAATGTTACCTTCTAACTTTTGCTTGAGCAAAAGCTTTGCATTCGTTTCACGAAGCGCAAGTTCTTCTAATAAAAATTTAAAAAAAATTTATTCTCAAATATCATTTGGTTATTTCCAAATAGGAAATCTTCTTATTTCATCAGATTTCTTAAAAGATCAAACTTATTTTTCTCTTAATAATAAATCTTTACTTTTAGAACAATCTTCTCCATTTGTATACAATACACTTTATTCTTCATTAAATACATTTAAAATGTTTATCATGAGACTTTTAGGTGGAAAAATTGCAGAATTTTTACTAACTAAAAATCAACGTAATTTATATGATTCTTCAAATAAAACAAATAAAAATCAACTAACTTATGCAAGTAAAGCTTTTGCTTCTTTTGCTGCTCGCGGAGCGAAGGCAAAGCCAACCCGCATGCAAAGCAGCGAAAAAGCAAAAGTAAGTGACAAATTTAATTTGTATTATTCATCTTTTACTCGCGGAGCGAACCAAAGTTTTATGGGATCAAAAATCCCAAATAAAGCACAAAAATTGAATTTTTCTATTATGGATCATATGATTAGATACAAATCTTGGCACTTTGCGACTTCATTAATTTTTTCAATTCTTCAAAAACGTTTTTTATATAATAAAAATTTAATTATTACTAAAATGCTTTCTTTTGATAATCCAAATCAATCTAGTTTAAGAGAACCTCCAAGTCCTCCAGCTTCATCTCTTTTAATGCCATCTAAAAAATATGAAAACTTTAAAAGAATTGAACGTGATTTTCAACAAAAATCTGTTTTTTCTATTTATGAAAAAATGCAAATGCATCAAAAACAACGCTTTTTAAAAAGATTATATAACAAACCTGTTTTAGAATCTTTTAAATCTCAACTTTTTGAAAATCGATTCACATCATTTGAAAGTTCTTTTAAAGAATTTTCTTATAATAAAGATTCAAATCTTCTTAAATTAAGTTCAAGTCATTCTTATTATAAAAATCGACTTAATGTTCGACATCGTTTTTCACTAATTAATCAATGGTGGAATGGACAATTAGCAGAACATAATGTTGAAGTTACTTATTTAAGTGATATTGATTGGCGTACTATGTATATTCAATCTTATTCTGAATCCTATAATAAAAATACAAAAGAAAATCATAAAAATCTTTTATCTGATATTTCTTCAAATAATCAACCATCTTATGAAAAACATCAACCATCTTATGAAAAACTTGGTTTAAAACAATCAAAATCAATTCTTTCTTATTCTAAAACTTCAAATAAAACAGATTCAATGTTAGATTTCCCAGATGCAGATCAACATTATAATCCACGTGTAAGACGTTGGTTCTTAAATGCAAATTCTTGGAATTATTGGTTAAATTTTGAAAATACTTTTTATTATGAAATATATCATCATATGATATATGATGCATTTAATAAAACATCTTTATATTTTAATCAAAACCGAGAGTTATTAGATTTCTTTGTTTATACATATAATATAAAAGGTTCATTAAAAGAAATTGATCTTATTTTTATCTTATCTCGTTTTTATAGAAAGTAATTTATTTTTAATTATTTTTTAATAAGTTATTATAAAAAAATAATTAAAAATAATTTTTTATATTTTAATTATTTCTTAGTTAATAACTCTTTACAATTATTCAAAGTAAAGAGTTATTAACTAAGAAATAATTACTTTAATTTTTTCGATAAAAGAAAAATTAAGAAGTCAATAAAATAATATATATTTATAATTTTTAAATAATTAAAGCTTTTAAACTTTCTTTATTAAGTTATATTATTTGAATTTTGAATTTAACAAAAGTTCAAATGTTTTTTTCAATGAAATATTATTAATTAAAAGAAATCAATAAAAATTATTGATTTCTCTTAATTAAAAAAAATTAAGCGTTGATTGAAGGAGCTTCAACAGACGCTAAGTCAAGAGGGAAGTTATGCGCGTTTCTTTCGTGCATCACTTCCATACCTAAGTTAGCACGGTTGATGATGTCTGCCCAAGTGTTTAAAACACGTCCTTGAGAATCAATAACTGATTGATTGAAGTTGAAACCGTTTAAGTTGAATGCCATAGTTGAAACACCTAAAGCAGTAAACCAAATTCCTACAACTGGCCAAGCAGCTAAGAAGAAGTGTAATGAACGAGAGTTGTTGAATGAAGCGTATTGGAAGATTAAACGACCAAAGTAACCGTGAGCAGCTACAATGTTGTAAGTTTCTTCTTCTTGACCAAATTTGTAACCTTCGTTAGCAGATTCGTTTTCAGTAGTTTCACGGATTAAAGATGAAGTTACTAATGAACCGTGCATAGCAGAGAATAATGAACCACCAAAAACCCCAGCAACACCTAACATGTGGAAAGGGTGCATAAGAATGTTGTGTTCAGCTTGGAATACGATCATGAAGTTGAAAGTTCCTGAAATACCTAAAGGCATACCGTCAGAGAAAGATCCTTGTCCGATAGGGTAGATGATGAATACAGCAGTAGCCGCTGCAACTGGTGCAGAGTAAGCTACAGCGATCCAAGGACGCATACCTAAGCGGTAAGAAAGCTCCCACTCACGACCCATGTAGCAGCAGATTCCTAAGAAGAAGTGACAAACGATAAGTTGGTAAGGACCACCGTTGTATAACCACTCATCTAAAGAAGCAGCTTCCCAAATTGGGTAGAAGTGTAAACCAATAGCGTTAGAAGTAGGAACAACAGCACCAGAGATGATGTTGTTTCCATATAATAAAGATCCAGAAACTGGTTCACGGATACCATCGATATCTACTGGCGGTGCAGCGATGAAAGCGATGATAAACACAGAAGTAGCTGTTAATAATGTAGGGATCATTAAAACACCAAACCATCCGATGTAAAGACGGTTTTCAGTTGAAGTAATCCACTCACAAAAACGAGCCCAAAGGCTAGAAGCATCATTTTTAGCTAAAATAGCTGTCATATTGATTATATAAAAAAAAATTGTTATTTCTCCGTACTTTTTAAGGGTAATACATAGATTTTATTAATCATAGGTATTTTTTAATATACAAAAAAATAAAAAAAAAAGCAACAATTAAAAAATCTTAAATGTTTATATGAAAAAAATAAATATATATTCTATTTAAATTTTTTTTTTATAATGAAATTTTTTCCAATACACAATATCATTCATAATAATTTAGTGTTAATCTACTATTTACTTTTTAATAATTAAAAAGAAGTAATTATTTAACTTTAAATTTTATATTGGCTTCTTTTGCAACCTTCTTTTGGAATCTTTTCTTATAGTCAATGTAAGCTAGTTGCCTTCATCAATTGCAGATTGCCAATTCAAAGATTGATAAAAGAAAAACTGCAAATTATCTTAGTTTGTTTTGTTTTACTCCTCTTAAGTTGCTCAAGCGCAAACATGCAAAGGAGCAAAGCAATCAAAGATTCAAAAAAGTTAAAGAATAAATTTATATTTAAGTTTAAAAAGAATATATATTTGATGAAATCAATTAAGAATATTTCATCAAATATATATTATAAAGATAAAATAAGTGAATTACTTATAGTTTATCTAAAACTTACAGATGCTTGCCAAACAAAAGCTAATAATAAGAAGAAAACAGGAATAATTGGTAATACGTTTACAATTGCTTCAAAAGGTGCATAAGCTTCTGGTAATTTTGCAAGAATTAAAGACATAGATTCCATAGTAGAAAAAAAGAAATTGTTTATGACTATATTAAAACCATTTAAAGGTTAAAATACAAAAAACCCAAAAATTAAAAAGGATTCAAGAATTTACTCTGACTCAAACTTTTTAATTTTATATTCAATTTTATTTTAATATTTAAACTTCTTGGCTTCTTTCTTTTTCTAATTCATAAATGATTATTCAAAATTAAAGAACATGCTTCTTTACTTTTGGAATCAAAGATTAAAAACTTGTTTTATCAATCTTGGACTTTTGCTTTTTTGCTTCTTCACGCTGCGCTCCTTTGCTTCCGCAGGGCGGCTGCGCAGCGTGAAGAAGCAAAAAAGCAAAAGAAGAAAGAAGCAAAAATTTTAAAAAATTAGATATTCAAAAAGATTTTAAATTCAGAAAAGAAGTTGAAATAAAAATTTCATAATAAAATTATAAAATAATTATAATTTTTTTTTGAAAAAAAAGGCTGTTTTACATCAAACAGTTTAATCTATTTCTAAAATTTTTTCTAAATCTTTTTTTAAAGATTGGTTTTTTTAATCTTCTGTTATTTTAAATTATTCAAAAGTATTAAATCCAAGATTTAATATTTTTATTAAATCAATGAGTTAATAAAAGAAATTAACAAAAATAATTTCTTTTATTAAAAAAAAAATAAGATATTTGCTTTTTGCTTTTTTTGCATAAGCTTCTTCAAAGTGGAGCTATGCAAAAGAAGCAAAATTAAAAAAAACAAAAATCTTTAAAAAAAGAAGAAAAACTCATTCTTCTTTTGCCCACAGAGTGGAGCAAAAGCTCTGCATTTGCTTCGGTTCTTCGCAGCCGCTCCGCGGAAGCAAAGGAGCGAAGCGCCGATGCGAAGCACAGGTTGCTTGTAAACAAAGTTTACAAGTTATATTTTTATGATTTTATTAAGATGCTAAAGTTTCCCAACTCATAGTTACATCATCTAATACAAGAGAACTATTATAGATTTCTAAGATGATTAATAAAAATACTGCAAAAAGTGCAATAAAAACACCCATTAATACAGTTGTTCCCCATCCTGGTAATACTTTACCTGCTTCTGAGTTAAGAGGTCTTAATAAAGTTCCTAAAGGTGTTACGATTCCTGGCTCTTGATCTGCAGAGCTTGATTTTGCTTTAGAAGTAGTTCCTGTTGCCATTTTAAAAATTAATTTGAATTTTTTTTTACTTTCTGTCATAATATATTTATTGGAGAATAAAAGTCAAATGTGTTTTGTGTAAAATATGGATAGTCCTGCTTTTTTCTTTACCTTTTTTTTATGGTTTCTATTATTAAGTGCAACAGGGTATTCTGTTTATCTTAGTTTTGGTCCTCCGTCTAAAAAACTTAGAGATCCATTTGAAGAACATGAAGATTAATTAGAAATAATAGTCCTAAAATCTAGGACTATTATTTCTAGTTAATCTTTTTTTATTTCAACTTGTAACAAAAGTTTACAAGCAAAGGTAAGAGAATTATTGTTTGAAGTTTATTCTTTGTTTAAAAACAAAGATCAACAAAAATAAATATTAAAATTATTAAATTATTTTACCATACGTGGAGGTTCTCTAAAGAAAATAGCGAAAAAGATAATTCCTAATGTACCAATTAATAAAAATGTATAAACTAAAGCTTCCATAAAATTTAATGTAATTTCTAATATTCAAGTAGAAAGGAGCAATTTATGCAAATTTAATAAAGTTAAAGGTTTTAAAAAAGAAGTAATTATTTGACTTCTTTTGTTTGCGCAAAAGCTTTGCATTTGCTTCCTTTCGCTCCTTTGCATCGGCTCCGCTGAAGCGAATCCGTGGTTGAAGGAGCAGCTGCGAAGTGCAAGTTGCTTTTCACTTTGCAAAGAAAAAGTGAATGCATTATTTCACAAAACAAAAGTTTATTAAATTAAAACAAAATATTTCTTCATTTTAAAATTAACCAATAACACTTTGAATTTTGAAGTTTTTGCTTTGCACTTACTTCATGTTTCAAATATTATTTATTAAATTCATTTGTTTGGATAAAATCCAGACCCAACTTAATATAAATTAATATCTAAAAAATTTTTTTTTATATTAAAGTTTTAAAAAATTTCTTTAAAACTTAAAAAAAAAAATTTTAGAATAAATTCTTTTTTTAACTTATCTAAATATAAAAAGATAAATAATTACATTTTTATATTTAGATAAGTTAAAAATTAATATAAATAAATTTCTTTCTAATATTTTGAAATTTTGGTTTTTATTTTTTTACTTTCAATTTTTAGAAACTAAAATTTTTTTGTGCATACAAATTTATTTTTTTTACTTTTTTATGAATCTTGGATATTTTCAATCAAAGACTTTGGCTTTTCATTTTTTTGCTTGCTCCGCAATGGGAAGAAGTAAAGTCAAAAATCCTAAAAGTGAAAGAATAAATATAAAATTTAAAGTTAAATAAATTTGTAAAAAATTATAAAAATAAAGAAATAATACAAATAAAGAGATCTTTTTTGTATTATTTCTTTATTTTTAAATTAAGAAAAATAAAAAAAATTTTCTAAACTTATAAACAAAGTTTACAAGCAAAAGTTAGAAAGCTTCACGAACAGAACTTGTATCTCCAAGTTTTTTGTATTTTCCAAATTCTAAACTTTCGTTTAAATCATCGTCAATACCAGCAAATACATCACGGAAAATTGTACGAGCACCATGCCAAATATGACCAAAGAAGAATAATAAAGCAAAACATACGTGACCAAAAGTAAACCAACCACGTGGACTACTACGGAAAACTCCATCAGATTGTAAAGTTGAACGATCAAATTCAAAAATTTCTCCTAATTGAGCTTTACGAGCATATTTTTTAACAGTAGCTGGATCACTGAATGTTAAACCATCTAATTCTCCACCATAGAAAGTTACAGAAACTCCTACTTGTTCAATACTATATTTTGATTCAGCACGACGGAAAGGTACGTCTGCACGTACAACACCATCTTTATCTAATAAAATAACAGGGAAAGTTTCAAAGAAAGTAGGCATACGACGAACAAATAGATCACGTCCTTCTTGATCTTTGAAAACAGCATGACCTAACCATCCTACTGCGATTCCATCTCCACTGTTCATAGCTCCTGTACGGAATAAACCACCTTTTGCTGGGTTATTTCCAATATAATCATAGAAAGCTAATTTTTCTGGAATTTTAGACCAAGCTTCTGAAAGAGAAGCTCCAGAAGCAAAACTAGTTTGAACTCGTTTTTGAATTTCTTGTTGGAAGAATCCTTGGTCCCATTGATAACGAGTTGGACCAAATAATTCAATAGGAGTTGCTGCTGATCCATACCACATTGTTCCAGCAACTACGAAAGCTGCCCAGAAAACTGCAGCAATACTACTTGAAAGTACTGTTTCAATACTACCCATAGATAAACCAAAATATAGACGAATAGAAGGGCGTACACAAAGGTGGAATAAACCTGCTAATAAACCTAAAATACCAGCTGCAATATGGTGTGCTGCAATACCACCTGGGTTGAAAGGATCAAAACCATCAGCTCCCCAAGAAGGAGCAACAGGTTGAACACTTCCTGTTAGACCATAAGGATCTGAAACCCAAATACCAGGACCAAATAATCCAGTAACATGGAAAGCACCAAAACCAAAACATAAAAGACCTGATAAGAATAAGTGGATTCCAAAAATTTTTGGAAGGTCTAATGCTGTTTTCCCAGTTCTAGGATCACGGAATAATTCTAAATCCCAGTATGTCCAGTGCCATACTGAAGCTAAGAATAATAACCCTGATAAAATAATATGTGAAGCTGCAACACCTTCATAACTCCAAATTCCAGGGTTAGATGCTGTTTCTCCACTAATTGTCCAACCACCCCAAGATTGAGTAATACCTAAACGTGTCATAAAAGGTAATACAAACATCCCTTGACGCCACATTGGGTTTAAAACAGGGTCAGATGGATCAAAAACAGCAATTTCAAAAAGTGTCATTGATCCAGCCCAACCAGCTACTAATGCTGTGTGCATTAAGTGTACTGAAATTAATCGACCTGGGTCATTAATAACTACTGTGTGAACACGATACCAAGGTAATCCCATAAAAAAATTAATTGATTTTTTTTACTTCATTTCTTTGTTTTGAACTTTTTTTTTACTCCTTTTGCTTTTTGCTTTTTTGCTTTGCATTCACTTTCTTTCGCTTCGTGAAGGACCGGCTTTGAAGTGAAAGTGGATCGGCTTTGCCTTTGCTCCTTTGCTCTTTGCTCTTTGCTCTTTGCTCTGTGAAGGAGCAATGCGAAGAGCAGCAAGTTGCTTGTAAACTTTGTTTACGTCGCTCCTTCGCAAAGCGAAGAGCAAAAGTAAGAAGTTTAAAAGTTATTTTAAAAAATTGTCTTTTTGTTTTTAATTTTCAAATAAAAAATCTTTATACTATCATTTTAACTTTATATTTTATTTAAAGTTAAATAAAGTAAAAAGTTAAAATGATAGTATAAAAAATTTTTAAAACAAAACTACATTTAAATATAAAAAAAAATATATGAATTTATGTTAAAAAATAATTATATTTGATTTGTTTTGGTTTCAGTATTAAATTTTAAACCAAAAAAGATCTGATAAATATTATTATATTATTATATTATTATATTAATAATCTATTTAGACTTTAAAGTCTAAATAGATTATTAATTTTAATTAAAGAAAGTTATTATCATACTTTTGCTCTGCGCATCGCTTCTTCACTCACGTAGTGAAGCGAAGAAGCAAAGGAGCGACGTAAACAAAGTTTACAAGTTATGATATCTCTATAATAGATAAAAATGACTTTTTTATAAAAGAAAAGATTTCAAAATAAAGAATGTAAATAATTATTGTTGAATCCAAAGATAAAATATTTAAATCATTAACGATGTCTATAAGTAATTCTACCTTTAGTTAAGTCATATGGGCTTAACTCAACAGTAACTTTATCTCCAACAACAATTTTAATGCGATTTTGACGAATTTTTCCTGATAAATGGCCAATAACTTCAACACCATTTTCTAATTTGAGACGAAATTTTCCATTTGATAAATTTTGTGTCACAATACCTTCCATATCAACAAGTTTTTTTTGTTTACGTTGTTTATTTTTAAGATTAAATGATGTATTTTTTTCATCATTGAATGATTGTTCGTTACTCATTTTTTATTATTAATAAAAATTTTAAAAATTAATCATAGAAATTTATTACTTAATAATATATCATAAAAATTTTCAGTTAAAAGTTTAAAAAAAACAAATTATAATTTGGAATCTTTTTTTATTTTTAAAAATCTTTAATTTTTAAAAATAAAAAAAGATTTGAAATCATATATTTATATTTTAAAAATTAGTTATATATAATTAGTCTTTATAATTAGTCTTTATAATAAATTTTTATTTTCTTCTGTTTTATTTCATGCAGATATTTATTATAAAGACTAATTAAATTATTAATTTAAAAATTAATATCAAAATGATTTGATATTTTTTTATTATATTTTGAATTTATAGAAATAATAAAGATTTTTTTAAAGCAACTTTACGACGTAATTTTTGTGCAAAACGAATATAAGTTAACATTTGTCCTAACATATATTGAATTGATGTGCGAGAATCATCATTAGCTGGAATTACATGATCAGATAATTTTGGATTACAATTTGTATCAATAATAGTAAACATTTTAATACCTAATTTTTTGCATTCACGAACAGCATTCATTTCTTCTTGCTGACCTACAATAATTGCAACATTATTTGAAATTTGTGCTTTGCTCATTTTAGACATTTGAGTTACACCACCAAAATATTTTTCAAGACGTTGCCATTTTTGTTTACGAGTAGCTGCAATTTTTTTAGAAGTTAATCTTAATTTCTGATCATAAATTTGATCCATAGGATAATTCATTCTTGGATCTACAAATTTTTTCATTAATAATTCAACTCTTTCATACATTTTATTTTTTGTAGTAGGTAAAAATCTTAATTTTGGTAAAAACTTCAATAGTCTTTGTTCAGATGATAATAGTCGAAGTTTTTGATTTAATTTGTTAAATAAAAAGATTTGTTGTAAAAATTGAGATTCAATATTATTTGTTACTTTTTCAATATTGTTTGTTAATTTTGAAAAATCATTAAGTTTTTCACGAATTTGCTGAAGATCTTGATTAAATTTTTCATAAATAAAATTACAATTTTGTAAACGTTGAATTAATAAATTCATATAATTTTTTATAAAAGGAAGATATAAAGTAAATTTATCTAATAATTTGCTAATAATTAGATTATTTGCTGTATTCTGAATATTTGATTCAGAAATTGCAGATTTTGATTTATTCATTTGTTTATTTGAAATTTTATTATATGACATTTCTAAAGGTTCTAATTTAATTTTCATTGTTGAAAGAATTTTATATAAAATTTCTGTAGAAGGGCTAGGTACAATTGAATTTGTTTTAATAGAATTTTGCTTTTCGCTTTGTGAAGGAGCGTTCAAAATTTGATTAAATTTTTCATAAGAAATTGCCCATAAAACATTTCCACTTTCATTTGTTTGTTGTTTTAATTTCATTAGTTCTTGACCAATTAAAAATAATTTTTTAAATGAAATTAATTTATTTTTATCATTTTGCATCATATTTTTTAAATAAATTTTTTGTTGCATTAATTTATTTTCTTTTTCTTTTAAAAGTTTAGTACCATTTAAAATTTTTTCTTGTTTAATAAAAATATTTGAATAATTTTCCATTAAATTTTTAGATTGAATTAAAAACAATCTTTTTAATTTCATTAGTTGTTGACTTTTTTGAATAAAATAATTTGGATTTTTTTGAAGCTGTTGAATTAATTTTTTTCCTTTAATCATTAATTTACGGCTTTTTTTTCTTAACATATTAACTTTATTAAAAAGATGTTCTTTAATCTTTTGTCTTTTTTCTAATAAGTTATGAATAACTTTTTGCTTTTCTTTTAAAATTGGACGAATTTGTGAAATTGATTTTAAAATTGTTTTCCAATTTGTTAACATTCCACCTAACCATCTTGAATTCACAAAAAAAGCAGTTTGGCTTAAAACAGCTGTACGAGCAATTAGAGATGCTGCAGGTTTTTTAGTACCTACAAATAAAAAAGTTTGACCTAAATAGGCATATTTTGCTAATTGAATAAAAGCTTTTTTTAAACATAATCTTGTTTTTAAAAGGTTGATAACATGACGTCCACGTTTTAAAAATGGACGCTTTTTATTTCTGCCTTTTTTTCTTAACCAAATATAAGAACGCATATTTGCGTTGCAACGAATTGCTCTTTCACCATAGTGAATTCCTGATTCAATCATTTTTTTAATTTCATTTTTTACAATTAAGTCTTTTCTAAAATTTGAAATTGGGTTTAGTTTTAAAATTTTTGCAATTGCAAATTTTTCACGAGTTCTTATAATAAGGATTTTTGCAGAATCTCCAAATTGAATACCTAAACTTTTTTTAACAAATAATAAATTTCCATTTAATTTGAAAACAAAAAAGTTTGCTACAGATTTTGCATTTGAAGGGATTAAAATATTGTATGTTTTATTTTTTGTTAATTTATAAGTCTTTTCATTTTGAATCTTTGATTTTTCATTTACAAGTTTAGTTGAAACAATTTTTCCAAATGCATATGTAGCTTTTATTTTTGTAATTTCAACTTTAACTGTATCACCAACTTTTGTATTAGGCACAATAATTGTAAAATTATCAGAAATAGGCACTAACCCAGAATTTTTAGGGCCTTTTCTTTTAATAGTTAAATCTAAAATTTTACCAATTTCTACTTCTGTTGTTGTTGACATGTTTGTTTTCTTTAAAACTTGTACAACACTTCCTAATGCATATTTTGATCGCTCTTTCAGCGAAGCCGAGTGAAATTTAACTTTTTGATTTTTTGAAGGAATTGAAAAAACTTTTTCAAGTTTCACTTTTACAATATCACCTAAATTAGTATTTGGTACTAAAAGAGTTAAACCATTATTTAACTCAACTAATCCAATTTTTTTTGGACCTAAAGCATTAATTTTTAATGAAAAAATATCTCCAATTTTGATTTTTGAAGATTGTTTTCTTCCATTATTATTTTCATTTACATTGCTTTGCCCACGGAGTGGAGTTGAAGCTGTGCGAGTAAAACGTTGTTTGTAATTTGTTTGCATAAAAAAAAATTATATTTTTATTTTTTTTCTAAAAATTGTCTTTCTGAGATAAATTTTTGATTTTTTTCTAAATATTATAGTAAATAATGTTAATTATTATAACAAAAATTTATAAGAATTATATTTTTTTTTCTTTTGCTCTTCACATCACGGAGTGAGCGTAAGGAGCAAAGTAAACAATGTTTACAAGTTAATTTAACATATTTTTGCTTCTTTGCTTCAACACATTTATTTAATGAAGTTAAAAATAGCACATAACAAATTCATTGATTTTAAAAGTTTTTTTATTATGAATAATTAAATCTTTACATATAATAAAAAAATTATGTTTATATATATATATTATTTTAAAATGTAATTGAAAATTAGTTATATATAACTAATTTTCAATTACATTTTAAAATAAAACAAACTTATTCATTTGTATTTTGTTTACTTGAATCATTTTGTTCTGCTGGTACAGAAGTATTTTGATTAGAAGAATCTGTTTCTAAAATATATTTTGCTAAAAATAAAGCTTGATTTGCTTTTGCTATAACTTTTTGTTTCCATACATTTTTTCGAATATTTTTTTTTGATTTAGATGTGCGTTTTTGTTAACCTAAGATTTTTGTAATATCAATTTTAAATCTCGGCTTCAAAACCTTGGTTGATTTTTTTTAAATCTCAAGGCTTCTCTTACTAGAAAAATAATATAATAATAAAAAGAAGTAATTCTTTTTGTTTTTAATTTATTAAAAATGCAAAGTATTAAATCATTGATTTAATCAAAATGTTAAATCAATGATTTAATAAAACTTATAAACTTTGTTTACAAGCAATATGTGCTTCTCTTCGCTGCTTCGGTCGCGCAAGCGCTTCGCTTGCGGAGCGCTTGCGCGACCGAAGCAGCGAAGAACCTAAGCGAATAGCCGCTCAGCAGTCACGGATTCGCGGAGCAAAGAGCGAAGGAGCAAAGACCGAAGCAGTCACGGAGTGAAGAAAAGCAAAAGAAGGAAGAAATTATTTAAACTTTTTGAATTTTTAAAATAATTTGTAGAAAAGCTTCTGGATCATAAATTGATAATTGTGCTAAAACTTTTCGATTTAATTGAATTGTAGAATTTTTAAGATTATTCATAAATTCACTATAATTCATTCCATAACGGCGAGTTGCTGCATTTACACGTGCAATCCAAAGGCGACGAAAATCTCTCTTCTTTTTACGTCTGCCAACATATGAATAACGTAAGGCTTTCATGTTTTGTTGATTTGCAGTACGAAATAATAAAGAAGCTGCCCCACGAAAACCTTTTGTCATTTTTAAAACTTTTTTGTGTCTTTTTCTAGACACATTTCCACGTTTTACTCGAGTCATTATTTTTTATATGTTTTTTAACTGAGTTTTCTTAATAATTTCAAAAAAATTAATCTTTGCTTTGTTTTTCTTTAACAAAAGTATTTTTATTTTTTCTGAACTTGTGCTTCACTTGTTTGTATTGCTCCTTAACTCTTTGCTCCTTCGCTCTTCGCATCGCTCCACAAGCAAAGGAGCGATGCGAAGAGCGAAGGAGCAATGTGAAGATCAAAAGAATGCATTTGCTTTTGCTTTTCACATCACTCATGAGCAAATAGCAAATGTTAAAGATTTAGAATAATCTAAGATTGTAAAAAAATATATTTGTTTTAAAACATCAAAGATTTTATTATTTTAGTTTTTTATTTATGAAAAACTAAAACAATTTTATTAAAGATTTTGGTCTTCGCTCACTCCGTGACCGCTCCGCGGATCGCATTGGTCCGCGTGCGAAGTGAAGAAGCGATGAGCGAAGACCAAAGTGAAGGAGTGAAAATTTTTTTTTTTGAAATTATTAATATTTTTTTGTTACAAATTTAAATTCTTAAAATCTTATAAATTTTTTTTTGTAAAAAAAAACTTGTAAACAAAGTTTACATTGCTCCTTCACTCGCTTCTTTGCATTGGTGCACCCACGGGGTCGGTGCGCTAGCGCGACTGAAGACCGAAGCTAAAGGAGCAGCTGTGATGCGAAGAGCAAAATATAGACTTAAATTTAGAAAAAGTAACTAAATTTTGAAAAAAATTGCAAGATTTAAGAGTTATAATAAATCTTAATTTATTATTTCATTTATATTTTTTGTTTTCTCTTTGTAATAAAAGAAACATTTTATTTTTAGTTGTTTTTTTAATTAAAAATAAAAACTTGTAAACAAATTTTACAAGCAACTTGTGCTTTGCTTGTTACGCTTGCTTCATCACTTTTCACACCTTCGCTCCTTCGCATCGGTGCTTCACTCCTTCGCTCGCTTGCGGGACGCAGCGATGCGATCCGCGGAGCGGCAGCGCGACCAAAGCGAAGGAGCGATGCGAAGAAGGAGCGAAGAAAAGAAGGAGCGAAGGAGCCATGCAAAGAAGCAGAATGAAAAGCAAAAGAAGATGGTTTTTTAAATCATAAAATGATTAAAAATATAAACAAATAAAAAAGTTTAAATTTTAATGTTAAGTTTTTTTATTAAGTTAATAAAATTATAGAAGTTTTGCGTAATATATTATAAATAAATTTATATTTTTGACATTTTAATAAATTATTTTTTATAGTTATAATAAATTTTTATTTGAGATTTATTTCACTTCTTCTTTTTTTATAAAAAAAGAAAAAATAAAGTAAATAAAAGTTCATTATAACTATAAAAAATAATTTAGTCTAAAGGTCTCATTGAAAGAACTGGTTCATCTAAACGGTCAATTCCTTTTTCAAAACCAGCTGCAGCTGCACGAGCTCTTCCTGCATGCCATAAATGTCCAACAAAGAAGAAGAAACCTAAAACGAAGTGTGATGTTGCTAACCAACTACGAGGAGATACATAGTTAACAGCATTAATTTCTGTTGCTACACCTCCTACAGAGTTTAATGAACCTAAAGGAGCATGTGTCATGTATTCTGCTGCACGACGTTCTTGCCAAGGTTGAATATCATTTTTTAGTTTGTTTAAATCTAAACCATTTGGACCACGTAATGGTTCTAACCAAGGACCACGGAAATCCCAGAAGCGCATTGTTTCACCTCCAAAAATGATTTCTCCAGTTGGAGAACGCATTAAGTATTTACCAAGACCAGTAGGACCTTGTGCAGAAGCAACGTTTGCTCCTAAACGTTGGTCACGAACTAGGAAAGTAAATGCTTGAGATTGAGATGCTTCAGGCCCAGTTGGACCATAAAATTCACTTGGATAAGCAGTATTGTTAAACCAAGACATACAACAAGCAATGAATCCCATTGTTGCAATTGCTCCTAAACTGTAAGATAAATAAGCTTCTCCAGACCAAACAAAAGCACGACGAGCCCAAGGCCATGGTGTTGTATAAATATGCCATAAACCACCAAGGATTTCTAAAGTACCAATCCAAATGTGACCACCAATGATATCTTCCATATTATCTACACTTACAATCCATCCATCTCCACCAAAAGGAGATCTTAATAAGTATCCAAAGATAATACCAGCACTTGTTGTTGGATTTGTAATAACACGTACATCTCCACCGCCTGGAGCCCATGTGTCATAAACTCCACCAAAATACATAGCTTTCCATACTAGTAACCAAGCACCAAGTCCTAAAATAATTAGGTGATATCCTAAAATGTTAGTCATTTTGTTTTTGTCCTTAAATACATACCCAAAGAATGGGAATGATTCTTCTAAAGTTTCAGGACCAATTAGAGAGTGATAAACACCTCCAAAACCTAAAACTGCTGAAGAAATTAAGTGTAAAACACCTGATACAAAGTAAGGGAATGTATCAATTACTTCTCCTCCAGGACCAACTCCATAACCTAAAGTTGCTAAGTGTGGTAATAAGATTAAACCTTGCTCATACATTGGTTTTTCTGGAACAAAGTGTGCAACTTCAAATAAGTTCATTGCACCAGCCCAGAAAACAATTAAACCAGCATGTGCAACGTGAGCACCTAAAAGTTTTCCTGAAAGGTTAATTAGTCGAGCATTACCTGCCCACCAAGCAAAACCTGTTGATTCTTGGTCACGACCTCCAACTGTTAGAGTTCCATTAAACAGTGTTTCCACGGTGAAATACCTCCATTAAATTTGAAAGATTTAAAACAGAGTTATTTTCTAAACTAAAATATAAAAAAAAAATACTTGTAAACTTTGTTTACGTCGCTTCTTCGCGCATCGCTCTGTGAAGGAGCAATGCGAAGAGCAAAAAATAGACTTTATTTTAGTCAAATAAAATTAAAAACATAAATTATTAATTAATGTATTTGAAATTTAAAATTTTCACTATTAAATTTTATTTTTTTATATATTTTTTTATTTTAATTTTTATTAAATTGTATTAAAAAATCATAAAATAAACTTAATTTTTTAGTAATTAAAATAAAAAAAAAGATTTGTATTATTATACAATAATTTTAGAATAGATTTTTAAAATCACATAATCTTAAGCATATTTTTTAAACCATTAGCATTGAAATATATATAAATTATAATATTTATTATTAAAATAAATACTTTAAAATTAAATACTTTAAAATAAAGTATAAATTTAATAAATTTTTTTTAATTTTATACTATTAAAATATAAAATTAAATGACTTGCTTCTTTGCATAGCTCCATCGCTTGCGGGTCGGCTTCGCCGAAGCAGCGAAGAGCGAAAGAACAAAAAGCATTTGTTTTTTTGCTTCACAAAGCGAAAAGCAAAAGAGAGTACATTTTTTTTTATTAATGAAAAAAACTTTTTATTATATTTTTATAATATAATATTATTAT